TTGTCCAGAATATATATAGAAACATTGAAAAAGATTCAAAAGTATTGATTAACAAACGATTGAAAATTTTAAAAATTGCTTCGTTTTGAAAACCAAGTTTTTTGTTTACTTTGGTTTAGTTGCTTGTGAAACAATGATAATATGATAAACCACACAATTGTCAAGTGATTTTTTGCTTTTTTTTATAAAACAAAGAACATTAGATTGGCAAGATATTAGACAAATCATTAAAGAGTAAAGAAAAAATTAAATTAGATCGACAACTAGCTATAACAAAAAAGTAAACTCTACTAGAAGCAATCAAAAGACAATACTCTATATTGAAGTTAAAATTAAACTTTTAATTTAAAAGAAATCAGAATTATATTCTATGGTCGCAGAATAAACCTAGTAATTCTATTAAAGTAGTAGAGAAAAGTATAATTTTGCAAAATCTATAAACTAAGTAAAAAAGAATAGGAAGACAAAAATAAAAAAGGGAGTAAAAATTGGATAATTATAGAGAAAAAATACTAGTAGTTGACGACGAAATCAGTATAAGAAGAATATTAGAAACTAGATTATCAATGATAGGTTACGAAGTAGTAAGTGCATCAGATGGAGAGGAAGCATTACAAATTTTCAGGAAAGAATATCCAACTTTAGTAGTTTTAGATGTAATGATGCCAAAATTAGATGGCTATGGAGTATGTCAAGAACTAAGAAAAGAATCTGATGTACCAATTATAATATTGACTGCTTTAGGAGATGTATCTGACAGAATAACAGGTTTAGAACTAGGAGCAGATGATTATATAGTAAAACCATTTTCACCAAAAGAATTAGAAGCGAGGATTAGGTCAGTACTAAGAAGAATAGAAAAAATTAACATTAATTCATCCATACCAAGCTCTGGAATTATCAATATAGGCTTTCTCAAAATAGACACGAATAAGAGACAAGTCTATAAAAATAATGAGAGAGTAAGACTGACTGGAATGGAATTTAGTTTACTGGAACTTTTAATTAGTAAAGCAGGAGAAGCTTTTTCAAGAGGATCGATATTACAAGAAGTATGGGGATATACACCTGAAAGACATGTAGATACAAGAGTCGTAGACGTACACATCTCTAGGCTTCGTGCTAAACTAGAAGATGACCCAAGTAATCCAGATCTAATACTAACGGCTAGAGGAACAGGATATTTATTCCAAAAAATCATTGTTAAAGAAACAATAAATTAGATCAATTTTAATTAGATAAGCTAAAAACATACTAGTATATTTTTATTAACTTAGAGAACTAAAATACATTTTAATAAATAAGATATAATTTAAAATGTATTCATCTTATAATAAGATATAACTGAAAAGACAAGTAAAAATAGAATTGATAGATTTTAAATTATGTCAACTAATTAAAAAAATGAAAATTTGATACATTTACTTAACTAACTTGAGTTGGAGAAATAAATTATGACTGTCGCAATTGGACAAGAAAAAAATAGGGGAAGATTCGATTTAATAGACGACTGGGTAAAGAGAGATCGCTTCGTATTTGTAGGTTGGTCTGGACTACTACTATTTCCCTGTTCTTATCTAGCTTTAGGAGGCTGGTTAACAGGAACAACATTTGTAACTTCTTGGTATACACATGGACTAGCTAGCTCTTACTTGGAAGGATGTAACTTCCTGACTGCAGCCGTATCTACACCAGCTAATAGCATGGGACATTCACTACTTCTTCTATGGGGACCAGAAGCTCAGGGAGATTTTACAAGATGGTGTCAAATCGGGGGATTATGGGCATTTATTGCACTTCATGGTTCTTTTGGATTAATAGGATTCTGCCTAAGACAATTTGAAATAGCTAGACTGGTAGGTATTAGACCTTACAACGCAATAGCTTTCTCAGGTCCTATTGCAGTTTTCGTATCAGTATTTTTAATGTATCCTCTAGGTCAAGCAAGTTGGTTTTTTGCTCCTAGTTTTGGCGTAGCTGCGATTTTCCGCTTCCTTTTATTTCTACAAGGTTTCCATAATTGGACGTTAAACCCGTTTCACATGATGGGAGTAGCTGGAATATTAGGTGGGGCATTACTATGCGCAATACACGGTGCAACTGTTCAAAATACTTTATTCGAAGATGGTGATGCAGCAGATACTTTTAGAGCATTTACACCAACACAATCAGAAGAAACATATTCAATGGTTACAGCTAATAGATTCTGGTCTCAAATATTTGGTGTTGCTTTCTCTAATAAGAGATGGCTACATTTCTTTATGCTATTTGTTCCAGTAACAGGAATGTGGACAAGCTCATTTGGTATAGTAGGACTAGCTTTAAATCTTAGAGCATATGACTTTGTGTCACAAGAGCTAAGAGCTGCAGAAGATCCAGAATTTGAGACATTCTACACTAAAAACATTTTATTAAACGAAGGTATTCGTGCATGGATGGCCGCTCAAGATCAACCTCACGAAAATTTTATATTCCCAGAGGAGGTTTTACCACGTGGAAACGCCCTTTAATAACAGTAACGTAGTTGGAGGAAGAGACCTAGAATCAACTGGTTTTGCATGGTGGTCAGGTAACGCAAGACTAATTAATGTTTCAGGAAAACTTTTAGGAGCTCACGTAGCTCATGCAGGAATAATGGTCTTTTGGACAGGAGCAATGACACTATTTGAAGTTGCACACTTTGTACCAGAAAAACCACTATATGAGCAAGGTTTTATATTAATACCTCACTTAGCAACACTAGGATGGGGAGTAGGGCCTAGCGGAGAAATTACAAGCACATATCCATATTTTATAGTTGGTGTTGTACATCTAATTTCCTCTGCAGTACTAGGCTTCGGAGGTCTTTATCACTCACTAATAGGACCAGATACTTTAGAAGAATCATTTCCATTCTTTGGATATGACTGGAGAGATAAAAACAAAATGACAACTATACTAGGTATACATCTAATACTACTAGGTATTGGTTCATTTTTACTTGTAATCAAAGCACTATTTTTTGGTGGTGTTTATGACACATGGGCACCGGGTGGAGGAGATGTAAGGATAATCAACAATCCAACACTGAATCCATCAGTAATTTTTGGATATATACTAAAATCTCCATTTGGCGGAGATGGTTGGATCGTAAGTATTGATAACATGGAAGATCTAATTGGTGGACATGTATGGATGGGAGTAATTTGTATAGCTGGAGGCATATGGCATATTCTAACTAAACCATTCGCGTGGGCAAGAAGAGCTTTCGTATGGTCGGGCGAAGCCTACTTATCATATAGCCTAGGTGCGTTATCTATAATGGGCCTAACTGCATCAAATTATGTATGGTATAACAATACTGCTTATCCAAGCGAATTCTATGGACCAACCGGACCAGAAGCATCACAAGCTCAAGCATTTACATTTTTAGTAAGAGACCAAAGATTAGGTGCCAATGTAGCTTCTGCACAAGGTCCAACAGGTTTAGGAAAATACTTGATGAGATCTCCAAGTGGAGAAATTATTTTTGGTGGGGAAACAATGAGGTTCTGGGATCTTAGAGCACCATGGGTTGAACCATTAAGAGGACCTAACGGTCTAGATCTAAATAAAATAAAAAATGATATACAACCTTGGCAAGAAAGAAGAGCTGCTGAATATATGACACATGCTCCACTGGGATCATTAAATTCAGTTGGTGGAGTTGCAACTGAAATCAACTCAGTGAATTATGTTTCACCAAGAAGCTGGTTAACAACTTCTCATTTCTTTCTAGGATTTTTCTTATTCATAGGACATTTATGGCATGCAGGTAGAGCTCGTGCTGCTGCTGCTGGGTTTGAAAAAGGAATCAATAGAGAAAATGAAGCTGTTCTATCAATGAGACCACTAGATTAAATCCTTAAATCAAGATTGAAAATATATTAAATATCCTCTAAAAAACATAATAGATAGAGGATATTTTTTATTTCAAAATTAAATTTCAATAACATAAAAAAATTGGGGATCTTTGTTTTTAAGGTAAAAAATATTAGAATTAATATATCAAATTGTACATAAAAAAATCCTACTAAATAATGCAATTACAAATATATCAAATTTCTCACCCATTAATAAAACTAATTTCAAATCGAATCAATACTAGATACATATCGCATATAGATAAAAAACAATGTGAAAAGTATGTAGGCTTTCTAATAATTTACGAAATTTTTAGAAAATATATATCGATTGGAAGTATATATATCAAACTAACAGAAGGTACTAAAACAATAGATATAATAAATAATAACAAGAGACAAATTCTTTTAACGAACATATCAAGCACGTATAACATGTTAACTGATATCACGTCTATAGCATCAAATCTTGAACTACATCACGTAGAGTACGAAAACAAAAATGAAATTAAAAACTACATAGAAAATATCTATTCCGATAATAAAGATATCGATGTATTTATAATTGAAAAAATTACGAAAAATTACAAAGTCATTAACCTTCTTGAGTATTTAATAAAAGAAAAAAACATTTCACTAGATAATATTAGTATATGCAACATATTCAGCTCTAGTGGAATACTAAAAGAAATAGGACAAAAATATCCAAAACTTAAGGTTTACACTACAAAAGTACAATAGCAAATAATAAAAAAAATAATAAGATGGCCATTATTACCTACTCACTAAATCTAATTTTTACTTCTATTGCAAGCTTTTCAGAAATATATCTAATACTTATACTATTAAAATTATCACTAGCATGGCTACCGACAGTTAACTGGTATAACGAACCATTTTGTTCTCTAAATAGGTTAACAGATCCATACTTAAGATTATTTAGAGGCACTATTCCTATGATATTTGGTATGGATATGTCTCCAATGCTTGGAATTATTTTTTTACAATGCTTAACAGTTATATTTAACAATATTAGAATTGAATCAATCACCTAACTAATAAGAGACAAAAACATTATGCTATAATAACTCAGCAGAAAACTAATTACATTATTCAAATACTAAATGCTTAAAATAAGACTAAAAAAATTAGGTAGAAAGAAACAACCATTTTACAGAATAATATTAATAGACAGTAGAAAAAAAAGAGATAGTAAAGCTATCAAAGAACTAGGATTCTATAATCCAATGAATAAAAATTTTCAACTAGATATAGAAAATATCAAAAATAAGCAGAACGAAGGAGCAATCTTAACCAAAACAGTTGAGAATTTAGTACGCAAAAGTATAGGAAAATAGGGAGAAAAAATATTGAAAGAATTCACATTTAAAATTTTATGGCTTGATAATAACGTAGCTATAGCTATAGATCATGTTATAGGAAAAAATATCAGCCCCTTAACATCTTATTTCTTTTGGCCACGAAACGATGCATGGGAGCAACTAAAAGGGGAATTAGACTCTAAGCCATGGATCTCAGAAAGCGAGAAAGTAAAATTACTCAATAAAGCAACTGAAATTATTAATTTTTGGCAAGAAAAAGGTAAAGATCAATCTTTGATTGAAGCACAAGAAAAATTCCCAGATTTTATATTTTCAGGTACTAATTAGTAATAAACAATTAAAAGCCTAAATAGGAATTGATAATAGACTTAGTTATAATGACAAAAGAATTTTTATTGCACAAAATAGACTTATTAAGTATAAGTCTTGAAATATTAACTAGTTGGCATGAGAACAAAAATATATCTCAAAAATTTTATATTTTGCATTCTAAAATAAGAAATCAAGAATACAACAAAAAACAAAAGTTTGTTTTCTTAATAAAATATGTATATCATATAATCTTCACTATAAATAGATATGAAGTGAATAAATTAGCAAATAAAATTATAAAAGGTGAACAAAAATTTCTTGAACAATATACTTCAAAATTTCTTTATACATATTACAAAAATAAAAAGTACTATATAAACAATAAGTTTATATCATACAAAATAAAAGATAAGAAAATAGTAGCTAAGAAAACTGATGCTATTTTACAGCTATATATTATAAGCAAAATAAATAAAACTCAGGGAGTATATAGACTCATTAAATATCTGAGATAGCAGCAGGTGAAATAACATGTATTTTATGAATCAACAATTATGCATTCTGTGGTTAATATCATAGAAGCAATAGAGGCAGCATTCTGCAAAGCAGAGCGTGTTACTTTAGCAGGATCAATAATACCAGCATTATACATATCTACTAAAACACTTTTATTAATATCATAACCGAAAGGAAAAGAAGATTGATTAACCTTTTCTACTGTTACATATCCATTTAAACCAGCATTTGTAGCAATTCTAATTAAAGGCAAAAGAAGTGCTTTTTGAACAATTAAAGCACCTACCAACTCTTCTTCAGCTAAATTTTTCTCAGCCCATAATAAAAGTTCTTTAGATAAATGTACATAAGTAGAACCACCACCAGGAACTATACCTTCTTCTACAGCAGCTTTAGTTGCATTGATAGCATCTTCCAAACGTAACTTTTTATCCTTCATTTCAGTTTCAGTGGCAGCTCCAACTTTAATTACTGCAACACCGCTAGACAATTTTGCTAATCTTTCTTGCAACTTTTCTTTTTCATAAGCATTAGAACTCATGCTAATCTGCTTACGGATTTCATTACATCTTTCACCCACAGCTGCCTGGTTACTATCAGCAATTATAGTAGTATTATCTTTAGAAATCTGTATTTTTTTTGCAAAACCTAGATCGGCAAGAGATATTTTATTAAAATTTAGGCCTGTATCATCACTTACAAGACTACCAGAAGTTAGAACCGCAATATCTTCTAGCAATGCTTTCCTTCTATCTCCAAAACCAGGAGCACGTACTGCTGCAACATTAATAATACCCCTTAATTTGTTAACAACAATTGTCGCTAACGCTTCTTTTTCAATATCTTCAGCAATAATTAATAATGACATTCCAGTTTTCGCAACTTGCTCTAAAACTGGTAACAATTCTTCTTGTATTAAAGTTATTTTTTTATCAGTTAATAGTATATAGCTATTCTCCTGTACAACCTCCATCCTAGATGTATCTGTAATAAAATATGGGGAAATAAAACCTTTATCAAATTTCATACCTTCTTTGATATCAAGAAAAGTGTCAGTTGATTGCCCCTCCTCTAGAGAAATAATCCCTTCTTTACCAACTTTCTGTATAGCCTCAGAAATAATTTGACCTATATATCTATCATTACCAGCAGATATAGAAGCAACTTGTTCTATATCACGGGAACTATCTATAGGACGAGAATACTGGCTAATTTTCTGCGTTACAAACTTAACTGCTTTATTTATACCTTTTTTTAGTACTATGGGATTAGAACCAGCAGCAACATTCTTTAAACCTTCTTTAACAATTGCATAAGCTAGTACTGTAGCTGTTGTAGTCCCATCTCCAGCAACATCATTTGTCTTCGAGGCAGCCTGTCTAATAAGTGCAACACCTGTATTTTCAATAGAATCAGATAGCTCTATTTCTTTTGCAATAGTTACACCATCATTAATAATCTGAGGCGAACCATATTTTTTTTCCAATACAACATTTCTACCTTTAGGACCTAAAGTAACTGAAACAGCTTCAGATAAAGTATCCATACCTTTCTCCAAAGCTTTACGTGCATCATCATGGTATAAAATAGTCTTATGCATATTTCGCATACCTTAAAATATATGAAAATTAAAAATCAATCTAAATATAAAATATAAATATCTATAAAAAATATCAAGAATAAAGAAAATAAAAATTTCGATAGTTGAATATGCTACAATTCTACTTAGTGTTGGGCTTGTAGCTCAGTGGAATAGAGCACGTGGCTACGAACCACGGTGTCGGGGGTTCGAGTCCCTCCTTGCCCGTCAAAAATATGATGAAGAAATTTCACAATTACATAAAGAAAGCAATGCAACCAATACGAGGAACAAAAGACATTTTACCCAATGATATAGAAATTTGGCAACAAATATATAAAATAGCTTATGATGAATTTAGTAAATATAATTATAGAGAAATAAGAACACCAATATTAGAAAATACTAATCTATTTGAAAGATGCATTGGAAATTTCACGGATATTGTGAACAAGGAAATGTACACATTTTTAGACCAAGGTTCAAGGTCTATAACACTAAGACCAGAAGGAACATCAAGTGTAGCAAGAGCAATATTAAGCAATAAAGTTTATGTAAATAATAAGATGAACAGATTGTGGTACTTAGGACCAATGTTTAGATATGAAAGACCACAGAAAGGTAGACAAAGGCAATTTCATCAACTAGGCATTGAGTGTTTAGGTAGTGAGAGAGCAATATCAGATGCAGAAGTAATAAAAATAGCACATAATATATTGACAGAACTAAAATGTGTAGAACAATGTAGCTTAGAAATCAATTCAATAGGTAATATAGAAGAAAGAGAAACATACAAAGAAAAACTAACTGAATATCTAAAGAAATATGAAAGTGAGCTAGATGAAGATTCTAAAAAAAGATTAGAACGTAATCCATTAAGAATACTAGATAGTAAAAGCAATCAGGTACAAAAAGTTCTTACAGAAGCACCATTACTAAAAAATTACCTAGGTAAAAATTCAGTAGAACACTTTAATGAACTACGTGAACATCTAAATTACTTGAACATAGAATATAGTATCAATGAACGATTAGTCAGAGGTTTAGATTATTATAACTATACTGCATTTGAAATTAAAACTAATGAAAAACATCAACAAAACACAGTATGTGGAGGCGGAAGATATGATTATCTTACAAAACAAATAGGTGGACCAAAAATTCCGGCTGTTGGTTGGGCAATAGGAATTGAAAGATTAATTTCAATAACTAAAGATAGTATAAAGAAAAAAAATATAACTGAGATAATATATATTGCAGTAGACAATTCAATAGCAAATTATAATATTTGGCACATTATTGAAATTTTAACAACCTATCAATTAAAATTTGAATTAGACTTAAGTAATGGCAATGTCAGCAAGAAAATAAAAAAAGCAAGTCAAATGGGTATAAATATTTGTATTATAATAGAAAAAAATACATTAGAAACAGAATCTTTAAAAATAAAGTGGTTACGTACAAATAAACAACAAATTATAAAACTTTCAAATTTGCAAGAATATATAAAATATATAAAAAATTTTATTTAACTTGACATTAACTTTTTAAAAATTGTATGATTCGTTCCACTAGATTGGGGTGTAGCCAAGTGGTAAGGCAGCGGACTTTGACTCCGCCATTCGCAGGTTCGAATCCTCCTACCCCAGATTTAAAAAATAAAAAGATTTACATTTTTAATATAAATAAGGACAATTTAATGGCAGTAATTCAATTTATCGAAGGAATTGATGAGAATGTAGTACCAAGTATAAAATTGACAAGGTCAAGAGATGGCAGTACAGGAACAGCAACATTTAGATTCAACCAGCCAGATATTATTAAACCAGAAATGCAAGATAAAGGGGATATAACTGGAATGTACTTAAAAGATGAAGAAGGAGCATTGTTAACAACAGATGTAAACGCAAAATTCATCAATGGTAAACCACAAGGCATAGAATGTATATACATTATAAAAAATCCATCAGAATGGGATAGATTTATGAGGTTTATGGAAAGATACGCAAATAACAATAATCTGTCATTTACCAAAGCATAAAATCCAATAAATTTTTAATAAAAAAAAGCAATGAAATTTTCATGGCAACTAACTAATAGTTTTCTCAAAATACAAGAGGAATCTCTTAAAGACGTTTTAGAAGCATTGATTCTATCGGGAATAGAAGTAGAACAAATAGAAAACACAGAACAAGACAAGATAATAGACTTAAGTATAACAAGTAACAGAAAAGAGATTGAATCTACATTAAGTTTAGCGCGAGAAATTAGCACAACAACAAATAATATATTAAGAATTCAACCTATAAAACCATGTATTAATAGAAAAGTAATATCTAATACTAAGAACTGCTTAAAATATAGAAGAATACATGTAATAAATGAGAATAGTAGCACATTAACACCAAAATGGATATCAAATAGTCTACAAATTCGTGGAAAACATTCAGATAATTATCTGAAAAATATACAAGAATACATTAATCTTAAATGGGGAATAACATTTACAATTATTACATCAAACTTAAAAGAACTATCTACTTTCAGTGGAGAAATAAAAAATAAGAATAAATTAATTTATCATATTATAAATCAAAATATTAACAAAAACTGGAATGATAATTGCAAGCTTATTATTTTCGATTTTTATAAAATAATAACTAATGATAGTTATAATAACTACGATAGTAACGAGTTTTACGAAAACTATTATATAGACAGCATAAACATAATAGGAGAAACAAATCAACGTGCAATAGGTAAGTACTACGAATCATGCGAAGAAATGTACTTCAATAATAAAGAAATTACATTAGACAAAAATACTTTAAATAAATGGATAGGAAGTTATAAAAGCAACAAAAGCAAATTTTTGCCAACAAAAAATATAAAAAAAACATTAGATGATCTCAAGTTTTTTAGCAAATATATAAAGAAAAAAAGACTTTTCATTATTAGAATACCACCATATAGAGAACATGACATCAAGAATAAAATAGACATTATAGAAGAAATTGGGAAAATGAACGAATTCAAAAACTTTTATAATCAATATAAATATAAAAGAGAAAAGGGCAAAAAATCAAGTAAATTGATTACCATAAATAAAATTAGAGACATATTAAGAACACTAGGGTTTAATGAAGTTGTAAATTGCTCAATAAACTATAATGCATTAAAAATAAAAAGACCATTACTAATTCATAATCCAATTAGTGAAGAACAAAACAGTCTTCGGAATAGTATATTACTTAATTTACTAGAAAATTATAAAAATCATATAAAATACTCAAATAATAATTTACTGATATCAGAAATAGGAAAAATATTTCAAGAAGAAAACTCTGGAAAAGGGTACAGCGAAAAACAATTTCTAGGAGGATTAATTTATGCACCCAAATACAATAAAATAAATTGGAGTAGTAATTCAAAAGAAATTAACTTATCTCAGGTAAAAGGAGTATTAGAAATATTCTTCAAACAACTAAATGCTAATATAAATCTAAATCCGATAAAGATAAGTGATACAAGTAATAGCATAGTAAAAATATTAAAAAGTAATAATAGGATTGGTATATACGATAAAAAAACAAACGAATTAATAGGAATCATAGGAGAAATTAAAACAAAAACTAAAGAACTAAACCAGATTAGTAATAACATGATATACGTATTTGAAATAGATCTGGAAGGACTAATAAAAACGAGAGACCACAAAATACACTTAGAGTACAATAAAAAAAGATATTCTAATTATCCTTCTATAATAAGAGATATTTCTATACCGATTAACAATAATAAAAATATAGAAGATGTAAAAAAACAAATTCAATTACCTGAAAAAGAATTAATAGAATCAATAGAAATATTTAATGAATATAAAAAAAACAATAAAAATAGTAACAAAAGATTTGTCGGTATAAGAATTATATATCGCTCTCTTAATAGAACACTGGACGGAAAAGACATCAATAAAATAGAGAATAGTTTACTAAAAATTAGAAATAGTATGAATAGTGAGTAAATTAGAATTTTACGGCAATACGTAAGCCGGGTTTAGTTCTTAATCCATATTTTTTATCAGAAATAAAATATATGAAAAGGGTAATTATTAATCTTAAGTCATGAATAACTTAATGCAGTATAAAAAGATTATATGAAAGATAATAAAATTGACAATTATTACAGATGTATTATCACATATTTTCAATCAATCACTTTGCTCTAGCACGGGGTTTACCTAGCTAATATTTTAACAATATTCCTGGTTTGCTCTTACCAAACCTTTGCACCCTTACCTACAAAATGAGGCGGTATATTTCTGTGGCACAATCCTCATAGTTTCCTACATTGTATTTTATACAACTATACTGTTATAAAGAGAGCCCGGACTTTCCTCAAGTTTGTAGAAAACTTGCAATTACCTACGATTACCATTAAAGATATAGTAACATAACATAAAAAAGTACTCAATCAACAATATGGAAAAAAAAATTCATTTTGCAAAAATACTGAAACAATACAATTACAAAATTCATCCTGGAGATGTTGTCGCTGGAACAATTTTACATAATGAAAAATCAGGTTTTTTGGTAGAAATAGGAACAAAAAAATCAGGCTATCTGCCAAAAGAAGAATTAACACTTAATTTAAAAGGAAAAAACAAATCTAACTTAATAACAACCATAACAACAAGAGACTTTTTTCTAATCGCAGAAAATAAACGTAATAAGCAATATATATTATCACTAAAAAGACTAGATTATATTAGAGCATGGAAAAGAATAAAACAAATGTACGGAGAAGATATTATATTTAGCCTAAACATAGAAAACATCAACAAAGGAGGTTTTATAACATACTTAGAGGGAATTCAAGGATTTATACCAAAATCACATATATGTACAAATAATGATAATGAAAACCTTTATAAACTAAAAAACCAACAAATTAAGTGTAAGCTTCTAAGTTTTAATGAGAGTAAAAATCAGCTAATATTAAGTAATAAGAGTGCAAAGTATAGCATGCTAAAACATAAATTTAAACTAGGAGAACTAATTTACGGTAAAGTAACATCACAAAAAGCATATGGAATATTTCTTAATATTAATAATATTAGAGCACTACTACATAAATCAGAAATTATAAGAAAAAACAAAAACTATGAAGATATCATACTAGAAAAAAATAGTTTTATTAAAACAAAAATAATATACTTAAATACTAGAGAAGGTTTAATATCTGTATCAATTAAAAATGTAAAATTCTCTCTTAACCTCCTCCCACAATACTAATTACTTCAATTACATCATTATCTTTCAGATATAAATTACTAAAATCTTTTTTTTGAATAATCGAATAATTATACTCAATAATAACCAAATTAATATTAATACTTAAGTATATTAATATATCATTTAGTGACATACGAGAATCACAATTAAATGGTTCACCATTAATAAATATAGTTAGGTAATTTTGCATAAATTTAAATAAAATCTTAAGTAGACCAAAAAAATAAAAAATAGTATAATTATAGCATGGTGAGATAAATATAATGGCGGGTGTAGCCAAGTGGTTACGGCAATGGATTGTGACTCCATCATTCGCGGGTTCGACTCCCGTCATTCGCCCTAGAATAAACTATATAAAAAGCTTAATTAAATCTACTCTATTACGTGAGTTTGTTTTTTGTAATAAACGAGTGACATACTTTTCAACATTTCTAACACCGATATTTAAATTGAGAGCTATCTCCTTATTCATATAACCTTTCAATAAAAGGTTAAGGATACTTTCTTCACGCGCAGTAAAATAAAATTCACGATAAAAATCTTTGGAGACTTCATTACTAACAGACTCACATAAAGTAAAAGAAGATCGTGTGAGTAATTCAATATGAGAAAGAACACTATTTATAATTGCAACAAGCTCTTGAGGATCAAAAGGCTTAGTTAAATATCCATAACAACCAGAATTATAACCTCTAATTCTATCATAAGTCATACCTTTAGCTGTCACAAAAACTACAGGTGTATAAACTAGATCATCATTTAGACTTAATAATTTGATTAAATCATAACCATCTAAATCACTCATCATGATATCTGAGATTACTATATCAGGCTTGTCCTTATTCATCAAAACTAAAGCATGGCGAATATTATGTACTGATTGTACAGAAAAATTGCAAGAAAGCAAATAACACGACAATAAATCACACAAATTCTTATCATCATCTATCAGCAAAATTTTTTTCACTATCTTTCAGCCTATTAAACTATTCCATTATATAATGTATCAATACAAAATTTATTACACAAATAGAACAATGAATTGGATTATTTTTTTCACAAAAAACCAAATATCGTACCATGTTTATAAATTAAATGAGGGAGATAGTATTATATTAAACAGAAGAAAAAATACTAATACAATTATTATCCTAACAGGTATTATCTCATTAGCCAAAATATTTTGCAATCAGGAAATTTTACCTATAGCAATCTTAAGTAATAATGATGTAATCACAAATCATGAAAATGGAAATACACAATATTGTATTATAGCGCTGAAAACTACATACATAATCACAGTAATTAATCAAGAAAACACTAAAAACTGTTATCCAATAAAAATAATAAAATACTACGAAAATACAATTAATAGATATGAAGAAATAATTAATTTAATGAATCAACAAAATAAAAAGCATAGGGTTTTAATCTTCATTTTATTAATTTTTTTAAGATTTGGTAGAATCAAAAAATACAATATTTTTATACCATTTAAGCTAACAAAAAACTGTATAGCCAATATGACAGCTACCAGTATCGACACAGTAAGTAAAGTTGTTAAGAAGAAATACATACATGAAAAAGGAAAAGTTCATTCAATAAGCATAAAAAACCTAAAGTTAATATAGAATAATAAATTAGAATGTTATAATAAATATAAACATAAAAAAATTTAGTAGTTTAAACGCATTAATTAAACAATTACAGCACAAAAGATGGGAAAAGTATATGATTGGTTTGAAGAAAGACTAGAAATTCAATCTATCGCAGATGATATTTCGAGCAAATATGTACCACCTCATGTTAACATTTTCTACTGCATTGGTGGAATAGTTTTTACGTCATTTTTAATTCAAGTAGCAAGTGGATTCGCAATGACTTTCTACTATAGACCGACTGTAGCAGAAGCATTTACTTCTGTAGAATATATCATGACGGAAGTAAATTTTGGTTGGTTAATTAGATCAATACATAGATGGTCAGCAAGTATGATGGTACTAATGCTTATATTACACGTATTCAGAGTTTACTTAACAGGGGGCTTTAAAAAACCAAGAGAATTAACTTGGGTAACAGGTGTTATTTTAGCAGTTCTAACAGTATCATTTGGTGTTACTGGATACTCACTACCTTGGGATCAAATAGGATACTGGGCAGTGAAAATCGTAACAGGTGTGCCAGAAGCTATTCCTGTTGTAGGTGGAACAATTGTAGAACTTTTAAGAGGAAGTGTAAGTGTGGGACAAAGTACACTAACAAGATTTTATAGCCTTCATACATTTGTATTACCATTACTAACAGCTGTTTTTATGCTAATGCATTTCTTAATGATACGTAAGCAGGGAATTTCAGGACCATTATAAAAATAAAAAAAATAATAAATAAGGTTAAAAAATATGTCAATCATAAAAAAACCGGACTTAACAGATCCAAAACTACGCGCTAAACTAGCAAAGGGTATGGGACATAACTACTACGGTGAACCAGCTTGGCCCAACGATTTATTATATATTTTTCCAGTAGTAATACTAGGAACAATTGCTTGTAATGTAGGACTTGCTGTACTAGAACCTACAGGACTAGGAGAGCCTGCCAACCCATTTGCTACACCCCTAGAAATTTTACCAGAATGGTACTTTTTTCCAACTTTTAACTTATTGCGAGTTATACCAAATAAATTAATTGGTGTATTATCTATGGCGGCAGTTCCTGCTGGCTTAATTACCGTTCCTTTTATAGAAAGTATTAACAAGTTTCAAAATCCTTTTAGAAGACCTATTGCTACTACGGTATTTATTCTTGGAACATTAATCACCGTTTGGCTTGGGATAGGAGCTACTATGCCACTATCTGAAGCAATTACTTTAGGTATAATCTAATTAATTTATTCTAAAAATAGAAAATCAGTATTGCTTTAAAACAATACTAGTTTCTATATTTTATTTAATAGAAACCTTTGCACCAACTTCCTCTAATTTAGATCTAATTTCTTCTGCATCTTCTTTAGAGGTGCTTTCTTTTATTAACTTGGGTGTAGACTCAACCAACTCTTTAGCTTCTTTCAAACCTAAAGAAGTTAACGAACGAACAACCTTCAATATGGTAATTTTTTTTGGTGCAGGTACTTCTTCCAAAATAACATCAAACTCTGTTTGCTCTTCAGACGCATCAGAAGAAGCTTCACCAGATTCAGCTGGCATCATAACTACTCCAGAAGTCGATGAAACTGAAGCATCTACACCAAATGTTTCTTCAATTTGTTTAACTAAATCTGCTGCTTCTAACAAACTTAGGGATTTTAATTCCTCAATAATATTACTAATTTTATTACTCATACTAACTTTTGCTTAATTTTATATTATCCTGTAACAATTTCTTTCAATAACGCTATATCTACAGGAATACCTGGTCCCATTGTACTAGATAAATATAAAGATTTCCAATACTTTCCTCTAGAACCACTAGGACGATTTTTTTCAATTGAATCATATAAAGCCTTAAGATTTAACTTAAGATCATTAATCGAAAAATTAATTTTACCAATAGGAACATGAACTATACCTGTACGGTCAATTTTATATTCTAACTTACCAGCTTTAAATTCAGTTATAGCTTCTTTTAGATTATTAGTCACTGTACCAGACTTAGGAGAGGGCATTAAACCTCTAGGACCTAATACACGACCTAATTTAGCTATCATGAGCATCATATCTGGAGTTACAATTAATTTATCAAAATCTAAGTACCCCTCTAGAATCTCTTCTATCAAGTCTTCTGCACCAACTTTATCTGCTCCAGCCATAGAGGCAATATTTAAATAATCACCTTGAGCAATCACAGCAACTTTAATAGTTTTACCCGAACCTTTAGGTAAAATCACTGTAGACCTTAATTGCTGATCAGCATATTTAGGATCTAAACCTAGAGAAATATGTGCTTCTAAGGTTTCAACAAAATTTACCGATGAGAAATCTTTAAGAAACGAGAATGCATCATCTGGACTATACAATAAAGTTTTATCAAGATTTTCTACAATACTTGCAAAACGACGTGAACGCTTAACCATAAAATACTACTTTTTCTCCTTAAATAAAACTAGTTTCAAGACTCTATTTTAATACCCATACTACGAGCTGTACCACCAATAATTAACTTTGCTTGATCAAGATTATCAGTATTTAAGTCAGGCAACTTAATAGCAGCTATTTCATTTAATTGGCTAGTAGAAATTGAACCTACAGTTTTGAGATTAGGAGTCCCAGAACCCTTTTCAATACCCGCTGCTTTAGCCAATAAAACAGATGCAGGGGGAGTTTTTAAAATAAAGGAAAAACTACGATCATCATAAATTGAAATTTCTACCGGAATAACTAGACCAATTTTATCTGAAGTCTTAGCATTATACTCTTTACAAAACATAACAATATTAGCACCATATTGACCTAATGCAGGACCAACTGGAGGAGCTGGTGTAGCTTTACCAGCTGCTAAAGCTAATTTAACAAAACCAATAACTTTTTTAGGCATAAGAAAAATTATATAAACAGTATATTACTTGAATCTAAATAAAACAAAAAGTTCTAACATATTATATGACGAATATTGATTTTATCCAACAAAGATATTTTACTATTCTAACAACACGCCCTGAAGGATTTGAACCCTCGACATCAGGTTTTGGAAACCTGCGTTCTACCACCTGAACTAAAGGCGTATTTAATTTATTCGTGTCAGATAAATTATACTTGATAAAACAAAAAAATTTTTATACTGAAAAAAATCAAGTTCGACATAATCAAAAACATGCTATCAGAAAATGAAATTCAACTATATAAAAAACAAATTAACTTAGCAAAAATAGGTATAGAAGGCCAGATTAAGATAAAAAAAACAAAAGTTTTAGTTGTAGGAGCTGGTGGATTAGGATGCCCTTTATTGATATACCTTGTAGCATCAGGCATAGGAAAAATAGGAATTTTAGATGATGATACAGTACAAACATCTAATCTAAACAGACAAATTTTATATAGATCAAATAACGTAAACACTTGTAAAGTGATTGCAGCACGTGAAAGTCTAAAAAATATTAATAAGGATTGCAATATCAGTATACATAAATACAAGCTGAATATAGACAACAGAATAGAAATCATTTCATACTATGACATAATACTAGATGCGACAGATAATTTTACCACAAGAAACATCATAGATAAAACATGCTATGAGCTGAATAAAATATACATATATGGAGCTGTTAATGACTTTGACGGACAAATCAGCATATTCAATTATCAAAATGGTATTAGATATACCAATATATATTCTTTAAGCTCAGAAAATCACGACAATGTATGCAATAGAATAGGAATTATGGGTATTACAACTGGTTATATAGGAATTTTACAAGCTGTAGAAACATTAAAGATAGCTTTAGGACTAGATAAAAAATCACAAGATTACTTACACATACATAAGATAGATAATAGATTTACGAAAAGCAAATATATAAAATTAACCAGAAATATAGTAAGAAAAATACCTAAAGAAAAGAAAACTAAAAATGCTTATCAACAGAAAGAATCATTAGTAGAAAAATACTCTCTAACTATAAATATAAAAAATAAAGAAGAATCTACAAAAAAATATCGTAATAAATCAATAAATATTCCACTCTTTAAACTTAAACTATACAAAACTATTAAACTATTAGAAAAATATAAAAGATACTACAATTTTCAACTATATTGTCCTAATAATAGTAGAAATCTTTTGGCATCTAAAATTTTAGAAAAAAATGCGATCGAACATCAAATAATATAGACTGAATAAGGAAATCTGATAAAATAAAAATGAAAGGTATGAATCAAAAAAGGAAATAACCAATATATGAAAAAAAAGATACAAGTTGTTATAGAAGATAAAGAAACACATCTGATTACTGTTTCTAGAGGATATGCATTTAACTACTTAATACAAAAAAAGAATGCAAGAATTCCAACAAAAAAACAAATTAAACACATAGAGATGTTCCAAAAAGTAAAAAAAGAAAGAAAAAAAATTAATGAAATAGCAATACAAGAAACTCAAAAAAAGTTAGAAAACATTGGCAAAATTTCAATATATAAAAAAATGGGAGATAACCAACTAATTTTTGGTAGTGTAACAGATAAAGAGATAACAAAATGGATCGTAGAACATACACAAATAAATACAAATAAAGTTAAAATCCAAATCGATGATATTAAAACAATTGGTGTGAAAAATATTAGTTTAAATATTAAGCAAAATGCAACTCATAGTTTAAAAGTAAACATCATACCAGTAAACATATGATGTAAAATAAATATCAAATATGTGTAATTTCTACAAATATAAACTTATTCCACAAAACTACTTAGCAGAAGATATTTTGATAGGAATAATTTTAATATACCCTACAATAATCAATAAAACTAAAAATTTAATAACACCAAATATTTTCTTAGTTGAGAATAATAAATTCATATACTCAAAATTTTTAACTGAAGAAAATACAAATTTTGTAAATTTACTAAATGAGATAAAATACACTAAGACATCAGAAGAAGATAGTTACGTTAATTATATGATACATCTGATGAAAAAAGGCCAAGCTTTCATATCATATCATGATACCAATAATTACATAGAAAACATAATCGAAATTCTAAAAAGAAAATACATTAAAAGACTCTTTATTCAATTAGGATACAATATTATTCAATTAGGTTATACAACCCGTCTAAATAATAATCATGCATATTCTAAATTAGTACAATATACTAATAACATAGGGAAAGAAATACAAAATCAACAAAATAATAAAGTAAGTGACATTAAAGAATTCATATCTAGCAAACTAATAGACGCTAGATTAGAAAAAATATCCACAAACTATATATTCAAAAATAAAACAATTAGATCAGGTTTAATCAATCTTGATAAGATCATTCTTAGCCTTCCGAATGGTAATTTAATTATAGTAGCTGGTCGACCTTCCATAGGCAAAACATCTTTTAGTATCAATATAGCGTATAACTGTTTTTTGAAAAGTAATATTAATTTACTCATATTCAGCCTTGAGATGACTAGTCATCAGATATTCGATAAATTCATTAATATAAGCTCAGAAGTAAAACTTGAACAAAAAACAATAAAAAATATCAACAATACTAAATGGAAAAAAGTAAGCAAAATTTGCAGCAAACTACTAAAACAAAATATTTATATAAACGAAACACCAAATCTTAGTATTAAACAAATAGAATTAATATCTAATGAATTGAAACAAAACCAATTTATTGAACTAATAATTATAGACTATCTACAATTAATTGAAGCATCATCTATACACAAAACAATTAACACTAGAAACCAAGAAATAGGTTACATTACAAGAAAACTTAAACTATTAGCACAGTACTTAAGAATACCTATTATAGTCATATCACAATTAAATAGAAACATAGAAAGTAGAACAACTAAAGAACCCTTACTGTCAGACTTAAAAGAAAGTGGTTGCATTAGTCTTAATACTAAAATTAGTTATTTTAAAATTACTGAATTTATACTAAGCACAAAATTACTTAATTTAGTTAAAAAAAAGATAAATATTTTTTATTCAAATGAAGAAAAAGATATTATATCAGTACTAAATAAAAACATTTTTAACTGCTACATAAGAAATAAACAAATATACTTTACACAGAATCATAAAATTTTACAAAAAAACTCTTGGATAAAATTAGGGGATATAACACAGACAATAAATATATTTAAAAACATTCTTATTAAGAATCAATATAGAATAAAACTGAAGCAATATTTCAAATACATTAGTTTTTGTTCTTTCAATAGAACTTACGATATTCATCTGAATAATAAATTTAATTTTAAAGCAAATAAAATAATTATACATAACTCTATTGAACAAGATGCTGATATAATAATGATCTTATACGAAGCAAAAAGTACAGAAAACGAAACAACTGAAGAAAAAAATAAAATTATCGACTTAAAAATATCTAAAAATCGAAATGGACAAACCGGCTACTGTAAACTAAAGTTTGAACTATATACAAATGTATTTAAAGATGTGTAAATACAAAATATTAATGTTGCAACAAAAATAAACTATAGTATAATATACTGAGATGGCCGGGATAGCTCAGTTGGTAGAGCAGTGGACTGAAAATCCTCGTGTCACCAGTTCAAATCTGGTTCCTGGCAATAAAAAAATATAGATAATATAATATTAACCTATATTATCTATAAAAATCAAATCTACATTTATACGATTAGCTTATCTCCTAATAAAACTTTAACAGATCCATCATCACCAACATCAACAACAGCACTATCACCTGCTTTTATTTTACCAGAAAGTACTTCTTCTGCTAATATATCCTCCAATAATCTCATAACAGCGCGTCTTAAAGGTCGCGCTCCATAACTTGGATTATAACCTTCATCAACTAATTTATTCTTAAAGCGTTCTGTAACACTTAAAATAATTTCTTGTTGTTTTATTCTTTGGAAAACCTCATCTAACATTATATCAGCAATTTCACGAACTTCTTCTTTAGTTAACTGCCTAAAAACAATAATTTCATCTAATCTATTTAAGAATTCAGGACGGAAGTATTGTTTTAGTTCTTCATTTACAAGAGATTTAATACGATTATATTGAGATTCAACTTGGGATTCACCCAGCTCAAAACCTAAACTTCCACCTCCTTTTTCAATTACCTTAGAACCTATATTAGATGTCATAATTAACAAAGTATTTTTAAAATCAATTGTACGACCTTTAGCGTCTGTTAGACGACCATCTTCTAAGATCTGTAACAATAAGTTGAAAATATCAGGGTGCGCTTTCTCAATTTCATCAAAGAGAATCACCGTGTAAGGTCTTTTTCTAACAGCTTCCGTAAGATAACCTCCCTCACTATATCCAACATATCCTGGAGGAGAACCAATTAATTTAGAAACGGTGTGTCTTTCCATGTACTCTGACATATCTAATCTTACCATTGCTTCCTGAGCACCAAAAAAATATGAAGCTAATGCTTTCGTTAATTCTGTTTTACCAACACCAGTAGGTCCAGAGAAAATAAAACTTGCTATTGGTCTATTAGGATTTTTTAAACCAACCCGTGCGCGACGAATAGCCCTAGAAACTGCAACAACAGCTTCTTCTTGACCAATAATTCTGCTATGTAAAGTATCTTCCATATGCATAAGTTTTTCGGACTCACTTTTTGTTAATTTTGTAACAGGTATACCAGTCCAAAATGCAACAATTTCGGCAATATCATCTTCAGTAACTACAGGATCTTCTAATTTTAAATCTGGTTCCGAATTTTTACTCTGAGCTATAGCTGCTATTTGTGCTTTAATTTCCATTTCACGAGCTCTATATTGCTCCGCTTTTTCATATTTTTGCGCTCTTATAGCTTCATCTTTTGTTTTTAGAACAGAACGTAATTCTCTATCCAACTCTCTAGCAGCAGGAGGTAATTGAGAATTTAACAATCTTACTCTAGAACCAGCTTCATCGATTAAATCAATCGCTTTATCAGGAAGAAAACGATCTGAAATATATTGATTTGCATACTTAGCAGCAGCAGCTAAAGCTTCATCTGACATTTTCAACTGATGATGTTTCTCATAACGATCTCGTAACCCGAAAAGTATCTCAATAGTTTCTTCAACACTAGGTTCACCAACTAATACGGGCTGAAAACGACGCTCTAATGCAGCATCTTTCTCAATATGCTTTCGATATTCTTCTAATGTAGTAGCACCAATACACTGTAATTCACCTCTAGCTAACGCAGGCTTTAATAAATTAGCAGCATCAATTGCTCCCTCAGCAGCACCTGCCCCTATTAAAGTATGAACTTCATCTATCACAAGTATTACATTTGTAGCAGATTTAATTTCATCCATAATTCTTTTCAATCTTTCTTCAAACTCACCACGATATTTAGTACCTGCAACAAGCAATCCAACATCTAGTGTAATAACAAGCTTATCTTCCAATATTGATGGAATATCCCGATTTGTTATCCTTTGAGCAAGTCCTTCCGCTATAGCAGTTTTTCCAACTCCAGGTTCACCAATTAATACAGGATTATTTTTAGTACGACGACCTAAAATTTGTATTACTCTTTCAATTTCTTTTTGTCTACCAACAACAGGATCTAAAACCCCTTCTATAGCCAATTCTGTTAAATTAGAACCAAATTCTTCTAAGGTAGGAGTTTTACTTCTTGTCTGCATATTATTAGCGTTTGCAGAATTGACATCAGTATTATCACCCAACATTTGAATAACTTCGGTTCTAATAGAAGCAACATTGACAGATAAATTTTCTAATACCCTTGCTGCTACTCCTTCTCCTTCTCTAACTAAACCCATCAACAAATGCTCAGTTCCAATATAATTGTGACCTAATTGTCTTGCTTCTTCTAATGATAACTCTAAAACCCTTTTTGCTCTAGGAGTAAAAGGTATTTCAACAGCCACAAAACCAGAACCACGACCTATAATTTTTTCAACTTCAATTCTAGCGTCTTTCAAATTAACATTCATAGACTTAAGGACTTGGGCAGCAATTCCAGTTCCTTCACCTATTAAGCCTAATAATATTTGCTCAGTTCCAACAAAATTATGACCTAATCGTCTTGCTTCCTCCTGGGCTAGCATAATAACTTTAATTGCTTTTTCAGTAAAGCGTTCAAACATATAAATTTTAGAAAGAAAATACAGTTAATTACCTTTGATAATAAGAGATTATAACACAATAAAACAGAAAATGAAATATATTATTGATATAAAATAATTAAATAGTTGACTAACAGAAAAGTTTTCCCATATTATAGTTGAATAATATTGCTACGAATTTTTATAGAGATAAAATATAAAATGAACTTAATTGAATTAATTGAAAAAAATTACATTAAACAAAAAAATGAAAAGATAGATATAGGTGACAGTCTAAAAATCAAAAAAATAATACAAGAAGGAAATAAAGAAAGAATTCAATTTATAGAAGGAGTAGTAATTGCAAAAAAAAATTCAGGTATTAATACAACAATTACTATAAGAAAAACTATACAAAACATAGGTGTTGAAAGAATTTATCTATTAAACTCACCACAAATCATAAGTATAGAAGTTACTAAAAGAGCTAAAGTAAGAAGATCAAAGCTTTATTATTTACGATCAAGATCAGGAAAAGCAACAAGGCTGAAGCAAAAATTAAACTAAAAGTTACTACATAATTGAAATAACCTCATATCTGTTATATGTTAAAATTATACTAATAACAACTTAGAATTGCTTTTTAATAAAAAATTTAGTATTATAATTTTACATAAATAGATATATGGGTCGGTGCCCGAGTGGTTAATGGGGGCGGACTGTAAATCCGCTGGCTAAGCCTACATTGGTTCAAATCCAATCCGGCCCAATATAATATACAAACATTTCCTAAATTAGTTCTTATTACTAATATAATTTTTCTCTAAACCAATCATCTGGGAGTTACTTTTGCCGGGAGCTACCATTGGATAACAATTCTCTGTTTCTCGTACATTACAATTAAGAATAGCAGGACCATCATAATTACAAAATAAATCTATCATGTTTTCCATGTTATCTCTTGAATCTAACTGTAAACCTAAAATATTAAAAGATTGGGCTAATTTTACTAGATTAGGTGAACCTTTTTCCATATTAGAATGAGAATATCTTTCACCATAAAAAGCTTGCTGCCATTGTCGAACCATACCTTGCCATTTATTATTAATAACAAGAATTTTGATAGGTAAATTATACTGCGAAATGGTACCAAGCTCTTGAAGATTCATCTGAAAACTAGCATCACCGCTTACACAAATCACTAATTTATCTATTTGAGCAAATTGAACACCAATAGCAGCAGGTAATCCATAGCCCATTGTTCCTAATCCAGAACTTGACATCCAGTGGCGAGGTAAAACATTTAGAAATTGAGCTGACCACATCTGGTGTTGCCCTACATCTGTTGTATAATATGCTTCTGGTTGAGTTTTAGAAATGTAATACAATATTTCTTGAGCAGATAGAAAAGAAACATTTCTTGGCACTAACAATGGATATTGTTTTTTCCAGGAAGATATTCTTTGCAACCACGAAACGGTAAGGTCATGATTAAATTCATTTTCTTCAAATTGGTTAACATAAGTCAAAAAATTCTTTATAACAGTTTTTAAATCCCCAACAATTGCAACTTGAGGTATACGATTCTTGCCCAACTCAGCAGAATCAACATCAATATGCACTACTTGTGCATTACAAGCAAATTCATCTAGTTTTCCTGTTACCCTATCATCAAAACGTGCTCCTAAAGCAATTAACAAATCACATTCACTAACTGCAAAATTCGCGTAAGCAGTACCATGCATACCGAGCATACCTAGGGATAATAAATGATTTTCTTGTATAACACCTTTACCCATTAACGTAGTTGTAATAGGTATTCTAAATTTTTCAGCCAGTCTCTGTATACAAAAAGAAGCATTTGAACTAATAGCACCGCCACCAACATATAATAAAGGCTGACTTGATTGCTTAATCAAACTTAAAAATTTGTCAAAATGTTTTTCTTTCACTGGTATTGTAGGTTTACAGCCAGGTAATTTGATACTAGATTTAGGAACAAATTTGTAGGCAAATTTTTCGAGACCGACATCTTTAGGAATATCTACTAAAACAGGTCCTGGTCTACCATTTTGAGCAATATAGAAAGCTTCTGAAATAATACGACTCATATCTGTAGGATCTCTGACAACATAAGAATGTTTAACAATGGGTAAGGTGATGCCAAAAATATCAACTTCTTGAAATGCATCTGTACCAATAAAAGCACGTGCTACTTGACCAGTAATTAAAACTAATGGAATAGAATCCATTTGTGCAGTAGCAATGCCGGTTACTAAATTAGTAGCACCAGGTCCAGATGTTGCAAAACATACACCTACTTTACCAGATGATCGAGCATAACCATCTGCTGCATGCACAGCACCTTGTTCATGTCTACATAATATATGCTGTACTAAATGTTTTTCTTCCCAACGGAATAACTCATCATATATAGGTAAAATAGCACCACCAGGATAACCAAAGATGTGATAGGTACCATTACGAATCAATGTATCAATTAGAGCATAAGAACCACTCACGAAAGAATTAGAACACATAGAACCTCCATATAAGTGTATTATATATTATATATGTTCAATTTTATTCTATTGCTACCATTTTTACTATAATTTTATAAAATATTACCACTATAATACCTATAAAAATAATAAATAAGAATAATCTATTTTTGTTTTTTAATAGCTTAAAAATCGGCTGAAGAGTTGTCAAGAAAAACCCTATAAATACACCTATTAAAAATCTTGGAAATTTATATAAATTTACCCAAAAATCTGACATAGTGTTTTATTATATTATTTATGAAATTATTGATCTAATAAACTATTAATAGTAAATCATTCCTTAAATGTCAAACCGTATTATTGGTAATCGTTTTTATATTTCTCCCGAAGTTATCTCTTCAATCAAGGCTTATTCTGGAGCTACATTTGTTATTAAATATGGAGGTTCAGTAATGAAAGATGAACTTCTCCAATACAATATGATACAAGATATTTCTTTACTATCATCCTGTGGTATACAGATTATATTAGTTCATGGTGGTGGTTATGCTATTAATCAATGGTTAGAGAAATTAGATATCCAGCCTGTATTTAATAATGGTGTTCGTGTCACAGATAGAGATAGTATTGAGGTTGTAGAAATGGTTTTAAGTGCTAGTGTTAATAAACACTTAGTTTTGGAATTAAATAATAATCACATTCCAGCTGTTGGTTTATCGGGTAAAGATGCTAATTTAATTAAGGCATCATCATTATCAGGTATGGATGATGATTATACAGGTAAGATAGACTGTGTAGATCCTTCCATACTTCGTATTTTATTATCTAATGGTTTAATGCCTGTTGTATCTAGTATTGCTTCTGATTCTTCTGGTAATACCTATAATGTTAATGCAGATACAGTTGCTAGCTATATTGCTGGATCGATTAGTGCTGACAAGTATATTCTTATGACAGATACACCTGGTGTTTTAAAAGATAGTAGTAATCCTAAAACATTAATTAGAAATTTAAACATCAGTCAAGTTAATACACTAAAAGCTGAAGGATTAATTTCAGGAGGTATGATACCTAAGCTGGATTCTTGTATTTATGCTCTAGTTCATAATGTTCAACAAGCACACATTATTGATGGTAGATTGAGGTATTCTCTTTTAAGTGAGATTCTCACTTCTGAAGGAAGTGGTTCAACCATAGTTAAGTAATTTTATTGTTTATTTTCTTTTTAAATGTTATATTTCTAACTGTATGCTTCCGGCTCAGTAGCTCAGTTGGTTAGAGCAGGGGACTCATAAGCCCAAGGTCGCAGGTTCAAGTCCCGCCTGAGCCATAAAGTAAGATTATAATATTGTATTTTCTATTTGGAGAAGTGGCTGAGTGGTTGAAAGCGGCAGATTGCTAATCTGCTGTATAATAATAATTATACCGAGGGTTCGAATCCCTTCTTCTCCTTTTTTTGTTTGACAATTTTGATATTAATATTTTATGATTAAGTACGTGCAAGGGACTGTAGTTCAACTGGTTAGAGCACCGCCCTGTCACGGCGGAAGTTGCGGGTTCGAATCCCGTCAGTCTCGTATTATACTTTCTTTATTGCTTGATTAGATTTTTGTGGTAATATTGTATATTGCGATATAATTTCCCGGAATTCCTCGCCACTGATTGTCTCTTTTTCTATTAGAATATCTACAAGCTTATCTATGATTACTCTATTATTTTTTATTATATCTCTTGTATTATTATGACATTCCTTTACTATCAACTGTATCTGAGAATCTATCTTAATTGCTATTTCATCTGAGTAGTCATTTCCCCCTCCCATTCCTCTACCTAAAAATGGATTTGAGTCTTCGCTATCTAATGATAGGGGTCCTATGCTTGACATACCAAATCTTGTTACCATTTGTCTTGCCATTGATGTTACTTGTTGTAAGTCATTGCTAGCACCAGTTGTTATTTCTGAGTCACCAAACACAATTTCTTCAGCAGCTCTTCCTCCCAAAGCTCCCATTATTCTTGCTTTAATTTGTGCTCTAGATATTAAGCTTTGATCTTCTGAGGGAGTAAACCATGTTAACCCTCTAGCCTGTCCTCTTGGAATTAATGTTACTTTTTGTACATTTTCATGATTCTCTAGCAGAGTTCCAACAATTGCATGACCAACTTCGTGATATGCTATTAATCTTTTGCTTTTGCTGTCAATTAATGGCGTTCCTTCCATTCCTGCTATTATTCTATCGATGGCTTTATCTATTTCTTGAAGTGTGATTTGAGTTTTTCTTTCTCTTGCTGTTATGATTGCTGCTTCATTTAAAAGGTTAGCTAAATCTGCTCCAGATAACCCTGGTGTTCTTCTTGCAATTATTGAAAGTGATACATTAGGGTCAAGTTTTTTATTTTTAGCATGTACATTAAGAATTTCTAGTCTTCCTTTAAAATCTGGTACATTTACATTTACTTGTCTATCGAACCGTCCTGGTCTTAAAAGTGCTGAATCTAATATATCTGCTCTATTAGTTGCAGCAACTACAATTATACCTGTATTCCCCTCAAAGCCGTCCATTTCTGTAAGTAGTTGATTTAGCGTTTGTTCTCTTTCATCATTTCCTCCTCCTATACCTGTTCCCCTTTGTCTTCCAACTGCATCTATTTCGTCTATAAATACTATACAAGGCGCATTCTCTTTAGCTTTTTTAAATAAATCTCTTACTCTTGATGCACCTACACCTACAAACATTTCTACAAATTCCGAACCTGATATACTAAAAAAAGGTACATTAGCTTCTCCTGCAATTGCTTTGGCAAGTAAAGTCTTACCTGTTCCTGGGGGACCTACTAATAGCACACCTTTTGGTATTTTTGCTCCAACGGCAGTAAAATATTCTGGTTTTTTAAGAAAGGTTACGATTTCTTCAAATTCTTCTTTAGCTTCATCTATACCAGCTACATCATCAAAAACGATGCCTGTTTTTGCTTCTACTTGGAACAAAGCTTTTGATTTACCAAATGACATTGCTTGTCCTGGACCGTTGTTACCATTATTTGATCTTCTGAATAGGATCGCTAAACTTCCTATTAATAGTAAAGGGAAAAATAGATTTCCTATTAGTGTCCATAGTGCGTTAGTATTTTTTGTTGGATGTGCATCTAGGTCTATGTTTTTATCTTTCAGTTTTATAATTAGTTCGCTAGAATTAGCCGGCAGTTCTACTCTAATTTTTTGTACTCTATTACCTAATTCTGGTCCTATAGCTTCTATAATTGCTGTATGGCCATTCTCATATATGTCAACTTTTTTTACCCATCCCATGTCTATATATTCTAAAAATCTACCATAAGTCATTCTAGAGTTAGCAATATTTGTGTTATTCTCATTCGTAATAGGTGCAAAGACACCTTGCCATAGGAAAAAAGATATAACTATTACAGGTAATGACCATAGAAGTATATTTTTCCATGAAAATTTCATATTTGTGTCCCTTTATTTGTTATGCGATTACATTATTTTCTTATATGAATGTAACATCTTTAGTTTTTTATAGGCAACTATATGCGTAACTCTGTATAAAGTTCATTAAAGTTAATTTTCTTTTTTTGTCTTGTGTTTTTTATGATACAATTTTAATATATCTATTTTTTATATAGGGTCAGGTGATTTATTATGCTTGAAAAAGGATCTAAGGTTAAAGTTTTGAGAAAAGAGTCTTATTGGTACCAAGATTTAGGTACAGTAGTAAAAGTTGATAAAGGTGTTAAGTATCCAGTGTTAGTTCGATTTGTTAAAACTACTTACAGTGGGGTAAATACTAATAGTTTTGCTGAATCAGAGCTTATTTGTCTATAGATTTTTTATTTACAAGCACTATATTAAAACAGAGGTTTTATTAGATAATGCTTGTATAATTATTTTAGCTTCCTAAACTTGCCCAATCAACATCTACATTTTCTAGAATTAAAGATGAGTTATATATTTGCAGTATAATCAGTAAAAATAAAAAAAATAGCAGCATAAATATTGCCATTATAGGAGTTGTTCCCCATCCTGGAGCTACTTTACCGTATTCAGAGTTTAGTGGTCTTAGTATTTCTCCTAATCTAGTTCTTAAAGCCATAATTAGTTTTAGTAATTTGTTTTTTTTTTAGTATTTATAATAACATTATAAAAGTAACTTAATTTTATTTTCTACTAAATCATGGAAACCGCAACAGTTCTTAGCATTTTTATTTTAAGTTTGTTATTTGGTGTTACTGGTTATTCTATATATACTTCATTTGGTCCTATGTCAAAAAATCTTAGAGATCCTTTTGAAGAGCATGAAGAGTAAAGTATTTATTCAAATATTTTTACATAAAAAAATAAAGATATAGTAATTTCTATATCTCAATATTTTTTTATCTATTATATTTTAGAGTTTATTTAGCTATTCTTGGTGGATCTCTAAAAAAGATTGCAAAAAAGATTACCATCAGAGTTCCAACTAGTAGAAATACGTATACTAATGCTTCCATATGTTTACTTTACCTTTTTAATTGATAGTTTTAACGATAATTATTGATTTTAAACAGCACCTTGTTTTTTACTACTTCTATCCCCAAGTTTTTGGAATGCGCCGAATTCCACTTGTTCTGTAACTTCAGCACCTATTCCTGCAAACACATCTCTAAATATAGTACGTGATCCATGCCATAAATGTCCGAAGAAAAAGATTAATGCAAAATTTGCATGCCCAAATGTAAACCATCCTCTTGGACTGCTTCTAAATACACCATCAGATTCTAGAGTAGTTCTATCAAACTCGAAAACTTCTCCTAATTGTGCTTTTCTAGCATATTTTTTTACACTTGGTGCGTCATTAAATGATTTTCCATTTAATTTACCTCCATAGAAGTTTACTGTTACTCCCACTTGTTCTATACTATACTTTGACTCCGCTCTTCTAAATGGTATGTCTGCTCTAATAATACCATCTTTATCTACTAAAATAACTGGGAAAGTTTCAAAAAATGCAGGCATTCTTCTTACCGTTAATTCTCTTCCTTCCTTGTCTTGAAAAATAGGGTGTCCTAACCACGCTTCTGCAATACCATCTCCTTTGTCCATTGGGCCAGCTCTAAAAAGACCTCCTTTAGCTGGATTATTCCCTATGTAGTCATAAAATGCTAGTTTGTCCGGAATTTTTGACCATGCTTCTTCGGGAGTTGCTCCTTCGTTTAATGAATTTTCAACTCTACGCTCAATTTCTTGTTGAAAATAACCACTATCCCATTGATATCTAGTTGGCCCAAAAAGTTCTATTGGTGTCGTTGCTGATCCATACCACATTGTTCCACATGTAACGAAAGCGCTAAAAAATACAGCTGATATACTACTTGATAGTACTGTTTCTATATTTCCCATTCTAAGTGCACGGTATAATCTTTGTGGTGGTCTCACTGTTAGATGAAATAATCCAGCTAAAATACCTACAGTACCTGCTGCTATGTGATGTGATGCTACTCCACTGGGATTAAAAGGATTAAAACCGTCTGGTCCCCATGCAGGTGCTATTGGTTGTACTTTTCCTGTTATTCCGTAACCATCTGATATCCATATTCCTGGTCCGAATAAACCAGTTGTATGAAATGCTCCAAAGCCAAAACATAGTAGGCTAGAAAGTAGTAGGTGAATTCCAAATATTTTTGGTAAATCTAATGCTGGTTCACCTGTTCTAGGATCTCTAAAAAGTTCTAAATCCCAGTATACCCAGTGCCATATTGATGCTAGAAATAGCATTCCTGATAATACTATGTGTGTTATAGCAACTCCTTCAAAACTCCAAAGTCCTGGGTTAGATACGCTTTCACCGGTTACACTCCATCCTCCCCAAGAGTCTGTTACCCCAATTCTTGTCATGAAAGGCATAACAAACATGCCTTGCCTCCACATTGGATTAAGTACTGGATCTGAAGGATCAAATACTGCTAGTTCATATAGTGCCATTGAACCTGCCCAGCCTGCTACTAGTGCAGTATGCATTAAGTGTACAGAAATTAATCTACCGGGATCATTTAAAACTACTGTATGTACGCGATACCATGGTAATGCCATATTTGTGATATCACTCCTTGTAAATTTGATTTAGATGTGTTGTTTTTCTTACTGATTATCTTATTTTACCTAAAGCTATTATAACACTTCTTTTAATTGATTGTTAATTTTTGTCGTATTTGTATTGAATAATTGTTTTAACTAAGAAGAAGCTTGCAGTGTTGATTATTAGAAGTATAGTTAATGCACTATATCCATTTATTGGCATAAGTGATGTGTTTATAATTTGTTTTTTCATAGCAAATGATGAATCTAGATTAATGCTTCTTATTATTTCAATTCCATATGTCAGTGGATTAATACAGCATAAAAATTGTAACCATCTTGGCATAAAAGATAAAGGAGCTAGTGCTGTGCTTGTAAATAATGTTGGTAAGTTTAAAAAAAGACTTGTTAGCCCTATGAATTCTATATGTCCTGGTAATATAAATGCACCATAAATACTAACGTTTGATACTGTAGTGATTATTGTTGATATTACAATTAAAGATATTAATAAATGAATTAAATTAATTGACCTGTATATTTTATAATCACAATACTTAATACTTGCAATCCCTAGAACTTGGATCATGGTTATTGTCCATGTATGTGTGATACATGCATACATTATAGAATTTTTATTAGCTATAGGAGAAATCAAGATTTTATTTAGAAATCCAAATTCTCTATCAAATACTATTGTTAGTCCAGCATTAACCGCGCTATTAAAAGCTGTAAATATTATAATTCCTGAGTTCAAAAAGTCTTGGTATTCTATGTTATAATTCTCAAATAGGTATATCGGCGCATTCTGAAATAATGCGCCAAACATTATTAACCATAGTAATGGTTGAATAATACTGATTATTAATGTTGTTGGTTTTCGCAATGTTTGTATGTATAGTCGATAAATAATTTCTTGTGTCTCTTGGTATGTTCTTTCTCCTTGTTCATGAATTCTAATTTTTGTATATGGTGTAAGTTCACTAATATTTATTTTTCTAGATGCCATTTTTTTTTGTTTTGTCTTAGGTTTAAGTATGTTAACCATATAAATTTATGAATACGATATTTAGGCTTTGATCTATTGGTGATATAATGTCGATTATAGCTTTTTTTTATTATTTTCTTTATTTTTTCTGTTTATATATGTTAAATATAGGGTTATAAAGTTTAGTGATACTAAATGTACTCTAAACTCCTTTAGGTTTTATAGTCTTATAAAACGATATTTTTTTGTAATTAAAATTAAATAGGTAGGTAGAACATACTATGTCTGATTATTGTATTACATTGATACTTGAAGATGGTGTTGAAGAAAAATTTGATTGTTCTGAAAATACTTACATATTGGATCAAGCTGAAGAATTAGGTCTTGACTTGCCTTACTCTTGTCGTGCTGGTGCTTGTTCTAGTTGTGCTGGTAAATTGGTTAGTGGATCGGTTGATCAGTCAGATCAATCTTTTTTAGATGATGATCAGTTAGGCTGTGGTTTTATTTTGACTTGTGTTGCTTATCCTACAAGTGATTGTACCATTAACACTCATCAAGAAAGTCTTTTATATGAAGATTAAAATTAAAAATTAATTTTTTAGCAAGTTTGACACTATATCTTTTTAATAAGTTTTGTCAAACTTGTTTATTTATTTCTTATATTCTGACTTCGACATCCACACCAGATGGGATGTTTAATTTCATCAACGCATCAATTGTTTGTGTTGAGGGTTTATATACATCTATTAGTTTTGTATGTACTCGAATTTCGAAGTGTTCTCTGGAATCTTTATCAACGTGTGGTGATCTAAGTAAACAGTAGATCCTACGTTTCATGGGCATTGATATTGGGCCAATTACTACAGCTTCAGTTCTATTTATACTTTCTATTATACTTGTACAAGATAGGTTTAGTAGTTTAACATCATATGTTTTTAGTTTTATCCGAACTTTTTTACTCATATTATTTCTTATTTGTATTTATTTAATGTTCAGAATCATTTTATTTTAATATCTTTGATACTACACCAGCTCCTACTGTTCTTCCACCTTCTCGAATAGCAAATCTCATACCTTGTTCTATTGCTATTGGATGTATTAGTTCAGCGCTCATTTTTATTCTATCACCTGGCATTACCATTTCTGCAGTTGATCCATCATCTGCAGTAAACTGATTTATTGTACCTGTAACGTCAGTTGTTCTAACATAAAATTGCGGTCTGTAGCCTGAGAAGAAGGGAGTATGTCTTCCACCTTCTTCTTTAGTTAATATATATACTTCAGCTTCAAATTGTGTGTGTGGTGTTATAGTTCCTGGTTGCGCTAAAACCATGCCTCTCTGAATATCAAGTTTTTGTACACCTCTTAATAGTATCCCTATGTTATCGCCTGCCATGCCTTCATCTAGAGTTTTTTGAAACATTTCTAGACCAGTTATTGTTGTCGTTTTTGTATCTTGCAAGCCAACTATTTCTATAGTATCTCCCACTTTTATTATCCCTCTCTCAATTCTTCCTGTTGCTACAGTTCCTCTTCCTGTGATAGAGAATACATCTTCAACTGCCATGAGAAATGTTTTTTCTGTATCTCTTTGAGGAGTTGGAATGTACGAATCTACTGCATCCATTAAAGAATGAATTTTATCAACCCATTCATTATCTCCTCTTTGTGTACTTACATTTTCTGTTACAGTTTCTAGCGCTAATAATGCTGAACCTGCAACGAAGGGTATACTATCACCTGGGAAATCGTATTTTTCTAGTAATTCTCTTACTTCTAATTCTACTAGTTCGCGCAATTCATCATCTTCTACTTGATCTTGTTTGTTTAGGAAAACTACAATATTAGGTACACCTACTTGTTTAGCTAATAATATATGTTCTCTTGTTTGTGGCATAGCTCCGTCAACAGCTGATACAACTAATATTGCACCATCCATTTGTGCTGCTCCTGTAATCATATTTTTTACATAATCTGCATGTCCTGGACAATCTACATGAGCATAATGCCTATCATCTGTTTCATACTCTATATGTGCTGTATTAATTGTAATACCTCTCGCTTTTTCTTCAGGTGCTGCATCTATCTCGTCAAATTTTTTAGCTTGACCCTGGTTAGCTGCTGCTAAAGTTGCAGATATAGCTGCTGTTAGTGTTGTTTTTCCATGATCTACATGACCAATCGTACCTATATTGACGTGTGGTTTTTTTCTTTCAAATTTTTCACGTGCCATTTCTTTTTCCTTTAAGATTAATATATATTTTAATATCTGTAATGAGCAAATGCTTTGTTTGCTTCTGCCATTCTGTGCGTTTCTTCTCTTTTTCTAATTGCATTACCATTTTCATTAGATGCGTCTATCAGTTCATTAGCTAATTTAAATGCCATACTTTTACCTGCTCTTTGTATAGCGAATTTTGTAATCCATCTAAGAGCTAAGTTTGTTCCTCTATATGCTCTAACTTCCATAGGTACTTGATATGTTGAACCTCCGATTCTTCTAGCTTTTACTTCTACTAATGGTGTTGTATTACGTACTGCTTTTTCTAGTATCTCTAAACCATTTTTTTGTGTCTTTTTTTCTATTATATCTATAGATTCGTATATTATTTTTTGTGCTAGTCCTTTTTTGCCGCCTTTTAAAATGCGGACAGTTAACATACTAATTAGTTTGCTATTATAAATAGGATCTCTGCATATATTTCTTCTTTTTGCTGTGTTACGTCTTGACATTATAGATTATTTTTTTTGTTTTTTCGTTCCGTATTTAGATCTACTGTTATTTCTATCTTTAACTCCTGCTGAGTCTAGTGTACCTCTTACTACATGATACCTGACGCCTGGTAAATCTTTTACTCTTCCACCTCTAATTAGTACTACAGAGTGCTCCTGTATATTATGTCCTATTCCTGGTATGTATGCTGTTACTTCGAATCCTGAAGTAAGTCTGACTCTTGCTACTTTCCGTAATGCAGAGTTAGGCTTTTTAGGTGTAGTTGTATAGACTCTAGTACAAACACCTCGTCTCTGTGGACATTGTTTTAATGCTGGAGATTTTGTTTTTTTCTCATATTTTTTTCTTTCTGATCTGACTAATTGTTGAATTGTTGGCATTATTTTTTTATATTCATTTAGTAATGAATTTTCTATAAGATTATAAGTATTGTCTTATCAGCTGTCAAACTGAATTTATTTAAATTATTATATATTTTATTATAAATTATAATATTTTATTTGTAACTTATTTAAGTTTGTATTTTTTCATAAATTTTTCTACTCTTCCTTCTGTATCTATTATTCGTTGTGAGCCGGTAAAAAATGGATGATTTCCAGACCATATATCGATATTGAGTTCTTCATGTGTTGATCCTACTGTCATAATGTGTCGACCATCGCAGTAAACTTTAGAATTTTTATACCATTTAGGATGTGTATTACGTTTTGCCATTATTTATTTGTTATATTTTTATTTAAGATTATAAATACATAGTAGTATTTCTTATCTTTTTGAGTACTGTGGAGCCTTTCTTGCTTTCCGTAAGCCATATTTTTTTCTTTCTTTACTTCTAGCATCTCTTCTAAGTAATCCTTCCGATTTTAACATAATTCTATTATCCGAATTGATTGTACATAAAGCTCTGGCTAATCCTAGTCTTATAGCATCGGCTTGACCAGTTAGTCCCCCTCCTTTTGTTTTTACATATACATCATATTCTTTATCTAGCCCGAGTAAGCTCAAAGGAGAGAATGAAATTCTTAAATAATTAGGGCTAAATTGTAGGTATGATTCACCTGGTAAATTATTTATTATTAATTTGCCAGATCCTGGTATTAAGTTAACTCTTGCAACAGATGTTTTTCTTCTACCTGTACCAGAGTATATGACTTTTTGGTGATATGAAGTTAGCATAATTTTATTTTTAATTTATATTTATTTGTACTGGGTTTTGAGATTTGTGAGGATGTTGGTCATCCGGATAAATTTTGACTTTTTTAAAGAGTTGTCTTCCTAAGCTATTTTTTGGGAGCATTCCTCTCAATGCGTTTTCTATAATCCGATTAGGTATTCTTTCTTGTAACTTTTCTAGTGTTTCCAATTTCATACTACCTGGTCTACCTGAGTGCTTTCGATAAATTTTTTGTTCGCTTTTTTTTCCTGTTATCTGAACTTTTTTTGAGTTAATGATAATTACTTGTGATTTTCCCGAGGCATATGGCAAGTAAGTGCTTTTGTGTTTATTTTTTAGTATATAAGAAATTTTACTAGTCAATCTTCCTAGTCTATATTCTGCAGCATCAAATATATACCATTCTACATCTTCTATTGATTTACTAAGTACAGTTTTATTTTTGTTTATTTTCATGATATATGACAAAAAAGTTTCCTATATATTATATTTATAAATTCGCTACCTCTTTCTAAATTTTTTCCTTTTGCAAGTTAACGTTAAGCTTATTGCTTAAAGCTTCGATAACTTCTTCAGCTGATTTTTGACCAAAGTTTTTTATTTCTAGAAGTTCTTCTTGAGAATAGTCTAATAAATCTGCTATAGAGTGAATTTCAGCTCTTTTAAGACAATTATATGCCCTTACAGATAATTGTAATTCTTCTATGAGTATCTGGCTAACTTGTTTCTCTGAATCTTTATTTTCTTCTTTTTTGGATTTAAAGCTTATATTGGTAAGTGGATGAAACAATTGAGTTAAAATGCTAGCCCCTTGACTAATTGCCTCTTGAGGGGAAATACTACCATTTGTCCATACTTCTAAAAATAATTTTTCACGAATATTACTTACATTAATTTTTTTTTCTTCTACTGTGTAGTTAAATTTTTTTGCAGGCATAAATACAGCATCTATTTGCAAAAAGTCTATTGATTTATCATCAACACCTTTATCAACTAGTTTATATCCGTTTCCTTGTTCTATCTTGAACTCCATTTCAAAAATAGTGTTACTACATATTGTTGCAATATATTGCTTAGGGTCTATAATTTCAATGTCTGGCGGTATATCAAATAATCCTGTAGTTATGATAGCCGGTCCTTGAATTTTTACTCTGCCTATTTGTGGTTCTTTACTATAACTCCTTAATACTACTTCTTTTAAGTTTAAAATTATTTCTAGAACATCTTCTCTTACACCTGTAATAGTAGAAAACTCGTGATTGATACCAGCTATCCTAACTGCAACTATTGCAGCACCTTTTAGCTCTGATAATATAGTCCTTCTTAGTGAATTGCCAACAGTTATTCCTTGACCTTGTTCTAGTGGTTCTAGTACAAAATGACCATAATGTTCTCTTGCACCTTTTGTTTTAGACTCTATACATTCTATTTGGAAATGAGTCATCGTTTTATGTTTAGTAAGTATTTACCTATATAATTTTTTAAATTCTACGTTTTTTAGGAGGTCTACATCCATTATGTGGTACTGGTGTGATATCTTTAATTAGAGTTATTTCTATACCTGCAGCTTGTATAGCTCTAATTGCTGTTTCTCTTCCTGCCCCTGGTCCATTTACTAATACTTCTGTTTGTTTCATGCCGTTGTCTATTGCAACTTTTGCTACTTTTTCTGCGGCAGTTTGAGCTGCAAAAGGAGTACTTTTTTTTGCTCCTTTAAATCCGCTAGATCCTGAAGAAGACCAAGTTATTGTTTCTCCTTGTAAATCTGTAATTGTTATAATAGTATTGTTAAAAGTTGATTGAATGTGTGTAATACCGTTTACACTATTTCTTTTTCTTTTGTTTTGGTTTTTTTTTATTTGTCTAGCCATATGAATATTGTCCTTTTATGAAGTTATTTTCTAGGAGCTTTTTTCTTACCAGCAATTGTTTTCTTGCTTCCTCTACCAGTTCTAGCATTTGTCCTTGTTCTTTGTCCTCTCAAAGGTAGTTTTAATCTATGTCTTCTACCTTTATATGAGCTAATTTCCATTAATCTTTTTATATTCATTGCTTCTAATCTGCGGAGGTCCCCTTCTAGTTCATACTCTTTAGATAAGATATTTCTTATAGAAATAATTTGCTCATCATTTAAATCTTTTACTTTTATATTATTGTCCAGTTCTATTTTTTGTAAGATTTCTTTTGATCTTGAGATGCCGATTCCGTATATGTATGTTAAACCAATTTCTATTCTTTTGTTTTTTGGTAGGTCAATACCTTCAATTCTAGCCATTTTATTATTTTTATTATTTAGTTTAGCCTTGTTTTTGTTTATGTTTAGGGTTTTCACATATAATCATGATTTTTCTATGTCTACGTATCACACGGCATTTTTCGCACATTTTTTTTACAGATGGTCTTACTTTCATGTTTTTATTACATTAAAATTGTTATTTTTTTATTCCATAATATTATCATATTGTTCTGAAATTATGTATGTTTGTATTTGTTTTGCTGTGTCTATGGCTACACCTACAAGTATTAATAGAGATGTAGTACCTAAGCCTTGAAGCAAGTTTATTTTTGTTACATTAGATAATATTAACGGTAGTTGTGCAATTAAGAATAAAAAGATTGATCCTATAAATGTTAGTTTGTTAATGATTTTTTTTAGATATTTGATTGTATCTGTACCTGGTCTAATGTTTGGTATACTAGCGCCTACTTTTTGTAGATTTTCAGCCATATCATCTATATTTAATATAATTGATGAGTAAAAATAGCTAAATAATACTATTAACGTTGAGTATGTTGTAAGATAAAATAAGTTACTAGATATAATTTTATTAATAATACTATTGCCTATATTAGTATATTGTGGTATCGCCATAGTAGCGGATGCAAATATTATAGGCATTACTCCTCCCTGATTTAATTTAAGAGGAATATAGTTTTGACTTAATAGTTTGTCTTCTTCTCCAAGTTGTTTGGAAGATATAATTTCAATTTTTCTTTTGCTGTCTTGTATAATAATATTAATTATAAATATCATTATGCATATTAATATTAGTGTAGCACTTTTTGTCCCATTATTAAGTATACTAATCTTATAATTTTCAATATTTTTAGGTATATTAGAAATAATATTTTGAAATATGAGCATCGATGCTCCATTACCTACACCATATTCTGTGATCATTTCAGCAAACCACATTATGATTATAGATCCAGTCGTTAAAGTAATTACACAGTCTATTATGAAGTTGATACTCCAGTTAAAAGTATACGGTTTAATCCATAGGCTTATAGAAATGCTTTGTATAATTCCCCATCCTAGAGTTAGATAACGAGTTATATTATTAATTTTTTGCCTTCCTATTTCCCCTTCATTTTTTTGTATTTCTTCTAAGCTAGGTATTATTTTTACAATCAGTTGTGTTATTATTGATGAGTTTATGTAAGGTATAATTCCTAGGCTAAATACACCAATGGTAGAAAAGCCTCCGCCTGAAAAGACATTTAAAAAGCTTATAATTCTGTTTTGACTTATATTTTCGGCTAGTTCCCCTTGATCTATTCCTAGTATTGGTATGAAAATCCCAATTCTAGAAATAAATAAAATAATTAGAGTTATTAGGATTCTACTAGTTAGTTTTTTTCTTTTTTCCATGTACCATAATCTAATATAATTGACTAGTGTTTATATCTCTGTCTTTTGCCGTGTTTTCAAACGTCCTCAAGTTATTAAGTGCATTTAGTGTTGCTCTAGCATTGTTTAATGTATTATTTGATCCTAACTGCTTTGCTAAAATATTTTTAATACCAGCTAGTTCTAGTACTGTTCTTGTTGAACCTCCAGCTATTACACCAGATCCTGTTGCGGATGGTCTTAACATGACTTTTGCTGCTCCTGCTCTGCCGTTGATTGGGTGTGGTATTGAAAAGTATTTTGTCATTGGTATTTCTATACAGTGTTTTTTCGCGTCTGCTACTCCTTTTTTTACTGCTCCTATAACATCGTTTGCTTTACCTACCCCAACACCTATGTGACCATTTTCATTTCCTATGACTAGTATTGCCCTAAAACTTAGTTTTTTCCCTCCTTTTACTACTTTTGTTACTCTCGTTACTTGTACAACTTTTTCTTCCCAAGCATTATCTTCTTTATTTTTGATATTTCGTTTTTTCATTTTGTTATATGGTATTCTAGAAAATTATTCCTTCTTCTCTTGTTCCTTCTGCAATTGATTTTATTTGTCCATGATATAAATTTTTACCTCTATCGAATATAATTTTTTCTATCCCTAATTCTTTTAATTTCATTCCAATATTTTTGCCCACGAGTTTTGCTGTCTCACAGTTTTTGAATTTCTTCACATCTTCTTTGATATTTCGTGATATAGTAGAACTGCTAGTGATAACTTTATTACTATTGTCATCAATTAAAATTGCGTATATGTGTTTTTTTGACTTAAAAATACGTAATCTGAATTTTGATTTATTTGTTGACATTTTTTATATTTTTTTTATTTACCTGCTTTACCTATTTTTCTTCTTATTGTTTCATTTTCGTATCTTATACCTTTGCCTTTATATGGCTCTGGTGGTCTAGTAGATCTTATCCTTGCTGCAATTTGGCCAACTTTTTCTTTACTTATGCCTGAAATGATTATTGTGGTATTACCTTCTGTTTGTATTATGATATCTTCAGGAGGTTTGATTTCTACAACATGACTATATCCTAGATTTAGTATCAGGTTTTTACCATCCATTTGTGCTCTATATCCAACTCCCTGTATAATTAATTTTTTACTAAATCCTTCTGAGACGCCAATTGCCATATTATTAATAATGCTTCTACTTAATCCATGTAGTGCTTGACTCTCTTTTGTTTGATTCTTCTTTTGTACAATAAGTTTGTCACCTTTTTGAAATACTTTTATTTCTTTTGGTAATTCATAAGACATTTCACCTTTATTACCTTTAACAATAATTAACGAGTTATCTATTATAATTTTTGTATCCTTAGGTACGTATATTTCTTTTTTTCCTATTCTTGACATATTTTTTACCTAATATTGTTTTAATGACTTTATATTTTTACCAAACGTAGCATAAAACTTCACCACCTATACCATTTTGTCTTGCTTGCTTATCTGTCATCACACCATGAGATGTTGAAATTATTGCTACTCCTATTCCACCCAAAATTCTTGGTAATTTTCTTTTATTTGCATAAACTTTTAATCCTGGTTTACTTACTCTTCTTAATTCTGTGATTATGCGTTTTTTATCCTTACCTTTATATTTAAGTGATATGATTATATAGTTAAACTGTTGCTTTTGTATCTCTTCATACTTATATATAAATCCTTCTTGATGTAAAACTTTAATAATATTAAGATTGATTTTTGTAGATGGTACCTGGACTATGTGATGTTTAGCTAAGTTTGCATTTCTTATCTTAGTTAACATATCTGATACTATATCGTTGATCATTTTTATTTTTAGTATAATGTTATTCTTTAAATGGCATCCCAAATTTTTTTAACAATGCTAATCCTTCTTTGTCACTTTTAGCTGTTGTCACTATCGTAATGTTCATCCCTCTAATTTTGTCTATTTGTTCATAGTTAATTTCTGGAAAAATTATCTGTTCTTTTAGTCCTAAATTATAGTTCCCTCTACCATCAAATTGTTTTTTACTAATTCCTCGAAAATCTCGTATTCTTGGTAAAGATAGGTTAATTAGTTTATTCAGAAAATTATACATTTTTTCTCTTCTTAAAGTAACTTTAAGACCAATTGGTATATCTTCTCTGATTTTAAAACCGGCTATAGATTTTCTCGTTTTCGTTATAATTGGTTTTTGTCCTGTAATGTAAGCAAATTCTTCTATACTTTTATCTATTGCCTTGTTGTTTTGAGCTGCTTCTCCTATACCTCTATTTAAAGTGATTTTTACTAATTTTGGTACCTCATGTATATTTTTATATTTGAATTCTTGTAAAAGCTCTGGAAAGATTTCTGTTTCGTATTTTTCCTTCAATGATGTTTCTACTATCATATTTTACTGTTTTAGTTCTTTATTTTTATATTTGATTGATGTATTGGTCCTTCGATTTCTTTAATAGATCCTTTTTCATCGCTTTGTTGTGGTTTTATGTGTTTTATTTTCATGTTTATGTTCTCAATCTTGACTGTAGATGTTTTTTCACATATCGATATAATCTTTCCTTTAGAACCTTTGTATTTTCCTGATATAATTTCCGCTGTATAGCCTTTTTTTATCTTCATTTATACTACCTCGGGAGCTAATGATATGATTTTTGAAAAATTTTTATCTCGTAATTCTTTTGCAATGGGGCCAAATACTCGTGTGCCCCTGGGATTTTTATCTTTATTTATTATTACTGCTGCATTATCATCAAAACGTATACTCATTCCATCTGGTCTACGTAATGTCTTTCTTGTTCTAACAACTACTGCTTGTATTACATCAGATTTTTTTACTGGCATGTTAGGTGATGCATTTTTAACAACTCCTATTATAGTGTCTCCTATTTTTGCATATTTAGGATTGTTAGTTCCTAAGACCCTTATACACATGATTTTACGTGCTCCACTATTATCTGCTACATTAAGATATGTTTGTGTTTGTATCATTTTTTTGTATTAGTTGTATGATTTTCCAGCGTTTATTTTTACTTATCGGTCTCGTTTCTTGTATTTTGACTGTATCGCCTATTTTACATATATTTTTTGGATCATCTACATAATATTTATTAGTTTTATTGACAATTTTGCCGTATTTCTTATGTTTTTTAGGTTGTTTAACTGCAACTGTTGCAGTCTTATTCATTTTATTGCTGATAACCGTTCCTTGTATTTCTTTTTTAGTCATTTAATAGGGATTTGTTTTTGCTATTGAATTGATATATTTGTGAAATCTTGTGCTGTATTCTTTTTATTTTATGATTTTCATTCTTTTGTTTTGTTACTTTGTACATCCTTAGTAATACTAACTCTTTTTTCAATGTATCGATTTCCTCTTGAATTTTTGTATCCATGTGTTTATTAGTTCTATTTGATTAAAAATTTTGTTTTTATCGGTAACTTATATGAAGCAAGATGCATTGCAGCTTTTGCTACATTTTCTGGTACGCCTGCTATCTCAAATAATATATGTCCAGGTTTCACTACAGCGACCCAGTACTCAGGAGCTCCTTTTCCAGAACCCATCCTAGTTTCTGCAGGTCTTGCTGTAATAGGTTTATCTGGGAAAATTCTGATCCATATTTTTCCCCCTCTTTTTACATATCTAGTAATAGTTCTACGTGTTGCTTCTATTTGTCTGGAAGTTATCCATGTTCTTTCACATGCTTGTAGTGCATATTCTCCAAAGACTATGGTGTTACCTTTGCTAGCAGATCCTTTCATTCTTCCGCGATGCTGTTTTCTGAATTTAGTTCTCTTAGGACTTAACATATGATATGTTCTTATAATGATTTAGTTTATTTTAAATAGCCAAATTTTTATACCCAATATTCCGTATATAGTATGTGCTTGAGTGTGAGTATAATCAATATTTGCTTTTAGTGTTTGCAATGGTACTCTACCTTCTCTTGCCCATTCTTTTCTTGCAATTTCAGCTCCATTTAGTCTACCAGATATTTGTATTTTTATTCCAGCTATGTTAGCTTTTTGTGCTTTCTGTATTGCTTGTCTTAGTACACGCCTAAATGCTACTCTTTTTTCAAGTTGCTGTGCTATCCACTGTGATAGTAGTCTTGCTTCTCTGTCCGGTTCTGTGACCTCTATTAAATTAAGCCTAATTTTATTATTTACTTTTAAGGTTTTTGTTATGTGTTTTCTTATGATTTCAATTCCTGTCCCTGATTTACCAAGTATAATTCCTGGCCTAGCTGTACTAATATTAATTTCTGTTTGATCTACTTTCCTATTAATTTCAACTTTTGCAATTCCAGCTTTTTCCATATCTTTTTCAATGTAAGATCTGATTTTATGATCTTCTTCTATTATTCGTGGATATTCTTGCATTTTTGAAAACCATGATGATCTATGCGATTCTGTTATTCCTAGTCTAAATCCTGACGGATGTGTTTTTTGTCCCATAAAGTTATATTCCTAGTTTAATATTTATATGGCATGTAGGTTTTCTGATGGGGAAAGCACGGCCTTGTGCTCTAGGCTGAAATCTTTTTAAAATTGGCCCTTTATTTGCGCATGCTTCTATAATTTGTACTGTTTTTTTGTCAAGTTTTTCGTTACTTTTTTGCTCAAGATTGCTAAAAGCTGAGTCTAGTACTTTAATAATTATTTTACATACTCTATACGGCATAAATTCTAGTATTAATTTTGCTTCTTGATATTGTTTACCTTGAATCTGTTTTAATACTCTTCTAGATTTGTATGGTGATGTCCTAACGTATTTCGCAATTGCCTTAGATTCTATCATTATTATTTTCTGCTTTTCCTATCATTTTTTATATGGCTTCTGAATGTTCGTGTTGGTACAAATTCTCCTAGTTTATGTCCTATCATTTGTTCTGAGATAAATACAGGGAAATGTTGCCTACCATTATATACTGCAATTGTATGTCCTATCATATCAGGAATAATTGTTGATGATCTTGACCAAGTTTTTATTGTATCCTTTTTGTTTTTATTATTTAGATTGTAAATTTTATGCAGTAGCTTATATTCTATGTATGGTCCTTTAAATATTGATCTTGACATGAGTTAATTTTCCTATTTATTTGCGTCGTCTTAGTATATATCTATCACTATATTTCTTTTTTTTCCTTGTTTTTTTTCCTAAAGCTGGTTTACCCCAAGGTGTTACGGGTCTAGGCTTTCCTATTGGTGATCTCCCTTCACCTCCACCATGAGGATGATCAATAGGATTCATAACTACTCCTCGTACAGTTGGCCGTTTACCAAGCCATCTTTTTCTTCCTGCTTTACCTATCGTAATATTATTTGATTCTACATTTCCCACTTGTCCTATTGTTGCGTAGCATTTTTTATTCATGGTTCTAACTTCACTCGATGGTAATTTCAGTGTCACTAAATTACCTTCTTTGGCAACAATTTGAGCGTATGTACCAGCTGCTCTGACAATTTGACCGCCTTGATTTTGTTTCAATTCTACATTGTGCACAGCTGTACCCAGTGGTATGTTTTCTAGTGGTAGTGCATTACCTACTTCTATTGGAGAATTTTCTCCTGATATAATTTTTTGACCAACTTCTAGTGATCTTGGGTGTATTATGTATCTTTTTTCCCCATCTTCATAATTGATTAAAGCAATTCTAGCATTTCTATAGGGATCATATTCAATACTAGCAACCTTGCCGTTAATGTTTCTTTTACTTCTTTTGAAATCTATAACACGATATCTTTTTTTATGTCCTCCTCCCCTATGTCGACATGTTATTACGCCTCTATTATTTCTACCTTTAGCTCCATGTTTTTTTCTAAGTAATTTTTTTTCTGGTTTATCTTTTGTAATTTCATCAAATGTTGATACGGTTCTATTTCTTGTACCAGCTGTGTATGATCTGTATAAACGTATAGCCATAATTTATTTATTATTTTTTATTTATTCTTCATCAAATAGATTGATTTTATAATTGTCAACTAGTTTTATTAATGCTTTTTTATAATTTGTTTTTTTACCTTTGAAACGTCCTACAGTTTTAGTTTTAGGAGGGTTTGTAATAGTATTTACTTTTTTGACTTTTACCTTGAATATTTCCTCTATTGCTATTTTTATTTCTTTTTTATTACTGTTTGCAGTAACATTAAAGCAATATGTATTATTTTCTATTTCTTTTGTTGTTTTGTCTGTTATGACAGGATATCTTATAATATCTATCTTATTTTTTTTCATATTTAATTATTCATTTTAATTTTATGTCAAATTTTGTAACTTGTTTAATGCTTTAGAAGTTATCAGTATTGTATCAGCTTTTAGTAAAGATATTATATTGATATTGCTTATTTCCACTACTTCTACATTTTTAATATTTCGAAATGATAGATATATGTTTTCATCTTGTTTATCCACATTTATTAGAACTTTTTTGCTATTATTTAGTTTAATACCAGCTTTTGTTAGTATTTCAATAGCTTTTTTTGTGTTAGGTGTATTAATTTTTTCCAGTAAATTATCTACTATTATTGTTTGTTGAAATTTATTAAATATCAAGTTATTTATAGCTAATCTTTTCTCTTTTTTATTTATTTTAGAGTGATATGTTTTGGTTTTTGGTCCAAATATAACTCCACCACCTCTCCATAGTGGAGAATTATTCGACCCAGCTCGTGCACGTCCTGTTCCTTTTTGTTTCCAAGGTTTTTTACCACCACCTCTTACTTCGCTCTTTGTTTTAGTATTTGCTTTTCTAATTCTGTTATTCGTAAGTTGGTGCTTTAATGCTTTATGTATCAGATACATTTGATCTGACTTATTGTCTGTAATTCTTATTTGTAGATGTTCTTTTTTGTTCTCATTGTTTATAACTTGATACTCTAGTTTTTTTATATTACTCATATTATAATTTGTTTATATATATTATATTTCCTATTTTTCCAGGTATAGATCCTTTCATAACTAAAAGATTGTTAATACTATCAATTTTTATAATTTGTATATTTTGGATTGTTACTCTTCTATGTCCCATTCTACCAGCCATTCTTTTACCAGGAAAAACACGTCCTGGTGTTGTACCAGCACCTATTGATCCTGGTTCTCTATGGTTTTTTGATCCATGTGACATTGGTCCTCTACTAAACTTGTGTCTTTTTTGATAGCCACTGAATCCTTTGCCTGAGCTTAGTCCGGATACATTAACGAATTCTTTTTCTTTAAGATCTTTGACTTTTATGATATCACCTACATTATAATTCTCTGTATCCTTTATTTTATATTCTTTCAGGTACTTGAAGCATGGAAGGTTTTTTCTTGCAAAATGTCCTAACATAGGTTTATTTAATTTATTAGGATTTAATATTTTATATCCTATTTGAATTCTTGAGTAGTTTTCATTTTTTTGTATTTGTGTTATTGTGCAAGGTCCTACTTGTAATAATGTTACTGGTATGGCTAAACCTTTATCATCAAATATTTGTGTCATACCAACTTTTTGTCCTATCATTCCAATTGACATTTATTCTTCCTTATCACTTTTATGTTGACAATATTAAATTTTTTCTATTTGTTATATTATCTTGTAATTTGCATTTATTTTCAAGTTTTGTTTTTAATATAATATTTTTTGTTCGGTTACTAACACTTTACTATTTCATTGATGTAGTTCATTATTTTACTATATTATATTTAATAATAAACTAGGAGTTTTTCAATGACTAAAGTAGTAGGAATTGATTTAGGTACAACTAATTCTGTTATTGCTGTTATGGAAGGTGGTAAGCCAGTTGTAATATCAAATAAAGAAGGATTACGTACAACACCATCTGTTGTTGCTTATACTAAAAAGCAAGATAAGTTGGTTGGAAATATTGCCAAAAGACAAGCAGTTATGAATCCTGAGAATACTTTTTATTCAGTGAAAAGATTCATTGGTCGTAAATATGATGAAGTTAAAGGCGATGTTAGTCAGCTATCTTATGATGTAAAAAGTGATAACGATGTTAATATTAAATTAGATTGCCCTGCTTTGGATAAAAATTTTGCACCTGAAGAAATATCTGCTCAGGTTTTAAGAAAGCTTGTAGAAGATGCTAGTACCTATCTAGGTCAGTCAGTAACCAAAGCAGTAATAACTGTCCCTGCGTATTTTAATGATTCACAAAGGCAAGCGACTAAAGATGCTGGGCAAATAGCTGGTTTAGATGTTCTAAGGATTATTAACGAGCCTACAGCAGCATCACTTTCTTATGGCTTAGAGAAGAAAGACAATGAAACAATATTAGTGTTTGATCTAGGAGGAGGTACTTTTGATGTTTCTGTTTTAGAAGTAGGTGATGGTGTATTTGAAGTACTTTCTACATCTGGAGATACTAATCTAGGTGGAGATGATTTTGATTATAAAATTGTTGATTGGTTGGTTTCAGAATTTAAGAATGATGAAGGAATAGACTTAAGTAAAGATAGGCAGTCTTTACAAAGATTAACAGAAGCAGCAGAAAAAGCTAAAATGGAATTATCAGGTCTTTTACAAACAGATATTAATTTGCCTTTTATCACTTCAACTGATACTGGACCTAAGCATTTAGAAAAAAATATTACTCGTGCAAAGTTTGAAGAACTATGTTCAGATTTAATATCACGCTGCAAAATACCTGTAGATAATGCTTTAAAAGATGCTCAATTAGGTTCTGTAGATATAGATGAAGTTGTGTTAGTTGGTGGTTCTACCAGAATACCAGCTATACAGAACTTAGTTAAAGATTATATAGGTAAAGAACCTAACCAGAGTGTAAATCCAGATGAAGTCGTAGCTATTGGTGCAGCTGTTCAGGCAGGAGTTTTAGCTGGTGAAGTAAAAGATATCTTATTGCTTGATGTAACACCTCTGTCTCTTGGTGTTGAGACATTAGGAGGTGTAATGACTAAAATAATTGCTAGAAACACAACTGTTCCTACTAAAAAATCAGAAGTTTTCTCGACTGCTGTTGATAACCAGCCTAATGTTGAAATTCATGTACTGCAGGGAGAAAGAGAGTTCACCAGAGATAATAAAAGCCTAGGAACTTTTAGGTTAGATGGTATTATGTCAGCTCCTAGAGGAGTTCCTCAAATAGAAGTTACATTTGATATCGATGCTAATGGTATTTTATCCGTAACAGCAAAAGATAAAGGAACAGGTAAAGAGCAATCAATCACGATCACAGGTGCTTCAACATTGCCAAAAGACGAAGTAGAACAACTTGTTAAAGAAGCTCAAGAGAATGCTGATTTAGATAAAGAAAAACGTCGAAAAATAGATTTAAAAAATAATGCTGATAGTGCTTTATACCAAGCAGAAAAACAAATAACTGAGCTAGGTGATAAGATCAGTAGTTCTGACAAAGAAGATATTGATATTAAGATTCAAGATTTAAAACAAGCTTTGCAGGATGAAAATTATGAAGCTATAGAATCTACTCAATCTGCTTTACAGAAAGCTATCATGGAGATGGGTAAAAAGACTTATGATCAAACTTCTAAAAGTTCTAATGTTCAGCAGGATGCAGAAGAAACTGTTATAGATACAAAATCTAAAGAAGCCTAGATAGTTTCTATTTTTTAAAAGCGGGTAACGCGATTCGAACGCGCGACATTAACCTTGGCAAGGTTACGCTCTACCACTGAGCTATACCCGCATTTATATTTGATCAACATGATCTTACAAAAAAAAAGAATTACTGTCAATTTGTTTACATATTTAGAATAGAAAGATCATAAATTCTAAATATGTATTTTACAGTTCTTATACTATAAATGAGTTAAGTACTCCTGTTATTATTACTAATCCAACCCAAACACCTATACTTGTATAAACTAAATTTTTTGATTTTTCCCATTGTCCGGGAGAGGCTAGTGTTACGGGTATTCCTATTACTAGTATAATGGATAAGACAACGAGTGCTAGTACCAGCAATTGAATAATTATAGTCATTCTTTTTTCCCTTATATTGATATTATGTGGTTTGAATATATATTATAATTTATTAGTGTATAATACTATTAATTAATCATACAATTATATATTATCCAATTATGTATATATATTGCATATTATTATTTTATTAAGATAAATGTTTATATTTATTGTAATTTTTTATATAGAGATTAATTTATAATTAAAAAACATTTAGAGAGGTACTATGTTCACAACACTATTTTTAACTAAATTACCAGACGCATATATATTGTTTCGTCCTTTAGTTGATATACTTCCTGTAATACCTGTATTTTTCTTGCTTTTAGCTTTTGTTTGGCAAGCTGCTATTGGTTTTAGGTAGCATGTTGATTTTTATATTAATTTAATATCAGATTTTATTTATTTTATGGTAGAACCTCTTTTGTCAGGAATAGTTCTTGGTTTAATTCCAGTTACACTATCTGGTTTACTAGTTGCTGCTTATCTACAGTACCGTAGGGGTAATCAATTAGGTATTTAATTTGTTTATTTAATCTTATTATTGTATAGTTCTCCATATTTTTATATTAGAGAGAACTACTTTCTTTTACCAGCTGGATTTTTTTACACCTGGTAATAAGCATTGATGTGCCATTTCTCTAAAAACATGTCTAGATAATCCAAAGTCTTTGTAAAATCCTCTACTTCTTCCTGTTTTCCAGCATCTATTTCTTTTTCTGCATTTCAGGCTATTTCTAGGTATACTTTGTATTTCTTTTTGTGTTTTTAAGTTTTCTTCAAAACTATTATTGTTTTTTATGGATTCTTTTAAAACTTCTTTTTTCAATTTATACTTATTGTATAGTTTGCTTCTTTTTATTTCTCTTTGTATCATGTTTTGTTTTGCCATAGTTCTATTCGTTTTTTATTAAATGCTTTTCTAATTGTTCAATTAATTATATCTTATATATTGCTAAAAAAAAAGACAACATAAGTTTTTCTTATGTTGTCTTTTTGCTAATCTACGTTTTGCTTAATTTAACTTAGAACTTGTTGATGCAATAACAAATGCTGCGTAGGTTAATATATATCCTACTGAAAAATGAGCTAAACCAACAAGTCTTGCTTGTACAATTGATAGTGCAACTGGTTTATCCTTCCATTTTACTAGGTTTGCTAGTGGTGTTCTTTCGTGAGCCCATGCCAAAGTTTCTATTAATTCTTGCCAATATCCTCTCCAAGATATTAAGAACATGAATCCTGTTGCCCATACTAAATGTCCAAAAAGAAACATCCATGACCAAACAGATAAGTTATTCATCCCGTATGGGTTATATCCATTGATTAAAGGAGATGAGTTAAGCCAGAGATAATCTCTAAGCCACCCCATTAGATATGTTGACGATTCATTAAATTGGCTTGTATTTCCTTGCCAGATTGTAATATGTTTCCAGTGCCAATAGAAAGTAACCCAACCGATAGTATTTAACATCCAAAATACAGATAGATAGAAAGCATCCCAAGCAGATATATCACAAGTACCACCTCTACCAGGTCCATCACAAGGAAAGCTATAACCGAAGTCTTTTTTATCCGGCATAAGTTTTGATCCACGTGCGTCTAGTGCACCTTTTACTAAAATTAGTGTTGTTGTATGTAGTCCAAGAGCTATAGCATGATGTACTAGAAAGTCTCCTGGTCCAATAGTTAAGAACAGAGAGTTCTTATTACTATTAATTGCTTCAAGCCATCCTGGTAGCCATATACTATTACTAGCTTTGCTAGCTATATTGTTTGATTCAGATAATAAAACATTAAATCCGTATAAAGCTTTTCCTGAACTTGCTTGTATCCATTGTGCAAATACTGGTTCAATAAGTATTTGTTTTTCTGGTGTTCCAAAAGCTAGCATTGTATCATTATGTATATATAGACCTAGTGTGTGGAAACCTAGAAATAAGGATACCCAGCTTAGGTGTGATATAATAGCTTCTTTGTGTTCTAGCATTCTGCTCAAGACATTATTTTTATTTTGTTCTGGATCATAATCTCTAACAAAAAATATTGCTCCATGTGCAAAAGCTCCTACCATTAGAAACCCTGCTATGTATTGATGATGAGTATATAATGCAGCTTCTGTTGTAAAGCTTTTTGCCATAAATGCATATGGTGGCAATGCGTACATATGTTGTGCTACTAGTGATGTTACTGTACCTAATGCTGCAAGTGCTAGTCCAAGTTGCATGTGTAATGATTCAGTAATTGTTTCATATAATCCGCTATGACCATTTCCTAGTTTGCCACTAGGTGGTTTATGTGCTTCTAAGATATCTTTTAAGTTATGTCCGATACCCCAGTTAGTTCTGTACATATGTCCTGCAATTATAAATATAACTCCTATTGCTAAATGATGATGAGCCATATCTGTAAGCCACAGAGATTGACTTTGTGGATGAAATCCTCCTAAGAATGTCAGTATTGCTGTTCCTGAACCTTCTTGAGTACCAAATATGTGTTTCAATGTATCTGGATCATTGGCATATTCGAACCATTTACCAGTAAAAAATGGTGTTAGTCCTTTAGGGTGCGGTAATATTTCTGTAAAGTTATACCACCGTACATGTTGTCCCCTTGATTCAGGAATAGCAATGTGTACCAAATGTCCTGTCCATGCTAGTGAACTTATACCAAATAAACCTGATAGATGGTGATTAAGTCTAGACTCGTTATTTTTAAACCATGATAATCCTGGCTTAAACCTCGGTTGTAGATGTAGCCATCCTGCAAATAGCATTACAGCTGACAATACTAATAAAAATAATGCACCATTGTATAAGTCATTATTGGTTCTCATTCCTATTGTATACCACCAATGATATAATCCTGAAAATGCTATATCTACTGGATAGTCTGATACGCCTTTACTAAACGCTTTAATTGCTGGTTGTCCAAAATGTGGGTCCCATATTGCGTGAGCTATAGGTTTTGTTTTTAATGGTGCTAGTACCCATTGTTCAAAATTACCTTGCCATGCAACGTGAAATAAGTTGCCAGATGTCCATAAAAATATTATTGCTATATGCCCAAAGTGTGAAGCGAAAATCTTTTGATATAAGTTTTCTTCTGTCATGCCATCATGACTTTCAAAGTCATGTGCAGTAGCTATACCGTACCAAATCCTTCTTGTCGTAGGATCTTGAGCTAATGCTTGGCTAAATTTCGGAAATTTTGTTGCCATATTGTTTATCCTTATCCTACTGATATTATTCTAGCTAGGAAAAACGCCCAAGTTGTTCCTATGCCACCTAATAAATAGTGAGCTAGTCCTACTGCTCTTCCTTGTGTGATACTTAATGCTCTTGGTTGTATCGATGGTGCTACTTTAACTTTATTGTGAGCCCACACTATTGATTCTATTAATTCTTGCCAGTATCCACGTCCACTAAATAAGAACATTAAGCTAAATGCCCATATAAAGTGTGCACCTAGGAAAATTAGTCCATATGCTGATAAAGACGAGCCATATGATTGTATCACTTGTGAAGCTTGTGCCCACAAGAAATCTCTTAGCCAGCCATTAATAGTAATTGCACTTTGTGCAAAGTTGCCTCCTGTAATATGTGAAACACTACCATCAGTTGTAGTACTACCCCAAACATCAGATTGCATTTTCCAGCTAAAATGAAATATTACAATAGATAATGAATTGTACATCCAAAATAGGCCTAAAAATACGTGATCCCAAGCAGAAACTTGACATGTACCACCTCTACCAGGACCATCGCAAGGAAATCTGAATCCTAGGTTTGATTTGTCTGGTATTAATCTTGAGTTTCTTGCGAACAAGAAACCTTTTACTAAAATTAGTACCGTTACATGTATTGTAAAAGCATGGATATGATGAACCATAAAGTCGGCTGTTCCTAGTTTGATAGGAGCAATTGCAATTTTGTTACCTATTGACACTGTGTCTCCTCCGAATACATAACTTGCTGTAGCAAGTAAATTAGGACTAGTATTACTTGGTGCAAGAGTATGAATATTTTGTATCCATTGTGCAAATATTGGTTGTAATTGTATTGCTGTATCTGAGAACATATCTTGAGATCTGCCTAAAGCTCTCATAGTGTCATTATGTATGTATAGTCCAAATGAATGGAATCCTAGGAATATGCATAGCCAGTTTAGATGTGAAATGATAGCATCTCTATGTCTTATAACTCTGTCTAGAACGTTATTATAATTTTTAGCAGGGTTGTAATCTCTAACCATAAATATAGATGCGTGTGCACCTGCACCTACAACACAGAAACCTCCTATCCACATGTGATGTGTAAATAGCGATAATTGTGTTGCATAGTCTGTTGCTATATAAGGATATGGTGGCATAGCATACATATGATGTGCCACAATTATACTTAAAGAGCCCATCATAGCTAGGTTAATTGCTAATTGTGCATGCCAAGATGTTGTAAGAATTTCATAGATTCCTTTATGTCCTTCACCTGTAAACGGTCCTTTATGTGCTTCAAGTATTTCTTTCATGCTGTGACCTATGCCCCAATTCGTTCTATACATGTGTCCAGCTATAATAAATAATACTGATAAAGCAAGGTGATGATGAGCTACATCGCTAAGCCATAAACCTCCATTTACTGGATTAACTCCTCCTTTAAAAGTCAAAAAGTCTGAGTATTCGTTCCAATTAAGGGTAAAGAAAGGTAGAATCCCTTTAGAAAAACTAGGATATAGTTCACTCATCAAGTTTCTATTTACCATAAATTCGTGTGGTAAAGGTATTTCTTGTGGTGATACACCAGCATCTAGTAGTTTGTTTATCGGTAATGCTATATGTATTTGGTGCCCAGACCATCCTAGGCATCCTAATCCTAGTAGACCAGCTAAATGATGATTCATCATTGACTCTACGTTCTGAAACCACTCTAATTTCGGTGCTGCTTTATGGTAGTGGAACCATCCCGCAAATACCATTAGTACAGACATAAAGAGTCCACCTATGGCTGTAACATATAACTCAAATTCTGTCGTTATGCCTGATGATCTCCAAAGTTGGAAGAAGCCAGATGTTATTTGAACTCCTTGAAATCCTCCTCCTACATCTCCATTTAATATCTCTTGTCCTACTATTGGCCAAACAACTTGTGCACTTGGTTTTATTAATGTCGGTTCATTTAGCCAGGCTGTGTAGTTTGAAAATTTAGCGCCATGAAAATACATTCCGCTTAGCCACAAGAATATGATTGCTAATTGTCCGAAGTGTGCACTAAATATTTTTCTAGATACATCTTCTAGTGAGCTTGTATGACTATCAAAGTCGTGTGCATCTGCATGTAGATTCCATATCCAAGTAGTAGTACTTGGTCCTTTTGCTAAGGTTCTTGAAAAATGTCCAGGCTTAGCCCATTTTTCAAAAGATGTTGCAACTGGATTTTTGTCTACAGTTACTTTTACTTTTTTTGTTTCTTGCTCTGTTGAGCTAGTCGTCATTGAGATTCTCCTATCTTGAATTTGTGTAAGAAATGAGACAATGAATAAAACTTTCGCTTATTATGTTTAGCCCAAGATTGTAAAATATCTTGCTGTTAGCGAATTTTTATTATTCTATTAAAATATTATAATGTATAGTTTATAAAACTGGTTGTATCTGTTAACAATCGTTAAAATCTATATCCTATTTTATTTAACTTTAATTTTTATTAATGCTTGACCACAGTCTACTATGTCTCCATCCTGTACTAAAATTTCAACTACCTCCCCCTCAATTTCAGATTCTATTTCGTTCATAAGTTTCATTGCTTCAATGATGCAGACAATTTGTTTTGGTTTAATTACATCTCCTACTTCGATAAAAGGACTTTCATTAGGTGCTGGTGATTTGTAAAATGTTCCTACCATTGGTGATACTATTGTTGAATAAATTCCAGGTATTGTTTTAATTATTTCATCTTTTTCATTTTTGTTTTGTAGTTTATAATCTTTTTTTAATGTTTCCTTTATTTTTTGAGGAATTTTTTCTATATATTGTGGATTTTTTCTATTAAAAATATTTTTACTTATTAGTATATTAGTTTTACGTGTCTTTATTTGTACCTTTGTTATCTTGTTTTTTGTAAGAGAAGTGATAATTTCTTTAATGTTTTGATTTCTATTCATATTTATTTAAAAAATATTATGTTCTATATTTCTTTTTGTAGTATCCATATTCTATCTTTATTTGGTAATTCAACCACTAATATTTTTTTTTATTAGCTATTTTTTTTATGCCTACAATTTTTATAATTGTACTTTCATTAATTAGCAAGTTTTTTTTTATCTTATTCGGAATAGTTTTGATTTGCATTTTTACTCAAAATTTCTTCTTGTGTAGTTGATTTTTTACTTTATAACAATTTATTATATATTAATGATAGTTTTTTATTACATGATTTGTGTGGTAACTATTTTGTTTTTTATATTATTGATTTCATATTAATGTTAATAGCAGATGATCTGGAGAAACTTTTAGCTATTTTACCTGATTTTATTCAAAAACCTTTAATGTTGCATCCTTGTAAAAAATTTTTAATAGAAGTTGTTATGGACTTAGGTAGAAGACCAGAAGCTCGCTTTCCAAATGGACCTTATTACTTGTCTGTAAATAATATATCTTGGTATGATTTAGATTATTGTATAAAAAAGATACCCCATTTTAGTGAAGATAATAGATCTGGTATAGAATGTACATTACATAGAATAAGTTCTATTAAAAATCGAAAAGGAAATATTGTAGGTTTAACTTTTCGTGTTGGTCGTGCTATATTCGGTACTATTAGTGTTATGAAAGATTTGCTATATATGCAGAAATCTATTCTTATATTAGGTAAGCCTGGAGTAGGTAAAACGACTGCTATACGTGAGATGACACGAATCTTGGCAGATGAAATGCAAAAAAGAGTTGTTATTATTGACACATCAAATGAGATAGCTGGTGATGGTGATATACCACATCCTGCAATAGGACGTGCAAGACGTATGCAAGTATCTAGACCAGAATTACAGCATCAAGTTATGATAGAAGCTGTAGAAAATCACATGCCTGAGGTTATTATTATAGATGAAATAGGTACAGAGTTAGAAGCGTTAGCAGCACGTACAATTGCTGAAAGAGGTGTTCAACTAGTAGGTACAGCTCATGGTAATTCTTTAGATAATTTAATTAAAAATCCTGTTCTTTCAGATTTGATTGGAGGTATACAATATGTTACTTTAGGTGATGATGAGGCAAAAAGACGTGGTTCCCAGAAAAGTATTTTAGAAAGAAAAGCTTTACCAGCGTTTGATGTTGCTATTGAAATTCATGAGCGTAACAGTTGGATTATTCATAGTAAAGTTCATGATATTGTTGATAAAATTCTTCATGGTTCCTTAGTATCTGTACAATGTCGAAAATTAGATAGTAATGGTTCTATTTCAATATATCCACAGGATTTTAGTTCTTCTCATTTCATATTGTATAATCCTTCTTTTTCATATAGTGTTCCTAAGACAAAGGAATATGATAAATTCCTAAGTCTTAACGAAAATAACAATCAATCAGACGTTAATTCTTACTTTAAGCCTAACGTTAAGTATTTAGAACCTTCTTTAAAATCTTTTGTAAAAACATTATATATATATGGTATTAATATTCAGTATGTTGAGTCATCAATTAAATACCTTAAATTATGCTTAGTATTAACAAGGGATATTTTTAAGGCAGACTATATACTTGGATTGAAGTCAACTATTAAGTATAGTTCTAAAATTCGACAAGTTGCTAAACTGAAGAAAATTATTATTTATACTATTAATAATAATAATACTAGTAGTATCAATAAAGCTTTAAAAAAAATTTCTAGAAATGACAATAAATTTTTATCTAGTTGGTTTAACTTGTGTAGCCAAAAGAAATATAATGAACTTGATGCTTTAATCGAAGTAAGATATGCTGTAGAAAAAATTATTTTCATTTACCAGCAGTCTGTTTCTTTACTACCAAGAAGTGTAAATATATTAAATTTACAACTCAAGTTGATTAATCTGTATCAATTAAATTATTCTGTTGTTAGTATTAAAGGGTTACAGAAATTAATTATTTATCCTAGCTAGTTGTTTATTTATTCATTGGTGTTTAACTATAGATACAGGTTTTTAACTAAGTTCTTGAATTATTTGTTTATTTTAAGGAATATATATGTCAGTGAAAGAAAAAGATTCAAAAATTTTTGAAACAGTACGAAATATTGTAGCGCAGCAGCTAGGTGTTGACGAGAAGTTGGTAACTTTAGAAGCAAACTTCGCTAATGATTTAGGAGCTGATTCTTTAGATACAGTTGAGTTAGTTATGGCTATAGAAGAAGAGTTTGATATAGAAATACCAGATGAAGATGCTGAAAAGATTGCTACTCTTAATCAAGCTGTTAAATTTATTGAGCAGGCTGTTTGTTCAAACTAGTAGTTAGCAACTTTTTTCTTTTTTGCTATTTTTAATGAATTTATAAACGGAGAGGGTGGGATTCGAACCCACGGAACCTTGCGGTTCATCTGATTTCAAATCAGACGCAATAAACCAACTCTACCACCCCTCCATCATCAGTTGTTGTATGAATATAAATATATCAAAAAAAGATTGTGACTACAATCTTTTTTTTTGTATTTTTTTATTCGTATGTTCCTTGTCCTGTGAATTTTTTGTTAATAGGGTTAGTATTTTGACCTATGTTATGTTTAATGTTTCCAACTCCTATACGTCCTTCATTAACTTTTTCAGGAAATACTCCATCCTTAGGATGTAAATATTGTACTTCTCCGTTTGGAAATATTCTATATATTTTAAAATTATTAATTTTAAATTTACTTTTTAATTGTCTAGAAAGTGCAAGGCATTGTTCCTTCTTGGCTAGGTATAGTAAGTTATCTCCTTCTGCCATTATTGCAGAGCCTCCTGTTGGCATTTCAAAGATGTCTTTATTTTTACTATTCCACGTTATAGCATACTTCTCTTCGATTTCTGCTGCTCTTGACCATCCTCCAGTGCTACCACCAAATGTTGGAGATGGAATTTTGAAATTGATTGTATTGTTCATTGTATTCAATTATGCATATTTATCTCTAAGTAAAGCTATTGTATTCTTTTTTTAAGTTTGTAATTATAAAAGAAATAAAGCTTTACACTCACTTTAATGTTTTACTTAACTTTACTGACTCTATTGGTTTTATTAAGTATATTTTCATAATATTTATTGATAGGCTAAAATATATAGGCATTTTTTGTATGACTTTAAAAAACTTTTGACTATTTTTCTTATCAATTTCAATCAGTTTTTTATTTTCTGTAGCACACTGGTCTAGATATCTAAAAAACTCTGGCTTATCTACATCTAGTGCTATAGGAAATACCCTTGATGCACTTTCATTAGTTTTGCGTATAACTTGTATATCATATTGTCTTGCATCTAAACCGATAGATTTATAAAATTCTGATCTTTGGAAATCATTAAGGTACATTGTTGCAAAAACACTTACAAGAAAAAATCTACACCACAACCTAGACTGTGTGTTGTTTAAAAATTGTGGTTGAGATTTCAGCAGTGCTGCAAAAAAGTCTCCATGCCTATTCTCATCTTGGCACCAGTTCTCAAAAAATTTGAAAATAGGATATATCCTATGCTCAGGATATTGTTCTAGGTGTCTGTATATAGTAATATAGCGCCAATATCCTATTTTTTCTGATAAGTATGTTGCATAAAAAATAAACTTAGGTGAAAAGAATGTATATTTTCTACTTTTTGTTAGAAAGCCTAAATCTAATGATATATTAAAGTCTCCAATTGCTTTATTTAAGAATCCTGCATGCCTTGCTTCGTCTCTAGACATTAGCAAGAAACATTCAGCTAATACAGGATTACTTTTACTTAATCTACGAGATAGTTCTTTGTATAATAAAAATCCTGAGAATTCTGCTGTACAAGATCTTTCAAGAAACTCTATAAATAAAAATTTTGTTTTATTATCTAGTGTATTCCATGATTTATTAAACTCCTCATCGCGAATAAAGTGTTGTTTATTATAATCAGCTCTGAACTCTTGTAGTAGTGCTTCAAACTCGTCTGTATTAAGTGATATATCTAGATTCGACATTTCTTTGAAATCAGTTGTGTAAAACCTAGGGGTTAATAAAGTTTCTTGAGTTTTATTTTGTTCCTGTATAGTACTTTGCATTTTTAATATGAAAATTAATATTATTTGAATTTGTATACTTTATTAGTTTTATACTAACCCTAAGTAATATTTTATTTATATATAATATGAAAAAATTTACAATTAGTTTTTTCTAAAATATTCGTTATATTGGTAATATATTATATTTTTCAGTTTTTACTAAACTTTTTGAGATAGTATACTATGTATATATAATTTATTTTAGATATCAGGTTACTTATGATAGATATAATTAGTTTAGGTTGGGGATCTTTGTTAGCAACATTTACTTTTTCTATTGCTTTAGTAGTATGGGGAAGAAATGGTTTTTAGTATATATAATATATATTTACATTAAATTGTATAAATTTTGAGGAGTTTGTTGAAGTGTTATCAGAAATTGTTACAGCAGCTGTTATTAGTCCATTAATGATTCTTGTAGGTTTAGTTTTAGGTTTTGTCTTACTCAAAATACAAGGTGAGTAACTTAAAATTAATCTATCTACTTTATTTTATTTCTTAGAAAAATTTAGATGCAAATTTAAATTTTTTTATGCTAATTTTTAAAATTTCATTTTCCATTATTTATGATTATTAAATTCATGTGGTATTGCTTCAGTTTTTTATCTGTTTTTCTGATATTAATAAGTAATCCAAAATCTAGTACATTTAGTTTGTCTAGTTCTCAAAATAATATTATTAATATTGGCTCTGGCCAGGTACTTATTCAAAGACTTATATCGTTTACTGTGTTAATGTTTTTTATATTAACTTGTATATCTTTGTTAATCTCGTGATTATAAGTTCTTACGCTTTTTACGTTTTTTATTTTTGACTTATTATGCTGACTTCTAAAACTAACTGTCCTGTCCCTTTTGAACAACAGCCTTTAAATGAGTATCTTTCATTAAAAAAATCTTGGCTTTTCTCTTGGTCTATATCATCTAAAAAATCTTTTATTTTCGGTATATTGTATTTATTCCTATTTTTTGGTTTATTTACTACAGTATTATTTAAATTTTTAATACCCTTGTACGATTTTTATCATAATCTTCTAGTAAATTTATTTGTAAGTAACGTTATCATGTTTTTAATGTTACTTAGAATTTATTTGGGTTGGTCTTATGTTCTTAAAAGGTTATTAAGTGCTACAGTTTTTTACGAGGAGTCCGGTTGGTATGATGGACAAGTTTGGGTTAAAAATTCGGATTATTTAATGCAAGATAGATTAATAGGTCTGTATCAGGTTATTCCCTTTATTACTCGTATAAAATATGCTTTTCTAGTCAATATCAGTAATTTTTTTGTTTTATCATTTTTAAACTTTTTGTTGGATAAGTGTATCCATATATTGTATATTGTTTAGGTCGCGGGGTAGAGCAGTTTGGTAGCTCGTCGGGCTCATAACCCGAAGGTCAATGGTTCAAATCCATTCCCCGCTATTTAGGTCTTCATAAATTTTTATTCCATAAAAAAAATTTTGATTAATTCTATAATATAATATTGTCATGCATTTTTAATAATGAACTAAATATAAGATTGAATTAATTTAAAAGTAATATGTCTACTAAAAATTATCTACAGGTTGGAGATAAAGCACCAGATTTTTCTGCAACAGCTGTACATCAACAAGAGTTCAAGAAAGTGAGTCTGTCTCACTATTTAGGTAAATATCTTATTTTACTTTTTTATCCACTTGATTTCACTTTTGTTTGTCCTACAGAAATTATTGCTTTTAGTGACAAGTATGATGATATTAATGCTCTAAATACTGAAATTTTGGGTATTTCTGTTGATAGTGAATATTGTCATCTAGCATGGACACAGATGGACCCTGACTCTGGAGGTGTTGGCGATTTAAAGTATCCTTTAGTGTCTGACTTAAATAAGGAGATTAGTTTATCTTATAATATTCTAAACCACGAAGGTAAAGCACTACGAGGTCTTTTTATTATTGATGATTTAGGATATATACAACATTTAACAGTTAATAATTTAGATGTTGGTAGAAATGTAAGCGAGACAATACGTATTTTGAAAGCTATACAGTATGTTCGTAATAATCCAGATGAAGTCTGTCCTGCAAATTGGCAGCCTGGGGATTCTACTATAAAATCAACATTAAATCCTTCAAAAGAGTATTTTAAGTCAATTTAAAGTATATATAGTTATCTGGATGTTGTTAATGAATAATATTTTGATTACTATAATATAATATAGTGAATTTAAAATTAAAAAAGTTATTTTTTATACATTATAAATTCTTATCTATTTAAACATGGAGAAAATGACGTGTCAACAAATTTAGCTCAACAGTTGCGTGAAGGAACAACTAAATCTCATAGTATGGCTGAAAATGTAAGTTTTGTTAAGTCTTTTTTAGGAGGACTAGTTGATAAGGAATCTTATCGCAAGTTAGTTGCTAATTTATATTTTATATACGATGTAATGGAAGAACAAATAGAGCATCATAAGCATAATATAGCTGTTCAAGCTATTTATTTTCCTCAGTTATATCGTAAGTCTAGCTTAGAGGAGGATTTAAGGTATTATTATGGTATTAATTGGTTGGAAGAAATTAAACCTTCTCCTGCGACACAGTCTTATATTAATAGAATTCGTCAAATTAGTTATAATTCGCCAGAGCTTTTGATAGCCCATTCTTATACTCGATATATTGGTGATTTATCTGGTGGGCAAATTTTGAAAAAAATAGCTAAAAGTGCGATGCAGTTGCCAGATGACTGTGGAACTTCTTTTTATGATTTTGATTTAATCAAAGATGAAAAGCATTTTAAGAATGTTTATAGAGAATCTTTAAATAATATACCTTTGACTAAAACGCAGATTGATCAGATTATTTTAGAAGCTAATACTGCTTTTAATCTAAATATGAAAATATTTCAAGAGTTGAATTCTAATATAATTAAAATTATGATTATGGTATTATTATCTTCAATTAATAATTTGCGTAAAAAATTTGCCTAAAAATTTATCTACTATATTTTTGCATGTACAAATTAAAAACCAATAAATCTATAAATAAACGTTTTAAATTAACTTCTAGTTCTAAATTATTAAAACATAGTGCTGGAAAAAGTCATCTATTACAGAAAAAAAGTGCTAATAGAAAGCGTAAATTAAGGAGAGTTAAACTAGTAAATTCATCTGATCAATTTAATTTCATTAAAGTTTTGCCTTATCTAAAATAACTCAAGAATATAAAAAATCTATGACAAGAATCAAGCGTGGTAATGTTGCACGTAAACGAAGAAAAAAAGTATTAAAGCTTGCAAAAGGTTTTAGAGGTTCACATTCTAGACTTTTTAGAACTGCTAAGCAGCAAGTTTTAAAAGCTTTGAAATATTCATATGTAGGTCGTAAACATAGAAAACGTAACTATCGTCGTTTGTGGATTGTAAGAATTAATGCTGCTACTAGGGAATTTAGTATAAGCTATAGTCACTTTATCTATTTGTTGAAAAAAAATAATATAGCAGTAAATCGTAAAGTTTTATCTCAATTGGCTTTAATTGATCGATATGCTTTTAGTCATATAATCAAGTCTATAACTTAAAGAAGTTTCTTTGTTAGCTAAATCTGTTGAGTATGTAGTAGCAAATTAATAGAAGATTCTTTTTATCTTCTTTAACCAAATTTTCATTTTCTATTACATGTATTGCTAGCTGGATATGCTCTATAGCCATATCTTTAGCTTTTTGAATTGAATTTGTCTCCTTTATAGCTTTAATAGTTTTATCTACATCGCTGTTAGATTGAAATTCTCTTCCTATTAGTTTATAGATTTCTTTTTTTTCTTTTAATGTAAATATTAATGGTGCTGTTAGGTTGCCATTTTTTATATCAAGACCTGCTGGTTTTCCTAGTTCCTGAGATGTGCTGATAATATCTAGTATATCATCTACTATCTGAAATGCTAAACCAATATGCTTGCCGTATAGGTACAAATTATTTCCTTTTACATTACTACTATCATTTAGCATAGTTATTGCTTTACAGCTGCAGGCCACTAGTGATGCTGTTTTATAAAATGATTTTTCAATATATTCATTAATAGAAATATTATTATCAAAAGATTTTGTTCCCTGTTTTATTTCCCCTTCTGCAAAATCTATAATAATTTTAGATATAATTTTTACAACTTCTAGATTATTTAAATTAGCTAAGTACCAAGAAGATTGAGCAAATAGAAAATCACCTGCTAATACTGCGATTTTGTTATTAAATACATTATGTATTGTATGAGCTCCTCTTCTTGTATCGCAATTATCTATAATGTCGTCATGAACTAAGCTAGCAGTGTGTATAATTTCTGTGATTTCTGCTAGTCTTTTTTGTTCTATTAATATATTATTGTTGTTAGAAGTAGACTTTGCTATATTGAGCAATATTATTGGTCTTATCCTTTTACCACCCGCTTTAAAAAGTTGTTCTGCAGCTGAATATAAGATTGGGTTATTTGCACCAATCATTTTGTATAAGTTTAAATTTAGATCTTGAAACTCTGTTTCAATAGACTTAATTGGCAGTTCAATGAATTTATTCATTATGTTTTATATATGTTATATGTTCGATATGATATTTTATATTATAAGCCATACTTAAGTCATAATACTTCTATATTATTACCTATCATTCTTTTTTTTACTATATGATAGATAAAATTTTGTATATTAAATCTTTTAGGGGATAAATTCTTAAATATGTGTAAAGAAAAAAACAAGACGTCTTTGCCATTAACTTTTTTATCTAAAAAGTATGATGATGCAAATTTAATTTCTACTGATATTTTATTATCTTTATATGAAGATATGTTACTTGGCCGTAGTTTTGAAGATATGTGTGCACAAATGTATTACCGTGGCAAGATGTTTGGTTTTGTACATCTTTATAATGGCCAAGAAGCTGTATCTAGTGGTGTAATCAAGTTATTAAAAAGTGAAGATTATGTATGTAGTACATATCGTGATCATGTGCATGCTATAAGCAAGGGAGTTGAAACTAAATATATTATGTCTGAATTATTTGGTAAAGAAACTGGTTGTAGCAAAGGGCGTGGTGGATCTATGCATATATTTTCTTCTCAACATAATTTTTTAGGAGGTTTTGCATTTATTGGAGAAGGTATACCAGTAGCTATTGGTGCTTCTTTCCAAAGTATCTATAAAAAGCAGATTTTTAAAACAAAAAAAGATTTAGATGTAACAGTTTGTTTTTTTGGAGATGGTACTACTAATAATGGTCAATTTTTTGAATGTTTAAATATGGCTGTTTTATGGAAGTTACCTATAATATTTGTTGTTGAAAACAATCAATGGGCTATTGGTATGGCACATCATAGATCTACCTCTTCTCCTGAGATATATAAAAAAGCACAAGTTTTTGGTTTACCTGGTTTTGAAGTTGATGGAATGGATGTTTTAGCTGTACGTGAAGTTGCACAAAAAGCTATCTTAAGGGCAAGATCTGGTGATGGTCCTACTTTAATAGAAGCATTGACATATCGCTTTAGGGGACATTCTTTAGCTGATCCTGATGAATTGAGATCTCGTAAGGAAAAAGAAGCTTGGCTGGTACGTGATCCTATAAAAAATATTAAAGATTATATGCTTAACTCTAAATTAGTAGATAAAAATGTTCTACAAAGTATTGAGACAAAGGTTAAAAATAATATTGAAGAAGCTGTTAATTTTGCCTTATCCAGTCCTGAACCAAATGTTAAAGATTTGAAAAAGTATTTATTTGTAGAAGATTAAGATTAGATCTAATGTTTTTATTTTAATAAACTAATAAGAGAATATAGGCAAAATTATGAATAAAGTTTTTTTGTTTGATGCTTTACGTGAAGCTACTGATGAAGAGATGCAGAGAGATAGATCTGTGTTTGTGCTTGGAGAAGATGTTGGTCATTATGGTGGTTCTTATAAAGTTACTAAAGATTTACATGTAAAGTATGGTGACTTACGTGTTTTAGACACACCAATTGCTGAAAACAGTTTTATGGGTATGGCAGTTGGCGCTGCAATCACTGGTTTACGTCCCATTGTGGAAGGTATGAATATGAGTTTCTTGTTATTGGCTTTTAATCAAATTTCTAATAATGCTGGAATGTTGCGTTATACTTCTGGTGGTAATTTTCAAATTCCATTAGTTATTCGTGGTCCGGGAGGTGTTGGTAAGCAATTAGGTGCGGAACACTCTCAGAGGCTTGAGGCCTATTTTCAAGCAATACCTGGATTAAAAATTGTTGCTTGTTCAACTCCTTATAATGCAAAAGGCTTGCTGAAGTCTGCTATACGTGATAATAATCCTGTGATATTCTTTGAGCATGTTTTACTGTATAATCTACAAGATGTTATACCATCTGAAGAATATTTTGTTCCACTAGATAAGGCTGAGTTAGTAAGAGAAGGTAATGATCTAACAATAGTAACTTATTCGAGAATGCGTCACCATGTTATGCAAGCAGTTGAAACCCTTATTAAAGATGGTTATGATCCTGAAGTTATTGATCTGATTTCTTTGAAACCTATTGATATTGATAGTATTTCGAGATCAATAGGTAAAACCCATAAACTACTTATTGTCGAAGAATGTATGAGGACAGGAGGAATTGCTGCTGAGATTATTGCACAAGTTAATGATAAATATTTTGATCTCTTAGACGGTCCTGTGATTCGTTTATCTTCACAAGATATACCAACGCCTTACAATGGTATGCTTGAAAAAGCAACTGTAATCCAGCCTCAACAAATTGTTGAGGCTGTTAAACAAGCAGTGGGCTAATTTTTATTAATATAAAGCTAATAATTATTTTAGTTTTATATTAGAAATTCATTTCTGCTGCTTGTACTTTTTCAAATTGTTTTTTCTTTAGTACGAAGAAAATTTGTGCTAGTGTTACTGTTATAAAAAATGCGATCATGCTTTTTATTCTTGTTGGATTTTGTAAAACAATCTCGGTTTCATTTTGACCAAATCCTCCAGCGTTAGGATCGTTTGTAAGATTTTGTCCAGATACGACTTTACTGCCTTCACTAACTATTAATTTTAAGCCTTTCGGAATATCTTCTTTGACTATTTCACCATCTGTTTTCTCTATACTTATCGAAAATCCACCTTTTGAGTTTTCATCTATTGTTTTTATAAGTCCACTAACATCACTAGTAAATGCGTTATTATTAGACTTGTCTCCAGTAGGATATATTTGGCCTCTTCCTCTGTTTCCTCCTACATATATTGGGTATTTTAGGAAAAACGTATCTTTGTCTTTGCTTGGATCTGGTGATAAAACTGGAAATGTAATTTCTTGGTTCTGTGCTCCTCCAATTGGTCCAACAACTAATATGTTACTTTTTGATGCGCTATAGTTTTGTATATAAAAGTTTTTAGTCTTATTTTTCATTTCTTCACTCATCAAGTTTTTTGGTGCTAGTTTGAAACCTTCAGGCAGGATTAATACAGCTCCTGTATTAAGATTACCTTCTACACCATTACCTAGTAATTGTTTTGCATTGCTGTTATATGGAATAGATATTGTCGCTTCAAAGATAGTATTAGGTAATACAGATTTTGGTACCTCTATTGATACTGGTTTTTGTGCAAGATGACAGTTAGCACATACAATTCTTCCTGTAGCTTCCCTTGGGTTTTCATAACCTTGCTGTGCGTAAATCGGAAAACTATCTGCTATGTTTATAGATAAGCTATTAAGACTTATTATACTTAGTATCAATATTGCAAGTTTTTTTATATAAAATCTTTGTATGTTTTTATTCATGTTTTTTATAAAAATGATTTTTGTTTTTTGTTTATAATAACATTCTATATTTATTCTTGAAAATAAAACTATAAATATATACTTTAAAATTTTATTTATTTGACTCTTGAAGAGTCTTTACAATTACTATTCCGGATGAATAGAGTATAAGTATTGTTGTTGTCATCATTATTTGTGTTATGGGATCTGTCGATGGTGTGATAATTGCACTAATAATTGTTGATACAAAAGTTACATATTTCCAGTTTTTAAGCATTTGTTGCCAATTGATAATATTTGTTATGCCTAATATGACTTGTAGTATTGGTAGTTGGAAACAAAAGCCTGTAGTAAATATAGTTAAGGATATGAAATTAAAGTATTCGTCAAATGATAAAACTGGTTCTATTACATCAGAACCATATTTTATCAGGAAATTTAGTGTAATGGGGACAATAGTCGTATAAGAGAATATTGCACCTATAAAAAAAAGACAAAGTGCAGATATACATATTGGCAATATGTATTGATTTTCTTTCTTTGTCAATCCAGGTTGTACGAATTTTATGATTTGATATAGTATAAATGGACTGCTAATACATATTGCTATATAAGCTGCCATTTTTAAAGATACAAATAAGTATTCTCCTGGAGCTAGTTGTAAAAACTTTATGCCTAAAGCTGGTTTTTGTAGTATTAATGATATTTCTTTTGTATATATTAGGCATATGCTAAGAATAGTAGTAAATATGAAAAAAGTTATTATTATTCTATTTCTTAGTTCTTTTACGTGTTCAAGTAGTGGCATATATTTTTCTTCATATTCAGTACTTTTCATATAGTTCTATTTGTTTTGGAAAAAAATCTTTAATTCAAGCTAGTTTTTATATTAAATTATATTATATCTATTAATTTTATTTTTATGTTAGTTTTCATAGTTATACAAAGTTTAATTGTTTTAAAAATATTTATTTAAGGAATATATATTATCTATGATTGTTAAAGCTAGTGGTGGCAGTTCTTTAGTACAGCCAAAAATGTATACGACGGCTTCCTTGACCAGTATTTTGCAGGCAGAACAGCAAGATAGATTTTTGCAATTAGGTGAATTAAACCAACTTGTAACTTTTTTTAGTTCTGGTGATCAGCGTATTAAAATTGCTGAGCTAATATCTGCTAATGCAGATTTTTTAGTTGCTCAAGCTGCTAACAAAATTTTTGTTGGTGGTTCTCCTCTTTCTTATTTAGAAAGACCACAGGTTTCTTTCTTGGATAACAACTTAAGTATGAGTAGTTCAATGTTGCAACAAGCTGTTGGGAATTCATCAACTAACTTTTTTGACAATATTTCATCGTCATTATTTGATACTGCCGAATCTTTACCTCCTGGTTTCAAACCAATTAGCGTGGTTCTTTATGGTAATGATCGTATGAAAAAATCGTTACGTGATCTTGATTGGTTTTTGAGGTATTTAACATATTCCATTGTAGCTGGAGATACCAATATATTATCTACAAACATTCGAGGTTTAAGAGAGCTTATTGATAATGCCTGTTCTAGTGCTGCAGCTTTAGTTGCATTACGTGAGATGCGTAAAGCTTGTTTAAGTTTGTTTAGTGAAAATTTTCAGGAGCAAGAGTTAGTTGCGCAATATTTTAATGTTTTAATTAATGAATTTGAGTCTTCTAAATTAAGTGATAAGATTCGCAAAAGATCATCTTCAGATTTACAAGGTTTAAGATTACCACAAGTTTATAGTAAAGCTGGTATCTCGAATCAGCGTTTTACTATGAAAACTAGTCTTTCTAGTAATGAAAAACAGCTTGTTATTCAAGCTTGTTATAGACAAATTTTTCAGAGAGATATTCGAAAAGCATATGGGATTAATTTTCAAGATCTTGAATCTCAAGTTTCTACTGGTCAACTATCAGTTAAAGAATTTATTCGTTCTTTAGGTAAAACAGTTATCTATAAAAAAGAATTTCATCAAAGTTATGTAGATACTCGTGTTATAGAGTTATCTTTTAGACATTTTTTAGGAAGAGGTTTAAGTTCTTTAGAAGAATTTCAGAGATATTTTGGTATACTTTCTAAAGTCGGTATTAATGGTTTAATAGACAGTCTAATTAACTCTCAGGAGTATTCAGATTATTTTGGTGAAGAAACTGTGCCTTATTTAAGATCTTTAGGTGAAGAACCTCAAGAATCAAGAAATTGGGGACCTCAGTTGAGGTTGTTTAATTATAGTAGCCCTTTTAAAAAAGATCCTGACTTTTTAACATTATTTGCAGATTATAAATCTAAAATTCCTAATTTACATCCGTATGGTTTAAATAATGATCCATTACCACTTCAGTTTGGTGCTATTTTCCCTAATAGTAAGGTTGGTTTAAAATCAAAATCTTCCTTAATAACACGTGATACAAGACGTATATTAGTAAGATATGGACCGGGTATATACAATCAGATGAGTAGTCCTAATAAAAGAAGTGTGGTTCCTGAAGTTATTGCACCTCGTGTTTTTAGCTTAAAGGATAAAAGTTTAAATTTTCAACAGGTAATATCTGCTATATATATAAGAGTGTTTGGTAGATTTGTTTATCATGAAGAAAAATTATCATTAGTTAAATATGAGAAACAGTTTGAAGCACGAATGATTTCTGTAAAAGATTTCATTAGATTACTTGTTAAGTCATCTCTTTTTAGATCTTTATATTGGAATAATTTATATGTCTGTAAAGCTATAGAGTACATACACATTAAATTGATAGGTCGTCCTACATATAGTAGACAAGAAATTAATAAATATTTTGATATTATTTACCAAGAAGGTTACTATAATATGATTGATTCTATGCTAGATAGCCCGGAATATGTAGAATCATTCAGTGATTTTATAGTTCCTTACGAACGTTATAATGTTCCATCTTCTTTAACGTCTAGAAATATTAATATTAATGTAAAAAATCTTCAACTTAATCGTCTAGAACGTATCAAGAATTCTCTTTTTGGTTTTTCTGATTCAGCAATATCAGTAGACACTATAGATTTTAGTGTTAAATTAAATCAAGGTGTAACTAAAAAAAGAGACCAGTATAAACAATTTATACTTACAAGTTCTTCGAGTGATTCTGATAAAATTCAGATTTTAAGGGCTGCTTATAGACAAATCTTTGAAAGAGATATTAATGTTTGTATAATGGGTTATGAGTTTATTAATTTAGAAAATTCTTTTTTAACTTCTAATATGAATGTGAAAACTTTAATAAAACAGCTTGGCTGCTCTGATGTATATCGTAAGGAATTTTACGACCCATATCCTAATATTAAGGTTATAGAGCTTGGTACAAAACATTTCTTAGGTAGGGCACCAAATAATCAAGCTGAAATTAGATACTACAACCAAATTTTAGCTTCTAGGGGTCTGAAAGTATTTATTTCAATGTTAATAGATAGTTCAGAATATAGCAATATCTTTAATATTAATATAGTTCCGTACCGTCGTTTTCCTACATTACCAGCAGCTAATTTTCCTAATACAGAAAAGTTATATCAAACTTTAACAAAGCAAAATACTAAAGTTATAGTCCCTAGTTTTAATATTTAATTTTTTGTTAACACTTTTCTTAGGATTGTGAAACTTTCTTCTTTTAGTACTTTATCTTAAAATATATTGAGTATACACTTAATTTTCTCATGTGCTAGAGATTTTTTATTATTCTACATATGTACATGTTAGTCTGATATGTATATACCTTTTAGATTATAAAATAAGGTTTCTAAAAGAATTTTGTTGAGGTATATTTACATTTAATTTATTTTCTTATAATAAGGATTGGAAAGAGTGAGTATAGTTACTAAATCTATTGTAAACGCAGATGCGGAAGCTAGATATCTTAGTCCTGGAGAATTAGATAGAATAAAAAGCTTTGTTTTATCAGGTCAGAGACGTTTAAGAATTGCTCAGATATTAACAGATAATCGTGAACTTATTGTCAAGCAGGGTGGTCAACAATTATTTCAAAAAAGAACAGATGTAGTATCTCCTGGCGGAAATGCATACGGTGAAGAAATGACAGCTACTTGTTTAAGAGATTTAGACTACTACTTAAGATTAGTAACATATGGTATTGTTGCTGGAGATGTTACTCCAATTGAAGAAATTGGTTTAGTTGGTGTAAAAGAAATGTATAATTCACTGGGAACACCTATTTCTGGTGTAGCTGAAGGTGTTCGTTGTATGAAAAATGTAGCATGTTCTTTACTATCTGGTGAAGATTCAGCGGAAGCAGGTTTTTATTTCGATTATACTCTAGGTGCTATGCAATAGTCATGATAATTTTCTAATTATCATTTAATTTAGTAAAATATAAATAATAAGGTAATTTATTTTATGCAAGATGCAATTACTTCTGTAATTAATACAGCAGATGTTCAGGGTAAATATTTAGATGATAGTTCTTTGGATAAATTAAGAGGTTATTTTCAAACTGGAGAATTGAGAGTTAGAGCTGCTGCTACTATTGCAGCAAACGCAGCAACTATTATTAAAGAGTCTGTTGCAAAAGCCTTATTGTATTCTGATATCACTAGGCCAGGTGGTAATATGTATACTACTAGAAGATATGCCGCTTGTATTAGAGATTTAGACTATTATCTAAGATATTCAACTTATGGTATGTTAGCTGGTGATCCTTCTATTTTAGATGAGAGAGTTTTAAATGGTTTAAAAGAAACTTATAATTCTCTAGGTGTACCAATAGGAGCTACAATACAAGCAATACAAGCAATGAAAGAAGTGACATCATCCTTAGTAGGTCCTGATGCAGGTAAAGAGATGGGTTTATATTTTGATTATATTTGTTCGGGACTAAGTTAAACTTATTTATTTGATCTATAACCTGAAGCTAAAGCTTCAGGTTATATAATCTTACAATTAATTGTTACTTATTGTAGCTGCTTGTAATCTAGCTTTTGCTTTTCTCAATATCTGAGTCGCTTCTATTTTTTCTTTGCTACTTTGAGCTTCTTCTAGTAATTGTGTTGCACTATTTAGTTTATCTTTTGCGTCATCTAAATTAATATTATCTACTTCCTCTGCTCCATTTACAAGTATAGTAATATTATTATTTTTCACTTCTGCAAATCCGCCTAAAAGTATAATTGGTTTCCATTCTTTAGCTATCCTAACACGCATAACACCTATATCCAATGCTGTTAGTAAAGGTATATGTCCTGACAATATACCAAGTTGTCCTGTACTGCTAGGTAGTATAATTTCTTCTGCTTGTGCATCCCAAACTATCTTATCGGGTGCAATTACACGTATGTTAAGTGTCATATTTTCAATACTTTTATTTTAAAGTTTCTGCTTTTGATATAGCTTCCTCTATGTTACCAACTAAGTAAAAAGCTTGTTCAGGTAAATCGTCTAATTCTCCTTTTAAAATCATTTGAAAGCCTTTTATTGATTCTTCCAGTGATACGTATTTTCCTGGAGATCCTGTAAATACTTCTGCCACAAAAAATGGTTGAGATAAAAATCTCTCTATTTTCCTTGCTCTAGCTACTGTGAGACGATCATCTTCAGATAATTCATCTAAACCTAATATAGCAATAATATCTTGTAATTCTTTATATCTTTGTAGTGTTGATTTAATTTGCTGTGCTGTTGAGTAATGTTCTAGTCCTACAATATCTGGCTGTAGCATAGTTGATGTAGATCCTAGTGGATCTACAGCTGGGTAAATTCCTTTAGCTGCCAGTCCTCTTGATAGCACAGTAGTTGCGTCTAAATGTGCGAAAGTTGTTGCCGGTGCTGGATCGGTTAAATCATCTGCTGGCACATATACAGCTTGTATTGAAGTAATAGATCCATCCTTTGTTGAAGTAATTCTTTCCTGTAATGCTCCCATTTCAGTTGCTAGTGTTGGTTGGTAACCAACAGCTGAAGGCATACGTCCTAATAAAGCTGATACTTCAGATCCAGCCTGTACGAATCTGAAAATATTATCAATGAATAGAAGTACATCCTGCTTATTTATATCTCTAAAGTATTCTGCCATTGTAAGAGCAGTTAATCCTACTCTCATTCTTGCTCCCGGTGGTTCATTCATTTGTCCGTAAACTAGTGCAACTTTAGATTCTGTTAGTTGTTCTGCATTAATTACCTTAGATTCTTTCATTTCTTCGTAAAGATCATTACCTTCTCTTGTTCTTTCCCCTACTCCACCAAACACAGATACTCCGCCATGTGCTTTAGCTATATTATTAATCAGTTCCATAATTAATACTGTTTTTCCTACACCGGCTCCTCCGAATAGTCCTATTTTACCACCTCTTCTATAGGGTGCCAGTAAGTCTACAACTTTAATACCTGTCTCGAAGATAGAAGGTTTAGTTTCAAGTTGCGTAAATGCTGGTGCTGATCTATGTATTGGCAGAGAATCTTCTGATTCTACAGCTCCTAATTCATCTACTGGTTCACCCAATACATTAAAAATTCTTCCTAGGGTAGGTATACCTACTGGTACAGTTATTGGTTGTTCTGTGTCGATTACCTCTGAACCTCGCTTCAGTCCTTCAGTTGAACTCATAGCTACAGCTCTTACTTTATTGTCCCCTAGAAGTTGTTGTACTTCACATGTTATTGTATCATTAGGTCCTTGTATTTTTAATGCATTAAAAACTTTAGGAAGCTTGCCATTTGGAAATTCAATATCTAAAACTGGGCCAATAATTTGAGTTATTGATCCTTGAGTTAATGACTGGACCATATATTATTTTTTGTAAAATATATTAATATTCAATAAATAGACAATGTTTCTTATTTAGGTTGTTATTATTCATTTAGCTTAGTAGAATTATATACTATAAATTGCCTGAATTTCTAGATATATTACTATTATTCTTCCATACTATATTCACGACCAGTTGTTTTTAACCAATTTTGTGCTTCAATGTAATTATTGGGTGCTAGTACAATAGCTTGTTGCCAATATTTTGAAGCTTTGCTGAACATTTTTTTTGACATTGCTATCTTATTATTTTCTATAGCTTTAATACCTTGATAGTGATATATAACAGCTATGTTATTAAGTGCTTGTGGAAGGTTGTTATTTAATTCAAGAGCTTGATGATAATATTCCAGTGCTTTAGCATGTTCTCCATTACTACTATATATTAGACCAACGTTATATAGTATATATGATCTATCATAGGGATCTTCTTCTAGTTGTAGTGCTTCGTAGTAATTTTCTAATGCTTCCGCATACTCTCCTTCTGATTGTGCTGACATTCCATCTCGATAGTAATAAAATGCAGTTTTTTCTTCTTTACTAGTAGGCAAAACTTTTAGTACTATATCTGCTAGTATGGTAAAAGTTTTGTCAATAAAATTGTCATTTTTCTGTAATCTAGGCATTTATTAATTTATTTAATATTTTTAATATTTATTTTAAGTATTACTCTATGAGTATTTTTTTAACTTTAAAATTTTATAATTTATTTTAAACAATGAACATTTTAACTTTAGTTTTTAACCGATTTGAGTACAAAAAATTATCTTTTTGTTGCAATCATAGAGAATACTATGATGATATTTTATTTTTGAAGAGTCCCAAGATTTTAAAACCTGTAATCAGTGATAGTCATTTTCCTATTAGTGTTAATGATATTATAGATAATAATAACACTAAAGTTTTAGTATCAGGTAAATTTGATAAAAAAAGTAAGTCATCTGTTATTTCCAATGACAAAGATCCAATAAAGATAAAGAAAGGTAAAAGTAAAGTAAATAAAAATAAGCACAAAGTTGAAAACTATAATGTTGATAAGATTAACACTTCAGATGAAGATTTATTTAATAACAGTCCTATAAATAAATCCTCATTAAAATTAAGAAAATCTTTGTTAAAAGACAGAAAGAGTAAGAATAAGACATCAAATACACATAATTTTACTTTAAATGATTTACAGGTTTCTAATCTTAATAATTTAGATTCTTCCTATCAGTTACCTAAAAATATTTTAATAGATAATGCATTATCGGTTAAAGATTTATCTTTACAGATTAATGTTCCTGAAGCTGAAATTATAAAATACCTCTTTTTAACTAAAGGTATTCCAGTAACTGTAAATCAGATTTTAGATATTGAAATTTGTTTTGATGTAGTAAAACATTATGGTTTTAATTTATTGAAAAGTGATCCAATTTTATTAAGTTCTGATACATATAAGATCAATAATAAAAAATCTTCTAATTCTGTTGAACGATTTCCTGTAATTACTATACTGGGTCATGTAGATCACGGCAAAACAACACTTTTAGACTGTATATTAAAAACTTCTTTAGTTAGGAATGAGCAAGGTGGGATAACTCAAGCTATAGCTGGATATGAGATTCTGTCTTTGCATCAATCAAAAGAATATAAATTAACATTTTTAGATACTCCTGGTCATGAATCATTTCAGGCAATGCGTGTAAGAGGCGCTAAAATTACCGATATTGTACTTTTAGTTATAGCTATAGATGATGGTTTGAAGCCCCAAACATTAGAATCCATTCGTTATATACATGAGATGTCTCTCTCTTGTATAGTTGTTGTTACTAAAGCTGATAAATCCTTAGATAATTTACAGAGAATCCAAGAAAGTTTAGCGCAAAATAATTTGTTGTGTGAAGAATTGGGCGGAGAAATTGTAATCGTACCAGTTAGTGCTTTAACTGGATATAACATAGATCTTTTAATTTCAAAGATTTGTTCCTTAGCTAAATCAAAAAAATTGTACGCTGATCCTAAAGAATTTGCTTCAGGCTCAATACTTGATGCTTCATTAAATCAGAAACAAGGACCACTAGCAACTTTAATTATACGCAATGGTACTTTGAAATTAGGTGATATAGTGACATCTGAAAATTTGTTAGGAAAAGTTAAAAACATTGTTAACTATGATGGCTTAAAAGTTAAATCTATTGGTCCTTCTTCTATTGCTAAAGTTTTGTGTTTTTCATCTTTACCTAGAGTTGGGTCTTGTTTTTATTGTTTTAATAATGAAAAAGCAGCAAAAAAGCATATTAAAAAATTTGTTGATACTCCTAGTGATAATAAATCATTGCAATTATTAAATTCTCGAATTGGTTTTGATAATAAATTTTCTCGAAAGCAATTAAATTTAATTATTAAAACTGATACTCAGGGATCTTTAGAAGCAATAGTCAATTTATTTTCTACAATACCACAGTCAAAGGTTCAAATTAATTTTATTGCTGCTAGTTTTGGTAACATTACAAGTAGTGATCTTGACCTTTCTGTTACTAGTAGGTCACCCATCTTAGCTTTTAATGTAGTTATTCTTCCTCAAATTAATAACTTGATTAAAAGAAGACAAATTGATTTTAAAGTTTTTAATGTAATTTATGATATTTTTGATTATGTGCAAAATCTTATGCTTGATTTAGTTGATACTGAATATACTAATCTACCAATAGGTAATGCTATAGTACAGAGTGTATTTAAAAACAATAAAGGAAATGTTGCAGGTTGTACAGTAAGTAGTGGTAGATTAAAATCTAGTTCATATTTGAAAGTATATCGTAATACAAAAATGATTTATGAAGGATTTGTTGTTTCTCTAAAATTTATGAAGAATGATGTGGAAGAGGTATTATCTCCTAGTGAGTGTGGCTTAATGTCAGACTTTCACGAATGGAATCAATCTGACTTGATAGAGGTCTATGAGATGGTAGCCAAAGAAAAGGCTTTGTAATATTAATCTTCCGAATTATTATGGTATTTATTAGTCTTTTTTTAGAAATGGTAATAATGATAGAATTCGTGCTCTTTTTATAGATTTAGTAACTTTTTTTTGTTGTTTTGTATTTAGTCCTGTAGAACGACGTGACATGATCTTACCCTGGTCATTGATAAATTTTCTTAATAGATCAATATCTTTGTAATCTACTATTGCGTTAGTTATTTCCTGCATGTTGTCTTTTTTGTACATATTTCCTATTATTTAATTTCTTTAAATAAGCCATGTTTATTACATTGAGGGCAAAATTTGTTTATTTCAAGTCTTTGAGGTGTGTTTCTTTTATTTTTACATGTGCTATAACGCATTGTTCCTTTTTTTCTTGTATTGCTTTTTATGTCATCTGCACATGTGCATTCTAATGTTATAACTATTCTAGATCCTTTACTCTTGCCCATTTATTTTCTCCTAGCGCTTTTTGTAAATTTGATACTACATTATTACATTTAGTATGTATTTTATCAAGTTATATATATATAATACACTAATTGTATATATTCTTTGTATAATGTATAATGCTCAAAACTCTGATCAATTTAATTTAATTAATATATAAGTTTATCTTTTCATATGCCGCAAACTAAATCTCAAATTAAAAATATTAAAATAACACTGAGAAACCGTAGTAATAATAAAAGATATAAGTTAGCTATTAGACAAGCAGTTAAACAATATCTAATAAGTGTTAAGATGATTATTGATAATAGAGATAGTGAAAACTTGATTATTTGCCAAAATAATTTATCTACTGTTTACAAAAAAATAGATAAAGCAGTAAATAAAAATATTTTACATAGAAATACTGCATCACGTAGAAAATCAAAATTAGCGAAACTCCTTCAGTAGTTATTTAAAGTTGTTAAATATTTTACAATGATTTGTTTAAGTAGTTTACAAATCCAATTTTTACGAATAAAAGAATTTTAAATTATTTATTTAGATTCTTTTATTTATATTTCCATAAATATCCTTTGTTTTCCTATAATTCCTGGAGTTTTCTATGTTAAGAAAAAAAATATCTGTCTCTATAATACCTGACTTAGCAGAGATACAAATTAAGAGTTTTAGGCTCTTTTTAGATAAAGGTTTAGTAGATGTCCTAAGCTCTTTTCCTGTAATAACTGATCCTACGGGTAAGTTAGAACTAAAATTTTTTGGGAATCATTATAAATTAAAGTTTCCTCGTTATAGTGTTCGCAAAGCTAAAAGTCGTGACAAAACTTATAGTGTACAAATTTACATTCCTTCAAAATTGACTAGGAAAGATACGGAATTTGTTAAAAAGCAAAAAAATTTCAGTTACTATTATTCTTCAACAAAAATAGATAAGCATAAAAAATACCGCAAAAGGCAAGTTTTTGTTGGTGATATACCATTGATGACCAATAGAGGTACTTTTGTTATTTCTGGCACAGAAAGAGTAATTATTAATCAGATAGTAAGAAGTCCTGGTATATATTATAAAAAAGAACTCGATAAAAATAATAAGTATATATATAGTGCTAGTTTAATATCTAATCGTGGTTCCTGGTTAAAATTTGAGATAGATTCTAGAGATCAAGTTTGGGTTAAAATTGATAAAACGCATAAAGTTAATGCATATGTTTTTCTTAGAGCAATTGGTTTAACTAATATCGATATTGCTTCCCGTTTAACGAAATATAGTTCTATAATATGTGGTTCATTAATTTATGAACAAAAGGAACTATTCAAAGAAGTTGGTAAGTCTTCTGTTAAAGATATTACTGATGAAGAAGCTGTATTAATAGTATATAGTAAGTTAAGACCAAATGAACCATCTACTCTGCTTATAGCAAGACAAATGTTATACTCTCGTTTTTTTGATCCTCGTCGATACGATCTTGGAGAGGTCGGTAGATATAAAATCAATCAAAAACTGAATTTAAAGGTACCAAAAAATTTTAGGGTTTTATCACCACAAGATATTATTGTTGCTATAGACTACCTTATTAATATTAAAGAGCAAAACATTGGGACTTTTGATGATATTGATCACTTAGGTAATCGTCGTGTCAGGTCAGTAGGAGAATTATTGCAAAATCAAATTCGAATAGGAATTACGCGTTTAGAAAGAATTATTCGTGAGAGGATGATGATATGTGATCTAGATTCTTTGAGCTTATCTAACCTTGTGAATCCAAAGCCATTAGTTGCATCAATAAGAGAATTTTTTGGTTCAAGTCAATTATCACAATTTATGGATCAAACTAACCCACTTTCTGAACTGACTCATAAAAGAAGAATTAGTGCTTTAGGACCAGGAGGTTTAAATAAAGATCGTGCAGGATTTGCAGTTAGAGATTTGCATCCAAGTCATTATGGTCGTATTTGTCCTATTGAAACTCCTGAAGGACCAAATGCTGGTCTTATAGGATCATTAAGTTTATATGCAAAAGTAAATAAATATGGTTTTATTGAAACGCCTTGCTACAGTGTTCGTAATTCTCAAGTTTTGAATCAACAAAATCTTAATTATTTAACTGCTGACCAAGAAGATGAATTAAAAATAGCTCCTGCTGATATTATCCTTTTAGATGATATGTATATAAAAAATAATAATGTACCTGTCAGGTATAGACAAGAGTTTACAACTTCCCTGACAAAACATGTGGATTATATTACTGTTTCACCTATTCAGGTAATATCTGCAGCAACATCTTTAATACCTTTTTTAGAGCATGATGATGCAAATAGAGCTTTAATGGGATCAAATATGCAGAGGCAGGCAGTTCCTTTGCTTTATCCGGATAAGCCTATTGTAGGTACTGGTTTAGAATCAAAAATAGCCAGAGATTCTGGTGTTATTATTTTTAGTAAAAATGATGGTGTTGTAAATTATGTTTCTGGGACCAAAATTGGGATACAAGACTTCAATGGACAAATCGTTCACTATCGTTTGAAAAAGTTTTATCGTTCTAATCAGGATACTTGTATTAACCAAAGACCTATTGTATGGCCGGGTGAAGAAGTTTTTCAAGGTCAAGTTATAGCTGATGGCGCATCTACAGAGTCAGGAGAAATGGCTTTGGGGCAGAATATTTTAGTTGCTTATATGCCTTGGGAAGGATATAACTATGAAGATGCTTTCTTGATTAGTGAAAGATTAGTTTATGATGATTTATATACATCAATTCACATTGAAAGATATGAAATAGAATGTAGGCAAACTAAATTAGGATCAGAAGAGATTACAAGGCATATACCAAATGTTAGTGATAGTTCTCTTTCTTTATTAGATAAAAGTGGGATAATTGTTATTGGTTCTTGGGTTGATTCAGGAGATATTTTGGTAGGCAAAATTACACCTAAAGGTGAATCTGATCAACTTCCGGAAGGTAAGCTTTTAAGAGCTATCTTTGGTGAAAAAGCGAGGGATGTAAAAGATACATCTTTAAGACTACCAAATGCTGCCAAAGGAAGAGTAGTAAACGTAAAAATTTTTAATAGGCAGAATGGTGATGATTTACCACCTGGTACCAATATAATTGTGAGGGTTTATGTTGCACAAAAACGTAAGATCCAGGTTGGAGATAAAATGGCAGGTAGGCATGGAAATAAAGGTATTATTTCTAGGATTTTACCCAGGCAAGATATGCCATTTTTACCAGATGGTACTCCTATTGATATTATATTAAATCCACTTGGTGTACCATCTCGTATGAATGTTGGACAATTGTTTGAGTGTCTACTTGGTTTGGCTGGTAGCTATCTTAAAAAAAGATTTAAAGTTGTACCTTTTGATGAAATGTATGGACAAGAAGCATCTAGGGCATTAGTTAATAATAAGTTAAGAGATGCAAGTATAAAAAGTTCAAATTCTTGGTTGTTTAATAAAAAATTTCCAGGAAAAGTTATTTTATCTGACGGTAGAACTGGGGATCCTTTTGATAATCCCATAACAGTTGGTAAAGCTTATATGCTTAAGTTAGTTCACCTAGTTGATGACAAAATTCACGCACGTTCTACAGGTCCTTATTCTTTGGTAACTCAACAACCTCTTGGTGGTCGTGCACAACATGGTGGTCAAAGGCTTGGAGAAATGGAAGTATGGGCTTTAGAAGCATTTGGTGCAGCTTATACTTTACAAGAGTTATTAACTGTTAAATCTGATGATATGCATGGAAGAAATGAAGCTCTGAATGCTATTGTAAAAGGTAAACCAATTCCTAGACCAGGTACACCTGAATCATTTAAAGTACTTATTCGTGAGCTACAATCTTTGGGACTAGATATTTCTATACATAAGATAAACTTTAGTAATATTGATGAAGGTATAGAAATAGATAACAAGACAAAAACAGACCAGAATTCTCTTCTCGTTAAAGATGTTTTTTTATATTGAGGAAAATGATAAATGGCTCAACTGGAAAACTATTTTGATTATATTAAAATTGGTCTTGCATCCCCCGATAAAATTAGATCCTGGGGTGAAAGAACTTTACCAAATGGACAAGTTGTCGGTGAAGTAACAAAACCTGAAACAATTAATTATAGAACGTTAAAGCCAGAAATGGATGGCTTATTTTGTGAAAGAATCTTTGGGCCTGTTAAAGACTGGGAATGTCATTGTGGAAAGTATAAAAGGTTTCGTTATAAGGGAATCGTGTGTGAAAGATGTGGAGTTGAAATAACAGAATCGAAAGTTAGGCGTAATCGTATGGCTTATATTGAATTAGCCGCCCCGGTAACACATGTATGGTATCTGAAAGGTAGTACTAGTTATATTGCATTAGCTCTGGATTTGACTGTAAAAGATGTAGAAAAAATTGTCTACTTTCACTCATATGTAGTAATTAATCCTGGTAATAGTAATAAGCTAGAATATAAACAACTTTTAGAAGGTTATGAATGGCGATCTTTAGAGGATGAGCTTTATAAAAATCCTAATAATTCCAATGATATCGAAGTCGGCATAGGTGCAGAGGCTATATATAAGCTTTTGAAAAATATTGATTTGGTTAGTTCAGTATTGCTTTTAAGAGAAGAATCTTTAAGCCCTCCTATAACACACAAAAAATCTTCTACAAAATTCAATAAAAAGATGAAAAGATTGCGTTTGCTAGAAAATTTCATATCTACTGGTGCTAAATTAGAGTGGATGGTTTTTTTTGTTATACCTGTAATACCACCTGATCTAAGACCTATGGTTCAATTAGATGGTGGTAGATTTGCAACAGCTGATTTAAATGAATTTTATCGTAGAATTATAAATCGCAATAATCGTTTATCTCGATTAAAAGCTATTTTAGCGCCTGAAATTATAATTAGAAATGAAAAACGAATGTTGCAAGAAGCAGTAGATTCTTTGATGGATAATGGTAGGCGAGGTAGGACAGTAGTTGGTTCAAATAATAGACCACTTAAATCTCTTTCTGATATCATTGAAGGTAAGCAAGGTAGATTTCGACAAAATCTTCTAGGTAAAAGAGTTGATTATTCTGGTAGATCTGTAATTGTTGTTGGACCTCAGCTTAAGTTACATCAATGTGGTTTACCAAAAGAGATGGCATTAGAGTTATTTCAGCCTTTTGTCATACATCGTTTAATTTTACAAGGTTTGGTTAATAATATTAAGGCTGCTAAAAAACTTATACAGCAGAATAATCCTATAGCTTGGGATGTTTTAGAAGAAGTAATTTATGGTCATCCTGTTTTATTAAATAGGGCTCCTACGTTACATCGTCTGGGTATACAAGCATTTGAACCCATTTTAGTTGATGGTAGAGCTATAAAGTTACATCCTTTAGTATGTCCTGCATTTAATGCTGATTTTGATGGAGATCAAATGGCTGTACATATACCTCTATCACTTGAAGCACAAGCAGAAGCTAGACTATTAATGTTAGCACCCCATAATTTTTTATCACCAGCAACAGGTTCGCCAATTTTAATGCCAAGTCAAGATATGGTTTTAGGGTGCTATTATCTAACTACAAGTAATGGGGCTTCTATTAAGGGCAAAGATCATTTTTTTTCCAGTATAGATGATGTAATCATAGCTTACAATAATTATCAGATAGATTTACATGCTTTCATTTGGGTGCGTTTTAATGATAATGTTTATATTGATAATAGAAATAAAGAATTAATTAAAAAACAGTTAGTTGATGCAGATAGTAATATAGTAATTTATTATGAAAACTTAGTTGTAAAATTAGATAGCAAACGTAAACCTTTGGTACAGTATATGAGAACTACAGTAGGTCGTATTTTATTTAATAATGTAATTGAAAATTCTCTAGTTATGTAGTTATAAATTTTAATACTTAAATAGGAATAAATTAAAGATGAAAAAACCTTTGTCAAAAGTTTATTTTTTTAATAAAGTTATTGATAAATCCGAGTTAAAATACCTAATTACATGGGCTTTTAGGAACTATGGAATAGCTAGGGCATCTAATATGGCAGATAGCTTAAAAGATTTAGGATTTTACTATGCTACTAAAGCAGGTATTTCTTTGAGTTTAGAAGATCTTCGTATACCTCCTACTAAACAAAAATTACTTGAATCTACATTCCATTCTATTCAGTCTACTGACAAGCGATATAAAAGAGGAGAAATTACAGCGGTTGAAAGATTTCAAAAAGTTATTGATACATGGAATTATGCTAGTGATACATTGAAGCAAGATGTAATTGAATATTTTAAAAAAACTGATCCTTTAAATTCAATTTATATGATGGCCTTTTCTGGTGCTAGGGCTAATATTTCTCAGGTAAAGCAGTTAGTTGGTATGAGAGGATTAATGGCTGACCCCCAAGGACAGATTATTGATTTGCCTATATTTAATAATTTTAGAGAAGGTTTAACAATTACTGATTATTTTATTTCTTCCTATGGTGCTAGAAAAGGCTTAGTTGATACTGCTCTAAGAACAGCTGACTCTGGTTATTTAACTCGTCGTTTAGTAGATGTTGCTCAAGATGTTATTGTTCGTGAATATGATTGTAAAACTTCTCGAGGTATACTTGTTGAGGAGATGATAGATAATCAAAGAGTTTTAATTTCATTAGCACAAGCATTACTTGGACGTGTATTAGCTGAAGACCTAATTGATTTATCTTCCAATAAGATAGTAGCAAAAGCTAATCATTGCATAGATAATGATGTTTTGGAAAAAATTGAACAACTTGGTTTAACAAATATCTTAGTACGTTCCCCATTGACTTGTTCATCTTTTAGATCTATATGTCAACTTTGTTACGGATGGAATTTAGCTCATAGTAAAGTTGTTGATTTAGGTGAAGCTGTAGGTATTATTGCTGCTCAATCTATAGGTGAACCAGGAACGCAGTTAACTATGCGTACTTTTCATACTGGTGGAGTTTTTACAGGAGAATTGTCAAAACATGTTACTTCTAATATAAGCGGTATTGTTAAATTTGCTCATGACATTCATTTGGTCCCATCAAGGAATAGGTATGGTGAAAGTGTTTACAAGTTATATAATGATTCTTCTATTACTATAGTCTCACAAGAAGGACAAGAAAAAACATTTTTTTTACTAAAAAATTCATTACTTCTAGTAAAAAATTCTCAAAGTATAAAAAAAGGTCAAATTATTGCTGAGCATCCAATAGACAATAAACTATCTACGGAAAAAGCGCAAAAATCTGTAATTGCCGATTTTTCCGGAAGTGTACACATGGATATGACGCCTAGTCATGAAAAGGTTATCTCTATTAATGATAGTTTAGTCATTTGGATACTTTCTGGAGAAGTTTATAGTTTACCTAAATTATCTAAATTACTTGTATCTAAAGATCAAGTAATTAAGCAGGATGATTTAATAGCTCGTACTAATTTAAAAAATGATGTAAAAGGAAAAATTTATATTGTTAAAGATAAAGCTAATTTACCTAAAATATTGCTAATTACTTCTTCAAAAACTTATGCTAATATTAAAGTTTTTTCTGAGTCAATTAATGATTATAAGAGATATTTTTTACAAACTGATAATAATGACAAATTTTTACTTAAGTGTTATCCAAATAAAAGAGTTCTTGATCAGCAAATTATTGGTGATCTAATCTCTAATGCTTATAAAACTAAAACTGGTGGTATAATCAAGTACCTTGATTTGTCTCTTAGTAAATCTTCTGATGATGATTTTTATGATATTAATAAATCTGGTTATATTTTGTGGATACCTGAAGAAACTCATATTGTAAATAAAGATCTTTCATTATTACTTGTTAAAAATCTAAGTTTTATTGAAGTAGGTACAGAAGTTATACAAAATGTTTTCGTAAATAATGCTGGATTTTTAGAAATAAGTGAAAAAGATGGAATTATTAGAGAGATTGTAATTAAACCCGGTAAATTAGTACAACTAGATTTAAATAATATTAAATTAGAGAAATATAGAGGTTTTTTAAGACCAGGCGAAGTTTTATTTAATTGTATTAATACTGATAAACTTGTTTATTGGGAATATATTAGGATTGGTAATAATGATTTTATATTACTAAGACCAGTTGTTATATACTCGTTGCCCAATAAGCATTTAACGCTTAAATTTTCTCCTTCTTCCTTTTCTACAGACTTTATTAATTTAAAAATGGTTCGTAGAACTTTCTTTAGAGATGGTGAAAGAATCAAGTCTGTTTCTGGTGTAAATTTAGTATTTACACATTTAATAATGGATTTTAAAGAAGGTTTAACTAGTAGTAAATGTTACATGCAATTATACCCAATAAATAATAGAACTGATAAATCCATATTTTTTATAAAGTTTATTACAGCTGATTTTTTGGCTATAAAAGATTCTTTTTTTAATAAAAATTATGGTTTATATTCTAAAACATCTATTCTGGTTAATGATGGTGATTATGTAGAATCAGATTCTGTCATTTGTCAAACTGATATTTTCTCTTCAGTTGCTGGTATTGTTGGTCATGTAGAAAAAGAAAATAATGTTAATTTTAGAATCATGATTATTAGTCAATCCAATACTTTAACTGTAAAATTAACAAATAAAATGTCAGTTAGAGTTAAACTGAATGATTACATATATGCTGGTGATCGTATATGTGATAATGTCTTTGCTAATGTGTCAGGTTATATTATTTCAATAGATGAAGAAAAAGTTGTTATTAGAGTGGGACAACCGTATCTAATTTCTAGCGGCTCTCTTGTGCATGTAACTAATTCTGGTCTTATACAAAAAGGTGAAAATATTGCAACTCTAATATTTGAAAGATTTAAAACAGGTGATATTGTACAAGGATTACCTCGTATTGAAGAAATCTTAGAAGCAAGAAAGAAAGTAGATACATCTTTTAATCCTCATGCTATATTAGAGTATAAGTTTAGGTCTTATATTTCACAAGGATTAAGCATATACAATGCTGCAAGACTAAGTATATTAGAAATCCAGTTACTTTTGGTTAAAGAAGTTCAATCAGTATATCAATCGCAAGGTGTTTATATTGCTGATAAACATATTGAAGTTATAGTAAAGCAAATGACTTCAAAAGTAAAAATTGAAAATGGTGGAGATACAGAGTATTTACCAGGTGAATTAATTGAACTGCAAAAAGTTGAGCTAGTTAATATTTCTTTTCAAGAATCTCGTAAGAGCCCAGCATTTTATTATCCTATTTTACTCGGAATTACTAAGTCTTCTTTAAATACAGAAAGTTTTATATCTGCTGCCAGTTTCCAGGAAACAACAAAAGTACTTACTGAAGCAGCAATTCATGGTAAAATCGATCAATTGAGAGGTTTAAAAGAAAATGTAATAATTGGTCGTCTAATTCCTGCAGGTACTGGTTTTAGTACTTATAATACTAATAAAATAAATTGTGATATATATGAAAAGTTAAAAGGATTTAATCAATTTAAACAAAATATTTCTTCTAAAAGTGGTATCAATGAAAATAATCAATTTGATGATATTATTATAGATGATCGGGTTACACGTATTAATAATATTTAAAATTTGACCAGGTTTTTGTTTATTGCAAAAAATAATTAAAGTTATGCTTTTACATTGTATATCTAAATTTTTATTTTGTGTTATTATTGGTTTAAAAACAGTTAATCAGTCTATTGTAAACTTAATATTTAATTTTATTTAAGCAATATTTTATATTTTTATGTCGATAGTATCTTTAGAAGAATTATTAGAAGCTGGTGTACATTTTGGTCATCAATCTAGAAGATGGAATCCTAAGATGTTTCCTTATATTTATACTGAGCGTAATGGTGTGCATATAATTGATCTTGTGCAAACGGCTCATTTACTTAATAGTGCTTGTGATTTTGTGAAACAATGTGCAAAAGAAGGTAAAACGTTTCTATTTTTGGGCACAAAACGTCAAGCAGCCGGTATTGTTGCTAGAGAAGCATTAAGATCTAATTCATTTTATGTAAACCAGAGGTGGCTAGGTGGTATGCTAACTAACTGGGTTACAATTAAGTCTAGGGTAGAACGTCTAAATCAACTTGAGCAAAAAGATCAAGACGGACTTATTGACCTAATGCCTAAGAAAGAAGCTTCTATGATGCGTAAAGAATTAGAAAGATTACGTAAGCATTTAAACGGTATAAGAGATATGAAAAAGTTACCTGATCTAGTTATAGTAGTAGATCAAAAGAAGGAAGCAACAGCAATACAGGAATGCATTAAGTTGGGTGTTCCTACAATATGTATGTTAGATACCAACTGTAATCCTGAAATTATTGATGTTCCAATTCCATCTAATGATGATGCTATAAGATCTATTAAATTAATATTATCCAAAATATCTGATGCTATTTTGGAGGGAAGAAATGTTGCGTGATTTCTTTTATTTATACAAATAAATAATACTTAACTTATAAAATAATATATTTTCATTTTTATAACATAAATGTCTATAAACAAAAAAATTTCTCTTGAGAGTATAAAAGATTTACGTAGTAAGACAGGTGCCGGCATGACAGATTGCAAAAAAGCACTAGAAGCTTCTAGCGGAGATATAGAAATTGCTATTGAAAATTTAAGGAAAAAAGGTTTAGCTACAGCAGATAAAAAATCTGGCAGGTTAGCAGCAGAAGGTCTAATAGAAAGTTATATACATGCAGGCTCACGTATTGGTGTTCTTCTAGAAATTAATTGCGAAACTGATTTTGTTGCTAGGCAGCCTCAGTTTCAGCAACTTGCAAAGGATATTACAATGCAGATTGCTGCATGCCAGTCTGTTCAATATGTTTCTAAGCAAGATATACCTGATAGTTTTATTGAATATGAAAAACAAATAGAATTACAAAAAGATGATTTAATAAGTAAACCAGCCGAAATTAAAAGTAAAATAGCTCAAGGTAGAGTTGAAAAGAGATTAAAAGAGCTATCTTTAATGGATCAAGTGTTTATTAAGGAACAGAGTATTACTATTGAAGAACTTGTTAAACAGCATATCTCTCTTTTAGGTGAAAATATCAAGATTAGACGTTTTGAGCGATTTTTACTAGGAGAAGGAATTGAATCAAAAAACAAAGATTTTACTACTGAAGTTTCTGATATGATTAATTCAAAGTAGTGATTAATACAGAATTATATAAAAATATGACTCGTTATAATGATATTATTAAAGTAAAGGGTTTTAAATCCCAAGATTAATTGTATCAGTTAAAAACATTTAGAATATTTTTATTATAAGTTGATTAGAGTAAATAACATGTTTCAAGACAATAATTTTAGTTTAATACATTTTTCTAGTTTATCCGCGGTAGAAGTTGGTAAGCATCTATATTGGACAATAGGTAACTATGATATTCATGGTCAAGTGTTTATTGTATCTTGGATGGTTATTTTTGTTTTATTATCATTATCTTTTATTGGCACACGTAACTTACAAAGAATTCCAGGTAAGTTACAAAATTTTATGGAGTTTATTTTAGAATTCTTGCAAGATATTGCAAAAAATCAAATAGGGGAACATGAATATAGAGTTTGGTTACCTTATATATCAACTATCTTTTTATTTATACTAGGAAGTAACTGGGCTGGTGCTTTAATTCCATGGAAGCTGATATCTTTACCAGAAGGTGAACTGGCCGCACCCACAAATGACATAAATACTACTGTTGCTCTATCTTTGTTAACATCTCTAGCATATTTTTATGCAGGCCTAAATAAAAATGGAGTATCATATTTTTTACGTTATGTTGAACCTACGCCTGTCCTATTACCTATAAATATACTTGAAGATTTTACGAAGCCTTTGTCTTTGAGTTTTCGATTATTTGGAAATATACTAGCCGATGAGTTAGTTGTTTCTGTGTTTACATTATTGGTTCCTATTATTATACCTTTGCCTGTTATGATATTAGGATTATTTGCTAGTTCTATACAAGCTCTAATATTTTCTACTTTGTCAGCTGCTTATATAGGTGAAGCTCTTGAAGGTCACGGTGAACATTAATAAGTTATTTAGTGAATAATTCTAGATCGTATTACTAGTTTTAATGAAATATGTTAATTTTCTCAATTTTTATAACAAAATGAATAATTATGGATTCTATCATTTCAGCAGCTTCTGTTATAGCTGCAGGTTTAGCTGTAGGTTTAGCTGCTATTGGACCTGGTATTGGACAAGGAAGTGCGGCAGCTAATGCTGTAGAAGGTATTGCTAGACAACCTGAAGTAGAAGGTAAAATTAGGGGTACTCTGTTATTAAGTTTAGCATTTATGGAGTCTTTAACAATTTACGGACTAGTAGTTGCTTTATCTTTATTATTTGCTAATCCTTACACTAATTAGTTTTAATAAAACACTTAGTTAGTTAACTAAGTGTTTTCAAGATATTGTTTATACTAAATTAACTACTAAGTAGTAACTACAAAAATAAGTAATTTATCAATTATATGCACACAATTATATTATTAATTACTGAAGTTGCTGAAAGCAATTCAAAAGGAGGGTTATTCGATTTTAATGCTACTCTTCCATTGATGGCATTACAGTTTATTGGACTAACTCTTTTATTAAACGTATTATATTATAAACCTGTAATTAATATTTTAGATGACAGGGAAGAATACATACGTAATAGCTTAACTAGTGCTTCTGCCTCTTTATTACAAGCTGATGAATTAACTAAAACATATGAGTTAGAACTAGCAGAATCACGCAAAAGTGCACAAAAGATTATAAAAAATGCTCAAGAAGAAGCTCAGTTAATTGTTTCAGAAAAAATTAAAGAAGCACAGAAAAATGCAGAAAAGTTACTAGTGGAAGCTTATGACCAGCTAAGTCAACAAAAACAACAAGCATTAAAAAGCTTAGAAGTTCAGGTAGATATCTTAAGTGATCAAATACAAGATAAGTTACTTAATAACTATTAATTATTATTATATTAAAATTTAAATAGTTATATTAATTATGTATTAAAAATATGAATATCTTTTACATTATTACACAAAATACAATGTACTCTGGCATTAGTTTTAATTCTAATTTTTTAGAAGCAAATGTGTTAAACATTTTTCTACTATTGTCTGGTTTAATTTATGTACTTAAAAATTTTCTTGGATCAATTTTAATTGAAAGGCAAGAAAAAGTTATATTTGCAATTAAGGAATCAGAAGAAAGGTTAGAGCAAGCAACAGCAAGATTAAATGAAGCTAAAAAACAACTTGCTCAAACTCAAATAATTATTAATCAAATTATTAATGAAGCCGAGGAAACTGCTAAAAAGGTTAGACTGTCAATTCTTGATCAGGGTAAAATTGATATAGAAAAACTAACACAATCAAGTAAAGATAGTATTAAATTTGCTGAAGACCAAGCTAGGTTACAAATACAACAGCAAATTACATCTTTAGCTATTCAGAAGGTTAGTGCAGAAATGACAAATCAAATGAATCCTATTATGCACAATAAGATAATAGATAAGAGTATCATGCAAATAGAGGGTCAAATTAATCTATGAGTAATCAAAGTTTTGAAGAAAAAGTTGCTACACCATATGCTGAAGCTCTTGTCGTTAATGCTAAAAATTTAAATTTATTAGCAGAGTATAAGGAAGAATTATCATCCATATTGTCTCTTTTATTAAAATCAGAGGATTTACAGTCTTTTTTGTTAAATCCTTTGATTAGTAATACGACTAAAAAAAAGGTTCTAAAAGAGTTATTTGAAGAGCAAGTTCAAAACTTTATTATGAATTTTTTGCTCGTACTAGTAGATAGACGTAGAATATCATTTCTAAAAACAATAATTGAAAAATATCTTAAAATAGTATATTCGTTAGAGTCTATTACTATAGTTGAGATTACTTCTGTTGTAGATTTAAATGATGAACAAAGGCTTAGTTTGACGAATAAAATTAAATTACTAACAGGTAGTAATGAAGTCAAGCTGTTAACAAAACAGAATCCCAGCTTAATAGGAGGATTCATTATTAAGATAGGATCTAAAGTTATCGATACTAGTTTGATAGGTAAACTGAAAAAAATGTCTTCATATCTAAATGCAAATTAATGGATTTATTTATTGAGAACTGTATAAATTAAAATTTATAAATTATAATAATATATGCTAAATATTAGACCGGACGAAATAAGTAATATAATAAAACAGCAGATTGATAAATATGATCAGCAAATAGAAATTACTAATGTAGGAACTGTTTTACAAGTTAGTGATGGAATAGCACGTGTTTATGGATTAGACGAAGCAATGGCTGGGGAATTATTGCAATTTGAAGATCAAGATCAAACTGTTGGTATTGCATTAAATTTAGAGAGTGATAATGTCGGCGTTGTATTGATGGGTGATGGACGTAATATTCTTGAAGGAAGTGCTGTAAAATCTACAGGGAAAATAGCGCAAATACCTGTAGGTGATGGTTTTTTAGGAAGAGTAGTAGATCCTTTAGCCAAACCAATTGATGCAAAAGGAACTCCTGTTACACAAGATACTAGACTAATAGAATCATATGCTCCTGGAATTATAGGACGTCAATCAGTTTGTGAGCCATTGCAGACTGGTATTACTGCTATAGATGCAATGATACCAATTGGAAGAGGACAAAGAGAACTTATTATTGGCGATAGGCAAACTGGAAAAACTTCAGTTGCACTAGATACTATAATAAATCAGAAAGGTCAAGATGTAGTTTGTGTTTATGTTGCTATAGGTCAAAAAGCTTCATCTGTTGCACAAGTAGTATCTACATTAGAAGAAAAAGGAGCTTTGGAATATACTATAATAGTTGCTGCAAACGCCGACGATCCAGCAACTCTTCAATATATAGCACCCTATACTGGTGCTACATTAGCAGAGTATTTTATGTACAAAGGTAAAGCAACTTTGGTAATTTATGATGATTTAACTAAACAAGCTCAAGCTTACCGTCAAATGTCACTTCTTCTACGTCGCCCACCAGGTAGAGAAGCCTATCCTGGCGATGTTTTTTATTTGCACTCTAGATTGTTAGAAAGAGCTGCTAAATTAAGTAGTGCACTTGGTTCAGGTAGTATGACTGCTTTGCCAATTATTGAAACACAAGCTGGTGATGTATCTGCTTATATTCCAACAAATGTAATTTCTATTACTGACGGTCAGATCTTTTTATCTGGTGATTTATTTAACTCAGGAATTAGACCTGCTATAAATGTTGGTATTTCTGTATCAAGAGTGGGTTCTGCTGCTCAAATTAAAGCAATGAAACAAGTTGCTGGTAAGTTGAAGTTAGAACTAGCACAATTTGCAGAATTAGAGGCATTTTCACAATTTGCTTCTGATCTAGATAAAGCAACTCAAAACCAACTTGCTCGTGGACAAAGACTTAGGGAAATATTAAAACAAGCACAAAATTCCCCATTAGCAGTTGAAGATCAAGTTGCGATTATATATGCTGGTGTTAATGGATATTTAGATAATATTGAGTTACCAAAAGTAAGCGATTTTGTTTTAGCTCTAAGGCAGGATTTAAAAAATTCTAAGCCTGAATTTAGTGAAAGTATTCGCAGTACTAAAAAATTAACACCGGAATCAGAAGACTTACTGAAACAATCAATACAAGATGTACAGCAAACTTTTGCTGCTTAAAACTGATATTTTATTTTAAAAAACATAAGCTTAGGGCACTAATTGCTATCCTAAAATCATGATTTATTTTAAATTTATACAATATTTTCATAACCATATTTATCTATTTCCGTAGCTAGTTCCTGATTTCCGCTAATCTTTATATTTCCTTCATGCATAATGTGTACATGAGTAGGTTTAATATAATCTATTAGTTTTTGATAATGCGTAATCAGTAAAATAGAGTTATATGGCTTATGAAAATTTTTAATTTTATTTGAAATATCTTTTAAGGCATCTACATCTAATCCAGAATCTATTTCATCTAGTATACAAAGCTCTCTTTGAAGTAAAGACATTTGTAAAATTTCATTTTTTTTCTTTTCCCCTCCAGAGAAACCTTCATTTAATGATCTGTTTAAAAATTTTGATTCTATATTAATTTGTTCAATTTCTTTATTTACTAGCTTGAAGAAAGAGAGTGGATCTAATATATCTTCTTTTAAATGAGTTTTTTTTGCATTATATGCAGAACGTAAAAAATCTATATTACTTACACCAGGTACTTCAACGGGATACTGAAAACCTAAAAATATGCCATCATGTGCTCTCACATCTGGTTCTTCATAAGTTATATCTTTATTTTTAAAAAGAATTTTTCCCTTATCAATACTGTATAAGGGATGTCCAGAAATAACTTTAGCTAAAGTACTTTTCCCAGACCCGTTTTTTCCCATAATAGCATGAATTTCTCCTGTATTAATAACTAAATCCAGATTATTAATAATTACTTTATTCTCTACACTGACACTTAAATTACTGATTTCTAAAATTTTTTTACAAGTATTCATTTAACCAATAGTTCCTTCTAGTTTTAAATCTAATAAACGATCGGCTTCCATTGCAAATTCCATTGGTAGATCATTCAATATTTCCCTGCAGAAGCCATTTATCATAAGACTAATTGCATCTTCTAAATTTATACCTCTCTGCATAAAATAAAAAATCTGCTCTTCACCAATTTTAGAAGTTGAAGCTTCGTGTTCAACTTTACAATAAGGATTTTTCACTTGTATATATGGAAATGTATTAGCTTCAGACTTTTTACTTAAAATTAAAGAATCACATTGGGAATAATTTCTTGAGTAATTAGATTTTGGCCCCATTTTTACTAATCCACGGTAGCTATTAATAGAATTACCAGCGGATATTCCTTTAGACAAAATTTTACTTTTTGTATTTGCTCCTATATGTATCATTTTGCTCCCGGTATCAGCTTGTTGATAATTATTTGTTAACGCAATAGACGAGAATTCACCAATTGCATTTTCTCCTAAGAGTATGCAGCTAGGATATTTCCAAGTAATCGCGGATCCAGTTTCTACTTGTGTCCACAGTATTTTGGAACTTTTTCCTGTACATATGCCTCTTTTTGTTACAAAATTATAAATTCCACCTTCTCCTTCTGAATTGCCTGAATACCAATTTTGTACAGTAGAATATTTAATTGTTGCATTATCTAGTGCTACTAGTTCAACAACTGCTGCATGTAATTGATTATTATCAAATTGTGGAGCTGTACAACCTTCTAGATAGCTTACATAGCTATTTTTATCTGCAATAATTAGTGTTCTTTCAAATTGGCCTGATTCTTTATTATTGATCCTAAAATAGGTCGATAACTCTAATGGACATTTTGTATTTTGTGGTATATAACAAAAAGAGCCATCACTAAAAGTAGCAGAATTTAAGGATGAATAAAAGTTATCTCCATCTGGTACAACAGATCCTAGGTATTTTTCGATTAAATTAGGATATAACTTAATAGCTTCTGTTATTGAACAAAATATTACGCCATGACTTGCAAGTTCCTTTTTAAAAGTAGTAGCTATTGATACACTATCAAATACAGCATCTATTGCCACATTACTAAGTCTTTTTTGTTCATCTAGTGATATGCCTAATTTTTCGAATGTCTCTAGTATTTCTGGATCTACTTCATCTAAGCTTTGAAGTTGCTTTTTATTTTTAGGGATTGAATAATATAAAATTTTATTGTAATTTATAGAATTATAAAATAAATTACTCCATTTTGGTTCATTCATTTTTATCCATTTTTCATAAGCTTTTAATCTAAAATTAGTAAGGAATAATGGTTCTTGTTTAATATTAGAAATTAATTTAATAATTTTAGCACTTAAGCCTTTTGGAAAATAAACTGATTCAATATTCGTGTAAAAGCCATACTCATATGGCTTGTTTATTAAAGTATCTAAGTATTTGTTTTGTTTAACTCGCTCATTTTTTTCGCACATTATAAAAATTTTTTCTGTAAATTTTTCATAAATAGAATATGATGCTCTTTAGATTATAACATGTATACATTACCTTTTCTCGTATTTATCTAATATCTGGTCCAAAGATTTACAATTGATAAATATATTTCCCCAGTAATATGACCCCAAATATTATTTAGGAAATGATTTAAGTAACTGATATAGGATTTAAAAGAAGTCTCATTTTTACATTTTATACCTATGTATATATAGTAAAACTTATTTAAAATAACCTCAAACATTTCGTAACTACTTAAGATATGAAGTGAAATTTGCCTCAAATTGTTTATTTTTTTTCTATTAAGATTACTTTTCTGATTTAATAGGTTTATATTACTCAATAAAACCTCATTTTTTGTGAACAAAAATAAATGACTTGTAATAATTAAATGTATAGCGTTAATCATTAAACCTTTAATAAGGTAACTTGATATCTCAAATACTATGCAGTAAATACTTAGTTTACACGTGATGGTTTTTACCATATTGTAATTAAGCGATAAAAAATAAGGAAAGATTACAAAATTTGTCAGAATATTGTTTATTTTACTATCAGGATGATCAAAATACACAAGACCTAATATTATGCATGCATAAAATATACTAATACGTTTAATATTTTTAAGTACTTTGTAGTATAAAACCTTTTTGTTCTTGTTCAAAATAGTAAATATAACAAGAAAAAATAATGATTCTTTATATCTATAAGGTAACATTATTAAGTAAATAGAAGGTGTTAAAGAAGTTATCAGTTTGTAATTTGGCATTTATATTATTAATCCTTTGGAAATAATTATTTTAAGCTTCTTAACTGGCATAAAATTTTGTGTATTATTTGTGTTATTATAAATAGTAATATTGGGTAAGTGGCGAAATTTGGTATACGCATCATATTCAAAATATGACAACACTGTTTTGAGGGTTCGAGTCCCTCCTTACCTATTTCTTTGTTCTTGTAAGTACAATTTTTTTTGTTAATATATTAATGTGTTAAAGTAATTTATAATAAAATTATAATAGAAAGGATTGATACTTATGGCTTTACTAGTTCTTGGTAGTACTGGTACACTAGGCAGACAAATTGTCAGGAAAGCTTTAAATGAAGGTTTTCAAGTACGGTGCTTAGTTAGAAATTTCCGTAAATCTGCTTTTTTGAAAGAGTGGGGAGCAGAATTAATATATGGAGATTTAATAATGCCAGAAACTATACCATTAGCACTAATTGGAACTACAGCTATAATTGACTGTTCAACTGGTAGACCAGACGATTCATGTGATATTGAATCAATAGATCTTCAATCAAAATATATTTTAATTGAGTCTGCAATTAAAGCAAATGTCAAAAGGTTTATATTTTTTTCTATTTTAGATAGCTATTTATATATTGATATCAGATTAGTAATGTTAAAAAGTCTGGTAGAAAGTCGTTTAAAAAATTCTGGTTTAAGTTTTACTATTTTTTATCTGCCTGGTTTTTTTCAAGGATTAATTCCACAATATGCATTACCAATCTTAGATCAAAAATCTATATGGATCACAAGTGAATCCTCTTCAATATCATATATTAGTACACAGGATGTTGCAGGTATCGCTGTAAAAAGTTTGTCTATTAGTCAGTTTAATAATAAATGTATACCAATAACTGGTAATAAATCGTGGACATCATTCGATATAATTAATTTATGTCAACGTATATCAGGCCGTCGTGCAAAAAAAAGTCGTGTACCTGTAATAGTTTTAAATTTATTACAAACTTTTGTACAAATATTCCAGTGGACAGCTAATATAGCAGAAAGGCTAGCTTTTACACAAATTTTGTCAAGAGGATACTATGCAGGTGCTGATATGAAAGAAGTTTTATATATACTTAGGTTAAATAAAGATGATGTAGAACCTCTAGAATTTTATTTGCAGGAATACTTTGAACGTATTATAAAAAAAGTAAGAGAACTTAATTATCAGGTTCTTAGCAGTAGTAAAAATATAAATGAGTCAGATTTTTGATTATGAAAGATAGTAAATTTAATCTAAAAATTAGGCTTTTTTTATGTACTATGTATTATATAGTTAAATTGTAATAAATTCTATATTTAAAGGGGTAAAGTTATGCTAACTTTGAAAATTTTTGTGTACACTACTGTAATCTTTTTTATATCTTTATTCTTTTTTGGTTTCTTGTCTAATGATCCTTCTCGTAATCCAAATAGAAAAGATTTAGAATAATTTAGTCTTAATCTTATAGTAACATCTAGGATGTTACTATAAAAGAATAGAGTAATAATTGTTTAATCTCTACAATTAATTGCTTTTCTTGATGTAGGAAGATAGTTTTGTTCCTAAATATTTGCCTTTAAAGCTTTTTATTAAGCTAATATTAATCATTAAATTTTGATTAACTAAGTATATATACTCTTGTTGCAAAACTTTTTTCTTGTAATTAATTTTTGTTATTGCTAATAAACCTTTAAATAAGTAATTAGAGTAAAAAAAATACTTCTTCTCGTGATTAATGTTAATACTTCCTAATAATTTAGTACTTATGTGAGTATTATATATTAGATTTGAAACTGGAATTGATATAGTATAGTTAATCTTATTCTGTTTATTAAAAAAAGAATTATCACAATTCAAGCTATAACAAGTTTTATTAAAATTAATATCCTGTTCATTTTTACTTTGTTTGTTTGTAGTAAACAAAAATAAGTTACTTTGTAGTAACCATTCACCTTTTAAATATCTTAAAAAAAAATTTCTATTATTCATTTTTATATTAAATACTGGTTTTATAATATCTTATAAGCATGATTAGTTAATTTAAAATTTTTATAAATATTGTCTCTACTATAATTATTCAATAAAGTATATATATATAAATCGTAAACTAATGAAATATTGGAATTTAAAAAAAATCAATCAATATGCATTTGAAAAAACAGGAATAGTACCTCGTTCCATGAGTAAATTATTTAATCGTTTTAAACAGGAACTAAATCCTAATGCAGAAGTTGAAGCTTTGGAAGATTTTAAAGCTGCCAAATATCAAACATCAACATCAGTAAGATACATAATTGTTTTATTTATTACTCCTATTTTAATTAATCAGGTATCTAAAATATTAATATTAGATCCTCTTGTTAATCAATTATGGAATAAAAACAGTTCAAGTATTTTCCTCAATCTTTCTCAGGAAGAGAGAGCATTTGCAGATCTACAAAGATTTGAAGAAAAATTACATTTTGAAGTATTGATTGGAAAACTAGATCAGTTGTCAACAGATAGTGTTGAAAAACAAATGTCTAATAAGGCTTTAGAAATTGCTCTAGAGTATTCTAAAGAAAGTGCTGATGCCATCAAAAATATCATAGCTGATTTTGTCTCAATAATTATTTTTATATCTATATTAATTATTAATAAAAGACAATTCTCTATTTTAAAATCATTTATTAATGAATCTATCTATGGTTTAAGTGATACGGCAAAAGCATTTTTAATAATCCTTTTTACTGATATCTTTGTTGGTTTTCATTCACCTCACGGATGGGAAATTATTCTTGAAGCGATATTAAGGCATTTTGGTTTACCTGAGAGTAGAGATTTTATCTTTATTTTTATTTCAACTTTTCCTGTAGTTTTAGATACAATTTTTAAATATTGGATTTTTAGGTATTTAAATAAAATATCACCGTCAGCTGTTGCAACTTATCATAATATGAATGAATAAATACAATTTACTTTTATGAGAAATTTTAGTATATTCTATTCATTACAAATATCGCATCTGTGGCCGAGAGGCCGAAGGCAGCGGACTCATGTGTGATCCGTTTTTAGGTGTTAAAGGTTCAACTATAACCTTAACTAACTAAAGACTAGGTAATATCTACCTGGTTAACTGTATTTTAATATTAGTTCAAACTAATTATTCTAAATCATGAATAAAGTCAAATGGTCAATTTTATATTCTTTAAGCCTAAAATAATATAAAATAAAGCAGATTATTTACATAGTTGATATAACTAGTCATACGAATCTTTCGTTTTAAATATTAGTTCAAAAATATAACCAAGTATATAGGTTATAAGATTTAACAACCCGTAAGCTTAATTATTGTGAGCTAATATAAGCATGATTTATTATAGAGGTTGCTAATATATAGAAAGAAGTTTAAGTCAACAATAAATAAAAATACGGAACGGAGTAAACAAATAGTTAAAGCTTATATTATTTCTAAGCTAATAGGCAGTAAAAATACTATTTGTTAAGAAACAATAAAAAGCTATCAACTTAATTTTCATTAAGATGCCAACATATTGTACTACTTACAATTTACTATAAAAAATGAATGTATATAACTATACATCACAATTTACAAAAAAACGCAAACAAGAAAATATAATTAACTTGGACAGTTTACCTTGGAGCAAGATCTTTTTAAGAGTCAACAGGCTTATCAAGCAAATATATGCTGAAACAAAAAAGCATAATATGAAATATGTTTATAGTTTACAGATGTATATGATTAATTCTGTTGAGCTGAAAATCTTTGTTTTTAAGTATATAGCATCTGAACTATATAGCTTATACTACCTAAATAAAGATAAAGCTTATAGACTTAACAGAGATAATAAACAACAAACAAAAAAAATAGAATCTTTCAATTTAGAAATCAAATTGAAAAGAGTTATAAAAGAGCATCTAATCTATATTTGTATAAATCCCATGTTTGATGCAAGATCATCTAGATCTTGGAAGCGAATTTGTAAATTAAAAACAAGTAAATATTATCTCAAAAGAAATAGTTATTATCATTACCAAAACATAAGATATATAGAAAAGAAGTTAAAAGTTCCTTCTTATATGAAAGAGAATATAATATATTATTTAGAAACAGTGAATTATATAGATTTGCTAAAATTTTATGAATCTAAATATAAAATTAACGCAAATAATTTACAATACTTAGATTATGTAAATTATTTAAAATATAATAATTTTTTTAATGAAATTTTAGGTAAATTGAATTTAACTGACTGCATGTGGTGTAAATTTAATTACATAAAAAAAGTGCAACATCTAATAGGAATATTAGATAATAATAATATTGACACTCGCAATATTTCAAGATCTTTAAAATATCATCTTAAATTTAGGTTTTTACTTAAAAAAGCCAGATTCTTCAAATATTTAAAATTTATAAGAAATCAACATTATTTGATGCAAAAATTATTCTATATATGTCAAAATTGGTATGATAAAGTAGGTAAATTTATATACTTGTTAGATGTTAGTTTTGCTAATAATTTAATAAATCAAACTATATATCTTTTAATTAAAAAGCAAAGATTAACCTTTTTGTTAAATAGAAGAAGTATTGACAAAATTAACTTATTATTGAATAAAACAATATATATTCTAAATATTAAAAGATATTATATTTATCTTATATAATATTAGAACTTATGGAAAAGCAAATTGTAAGTAGTGGTAGCCGTATGAAATGAAAATTTCAAGTACGGTTTTGTAAGAGAGGTTTTAAAATGTAAAAAATCGACTCTAATAATCCGCCATCCCTAAGGGACACCGCTGGTTCGACTCCAGCCAGATGCATATAATCCTTATTTCATTTAAGCAATTTGTAATAAAGTCGCAAATAGATAGAGTTTACATATTGCTATAAGATTGATGAAAATTAATATAAAAAAATAAGCGGGTAGCGGGAATCGAACCCGCATCATTAGCTTGGAAGGCTAAGGTTTTACCACTAAACTATACCCGCGCACCACACGTTTATATTAACATACTAGTACAATATTTTACAAATATATTAATTTCCTTCTACATTAACTCCTAAAAAAACAGCAATATCACTAGCTTGTTTTTCTATATTAGATATTGATATGGGTTCGCCAACTTTTGTTAGAGGAATTTGTCTTTTATCCTTCATATTCAAATATATTTCTCTTTTAGGAGATAATCCATCTTGAATACTAATCTTAATTGATGCAATATCTTCCATTCTGTACATTAATTTTAAAATACGGTTTTTGCCTGGAAAACCAAATCTAAAAATAGTTATAGTACCCGTACCTTTATTGAATTCATTATAACCGCTACCTACATCAAATATAATAGTATACCATAAGAACATACTGATTAATATTGCAGTCATGCCATAAAATGTCATCACTGCACCTTGCGGTATAAAATAGATCCCTTGTGTATCCAAATTTAATTTCAGATAACTAATAATCCCTACAAGAAAAAATCCTGTACCTCCTATTAATATAATTGACGCCCACCAATAATTACTAAATCTACGTGATCCTTTAATAGTATATTTTTTTATTTTCATTATTTATAATATGATACCTGATCAATAATTTAAAAGAATACTATTAATAAGATATTAATCAGTATTCATTACTTAATATTATTAAATTAACTTCACAAATTGTAAACTAAAATACAGACCTAAAGCTAAAACCATAAAAAGTGTCACGAAAAATATGTAACTTACAAAAATAGACATAAATTATTTCCCTAAAAAAAACTACATTAATATACATGATATATAATATTTTGTCATTTTTATTATAAATTTGTTAATATTTAGGACTTGAGATGTTTTTTCTGCTAATATTCGTATATATATATTGAACACTTAAAATAATACAGTAATTATTACTAATGACAAATTTTATTCAACCATATAATAACGATCCATTTGTTGGAAATTTATCAACACCAATCAGTACATCAAGTTTCACCAAAAGTTTTTTAGGTAACTTACCAGCATACAGAAGAGGATTATCACCATTACTTAGAGGCCTAGAAATTGGTATGGCACATGGATACTTTTTAATAGGACCTTTCGATAAGCTAGGTCCTTTAAGAAATACAGATATTGCATTATTATCAGGCTTTTTATCAGCTGTAGGTTTAATTGTTATTTTAACAACATGCTTATCAATGTATGGTGCTGTTTCGTTTAATGGTGTAAAAGATGAAACAAAAGATATGTTACAAACATCTAATGGCTGGAGCCAATTCACAGCCGGTTTTTTAGTTGGTGCTGTAGGTGGTGCTGGATTCGCGTATTTATTGCTAGCAAATTTTCCAATCATACAAAATCTTGGAATATCTACATAATTTACTGCGAGAACAGCATTAGTATTGATATTAAGCTAGTAAAGGGACTTGAACCCATAACCTGCTGATTACAAATCAGCTGCTCTACCAATTGAGCTATACTAGCACTACATAAGCTATAGATTGCTACGCAAATTATAGCTTAATCTTATTTTAAATAGAGTCTATAATTACCATAAAACTTATAAAATTAGAGTTTTACATAGTATTTTTTTTTCGTAAGTTTTCTGCATAATAATTTATTGTTTCATCTAAACAGACGAAAGACCATCCAGTAGACATATCTATAGTTTCATCTATATCTTGTTGAATATTAGAAAAATAGTAGTCGCCTAGGTCATTATTTTTTTCATAATAAATATCTTTAATATCTAAAGTCATTATTTTTTGTCCTTATTATTTAATATTAATCCATTGCTATTAAGATTAACCAGAATCCTATTTATTAAAATTTTAAAGTAGTATACTGATTATGAATACAAAAGTGATGAGACTATTATAACATATTTACTTAATCTTGTCACTATCATAAACTAACGTTTTACAAATTCTTTTTATATACAGACTTAAGTGCCTTTGTTGAAATCCTAATTTTTATCCAACATTGTTTTTTAGTTGACCATATTTTTTTTTTCTGTAAGTTAATGTGTTGTTTTTTCTTAGTTCTTATATGTGAGTGAGATACTTGATATGCATTGTTTGATTTTTTACCGGAAATTTGACAAATTCTAGTCATATTATTTTTAGCTTATTAAATTATTCTTGTGATAATAAATGTTTATTTAGAGTATTAATTAAAGTTGATAATGGCACAGCTCCAATTACTGTATCAACTCTTACACCATTTTTAAATAACATTAGAGTTGGTATACTTCTGATACCGTATTCTGCTGCTACAGTGGGATTTCTATCTGTATTAATTTTTACTACTTTTACTGTACTTTCATATTCATGAGCTACTTCATTAACTACAGGTGCTACCATTCTACAAGGTCCACACCAAGGTGCACCAAAATCAACTAAAACAATTTTACTACAGTTTATAACTTCTACTTCAAAATTTGAATCCATTACTTGTATGATAGACAAAATACATTTCTCCAAAATTAGTTACTTGCTTACTTAATCCTAGCATAAAAAACTTAAATTCACTATTTTATAAAAAATATTTCTTTACAAGAAATATTTATATTAAAATTTCTTATCACATATATAAATAAAAATTCAAATCGTAGAGGATGATATAGTGGTAGATTTATATTTAGGGATAACTAAATTAATAAGATCTAGTCCTCAAGACTAGTTTGAAAAATTTAATTAGTTAGCTTTATATATTATGATACTGCCTTAAATTCAAGGAGGAGCAAATGTCTAACTCTGTAGAACAACGGACAAGAATTAAAAACGAACGTTATGAATCTGGTGTAATTCCTTACGCAAAAATGGGATACTGGGATCCTAACTATGTAACTAAAGATACAGACGTGTTAGCACTATTCAGGGTTACGCCTCAACCTGGTGTAGATCCAGTAGAAGCATCTGCTGCTGTTGCAGGTGAATCTTCTACAGCTACATGGACTGTTGTTTGGACAGATCTACTAACAGCTTGTGATCTTTATAGAGCTAAAGCATACAAAGTAGATGCCGTACCTAATACTTCTGATCAATACTTTGCTTACATTGCATATGATATTGATCTATTTGAAGAAGGATCTATTGCTAATTTAACAGCTTCAATTATTGGTAACGTATTTGGATTTAAAGCTGTAAAAGCTCTAAGACTAGAAGATATGCGTCTACCTGTAGCTTACTTGAAAACTTTCCAAGGACCTGCAACAGGAATTGTTGTAGAACGTGAACGTATGGATAAATTTGGTCGTCCATTCCTAGGTGCGACTGTTAAGCCGAAATTAGGTCTTTCTGGTAAAAACTACGGTAGAGTAGTTTATGAAGGTCTAAGAGGAGGATTAGATTTCCTAAAAGATGATGAAAATATCAATTCACAACCTTTTATGCGTTGGAAGGAAAGATTTTTATATTCTATGGAAGCGGTTAATCGTTCAATTGCCTCAACTGGAGAAGTGAAAGGTCACTATATGAACATTACAGCTGCAACTATGGAAGAAATGTATGAAAGAGCTGAATTTGGTAAACAAATTGGAACAATTATTGTAATGATCGATTTAGTAATTGGTTATACTGCAATTCAAACAATGGCTGTTTGGGCTCGCAAAAATGACATGATTCTACATTTACACCGTGCTGGTAACTCAACTTACTCTCGTCAAAAAATTCATGGTATGAATTTCAGAGTTATATGCAAATGGATGAGAATGGCAGGAGTAGATCATATCCACGCAGGTACTGTAGTAGGTAAACTAGAAGGTGACCCTCTAATGATTAAAGGCTTCTATAACACTTTACTAGAAACTCATTTAGATATTAATCTTCCACAAGGTATATTCTTCCAACAAGATTGGGCATCTTTACGTAAGGTAGCACCAGTAGCTTCAGGTGGTATACATTGTGGTCAAATGCATCAACTTCTAGATTACCTAGGAAATGATGTAGTTCTTCAGTTCGGTGGAGGTACTATTGGACATCCAGATGGTATTCAAGCAGGAGCAACAGCTAACCGTGTAGCATTAGAATCAATGGTAATTGCACGTAATGAAGGTCGTGACTATGTAGCAGAAGGTCCTCAAATTCTACGTGATGCAGCTAAAACATGTGGCCCACTACAAACAGCTTTAGACTTATGGAAAGATATCACATTTAACTATACTTCTACAGACACAGCTGACTTCGTAGAAACTCCAACAGCTAATGTTTAAATCAAGTAAGTAAACAGGATTTAAAAACAAATCAAATGCGTCTATAAAAAAAGCTAAATCAAATAGCCAAAATAAAGATTGATTATTATAAGGAGTATAAAACAGTGAGACTAACACAAGGAACTTTTTCGTTTCTACCTGACCTAACTGACGAACAAATCACAAGTCAACTTCAATATGCGATTTCTCAAAACTGGGCAGTTAATATTGAATACACAGATGATCCACATCCAAGAAACAACTACTGGGAACTATGGGGATTACCTTTATTTGATGTAAAAGATGCTGCGACTATCATGTATGAAATTAAAAGTTGCCGTGAACAATGTTCTAACTATTACGTAAAAGTAAATGCATTTGATAACACAAGAGGTGTTGAAAGTTGTTCTCTATCATTTATCGTTCAAAGACCAGCTGTAGAAAATGGTTTTGAACTTGTTAGAACTGAAGATATCAGCAGAAACCAAAAATACTGCTTCCGTAGTTATGCTACTAGCAAACCAGAAGGTCTTAGATACTAATCTTAAACTAGCTTAATAATAATTGAAAAAATATAGTAATACTATATTTTTTCAACTTAACAATTAAAATTAAAATGACCACAAAACAAACAACAGACACTTTATTAAACTTAAAAGAAGAATACGATAAAACAAAAATACAAGAAATTCTTGACGAACTAGAACAAGAGCTTATAGGATTAAAACCTGTAAAAACAAGAATTAAAGAAATAGCTGCTTTACTACTGATAGATCGATTGAGAAATCAACTCGAATTAGTTTCTGGTAGTCCTGGCCTACATATGTCATTTACTGGAAGTCCAGGTACAGGTAAAACTACCGTAGCAATGAAAATGGCAGATATACTTCATAGACTTAATTATATCAGGAAAGGCCATTTACTAACAGTAACAAGAGATGACTTAGTAGGACAATATATAGGTCATACTGCACCAAAAACCAAAGAAGTTCTGAAGCAAGCTATGGGAGGTGTGCTTTTTATTGATGAAGCATATTATTTATATAAACCAGATAATGAAAGAGATTATGGTGCAGAAGCAATTGAAATTCTTTTACAAGTAATGGAAAATCAAAGAGACGACTTAGTTGTTATATTTGCTGGCTATAAAGATAAAATGGACAAGTTCTATGAATCTAATCCGGGACTTTCATCAAGAGTAACAAATCATGTAGATTTTCCAGATTATACTGCAGAAGAATTATTAGAAATTGCTAAGTTGATGTTAGAAGAACAGCAATATAAATTTGCAAGTGATGCAAATGAAGTTTTATTAGATTATGCAAATAGAAGAATGAAACAACCTCATTTCGCAAATGCTAGAAGCATTAGAAATGCTATAGATAGAGCAAGAATGAGACAAGCAAATCGAATTTTTTTAAGCGGTGACAAAATTTTAACAAAAGCAGACCTAACAACTATTCAATCTGAAGATATATTAAAAAGTAGGTTATTTAATTAATAAAATACGCAATATTCTTAATTGTTATTGACAATTATTAGATAAATTGTATACATTATACTTATGTGAAACAATATTTTATAAACAGGCGGTATGGCCAAGCGGTAAGGCAGAGGATTGCAAATCCTTTATCCCCAGTTCGAATCTGGGTACCGCCTAAATAAAGTGTACATCATGTAAATAACTCGACGGGGATGTGGTGGAATGGTAGACACAACAGACTTAAAATCTGTTGATCTTTTATTGATCGTGAGGGTTCAAGTCCCTCCATCCCCATTAGAATAAATATTTATATTTTTACTACAAAATAATTAACTTATATTTCTATAATATTCTTAAAAGACTGAAATATTAATATATAAATAAAATAAAAAGATATCTATGTGTATATGTATTAATTGTAGACATATAAAGAAATGTAAAATTTACAAATTTATAGAAGAACAACATCAAGGAGAAATAATAAAAATTTATAGTTCTATCTTTTGTCCATCAGATACAATTATATCTGTAAATATGAAAAAGGATAAGAGTAATATAATATTAGATTGGGATTTAAAAGAATGTTCGTCATTTGCTGAAAAGCCAAACAACTGGAATATATTCCAATAAACATAATATCACTAAATGTTTTTTAATAAGATATGTCTTGATAACTTAAAGTTTTTTTGAGGAATTCAGTGTTAACATTAGACTCTCTAACTAATGCTATTTTACCGGTTCTTGCAATTTGAAGTATCTTGTACTGAGAAAGTAATTGCTGTATTGCAAAGATTTTACCAGGATCTCCTGATACTTCTATTGTTAAAGACTGAATTGACATATCTACTACCTTAGCTCTAAAGATATTAGCTATTTCTAGTATATGAGAACGAGAAGTATTAGAAGCAAATACTTTAAACAAGACTAATTCACGCTCAATACATGGTAAATTAGTAATATTTTTAACATCGATAATATTAATTAATTTATTTAATTGTTTAATTATTTGTTCAATGGTTCTATTATCACCTCTAACAGTCATTGTAATTCTAGAAATTCCTTGTTGTTCAGCAGGACCAACAGCTAAACTATCAATATTAAAACCTCGCCTAGCAAATAAACCAGATATTCTAGATAAAACACCAGATTCATCTTCAACAAGAACAGATAAGGTATGTTTCATAAAATATTTCATATAATTAATTTATATAAGCATATGTCTAATATTATAATAATTTACATGTTTTTACCAATAGTTTAGAATATACGAAAATAATACTTAAACATTAATACATCAATTAGGTAAGAAAAATAGTTGAAAAAAAAATACGATAACGAATTCTTAATCAATGAATCCATTAGTTACCCTCAAATACGCTTAATTAACTCTACTGGAGAACAAATCGGTATCTATTCATCTAACGAAGCATTGAATTTGGCTTTACAAGAAGGACTGGATTTAGTTTTAATTAGTGATAAATCACAACCACCTGTATGTAAAATAATTGACTACGGTAAGTATAAATTTAGTCAAGAAAAGAAAGCCAAAGAAGCAAAGAAAAAGCAGCATAATACAATTTTAAAAGAAGTGAAAATGCGATATAAAATTGAAGAACATGATTATAAAGTAAGAATAAATCAAGCACTTCGTTTTTTACAAGCAGGAGATAAAGTAAAAGCAACAATAATCTTAAAAGGTAGAGAAATACAGCATACTAATTTAGCAATTGAGCTACTGAAAAAAATGGCAATAGATTTAAAAGATAATTCTACCATTCAACAAACACCTACAAAAGATGGTCGAAATATAACTATGATATTGAATCCTAATAAAAAATTATAAAGTTATAGAAACCTATTAGATTTTATTTAAAATATAGTACACTTATCATAAAATTATATAAATTATAGAAAAGGAAAAACAATGTCTCGTTATAGAGGACCAAGATTAAGAATTGCAAGACGTTTAGGCGATTTACCAGGATTAACTAAAAAACAAAGTAAAAAAACATCACCTTCTGGAGAACATGGACAACAGGTTCGCAAACCATCAGAATATTCTTTACGTCTTGAAGAAAAACAAAAAATACGTTACAACTACGGGATAAACGAGAAACAGCTCTTGAAAAATATTAAAACAGCAAAAAAAGTACAAGGATCTACAGGTGTAATATTACTTCAAATACTAGAGATGAGGCTAGATAATACTTTATTTAGATTAGGTATGGCACCAACTATACCAGCAGCTAGGCAACTAGTTAATCATAAACATATTTTAGTAAATAATAATATCGTTTCAATATGTAGTTATCAATGTAAACCTGGTGATATAATTAGTGTAAAAAATAAAGATTCTTCTAATGCTATAGTTAAAAAATATATAGAAAACCCAGGACTTGCAAATCTACCAAACCACTTAGAAATGGATAAAAAAAACATGAAAGCTAAAGTTAATGGAATCATTGAAAGAGACTGGGTAGGAATTCAACTCAATGAGTTATTAGTTGTTGAATATTATTCTAAGAAATAGTATCTATAGAACTAAATATATAATATTAAAAAGTTTCGAGATAATACCTAATTACCAATTACTAGGTTGTCGACTTGTAAGAGACCAAAAAATTCTACAGCATAATGTTTTAACAAATAGTTGCTGGCTTAATAACCAATTTTTTATAGTATATTCATTTTTTAAATTAACTTGAAGATATTTTTTAATAAAAAAATAGTTTTCAAATGAAGGTAAAAATATCATGTTATCAAGTGGTTTTGTATCTTTTTCGTCTCTAAGCACAAATTCTAGATTTGAAACTGAAATCTGAGGACGGCTAGGTAACTTCAAACCTGAGTTTTCCTTAACAAGCTTTTGCCAAGCATTAATAGCAGTATCATAATTAAGGAAGCAAGTATTAAGGTAATTATATTTTTTAAAAAAATATATCTTATTAGATTTTATTTCTTGCTCATTACCACTTTTCATGTATAAGGATTGGATTCTATATAATGGCTGTCCCTGAAAAAAATTATATCCATGTTTCTGATTATGGTCAAAATGAATATTTCTATACTTAGAATATTTTTTTAATAAAAGACTAACCTCTGTTAGATCTGGTACTACACAAAAATTTATCGTATTTTTGTAATAAGATTTTAGTTTATTATATAAGTATATATTAGAAGGAATAATTTTTATATTAGATAGATTAGTGGATTGTTTATTTTTATAAATTATGTAATTTTTATATTCTACAGCATCATAATAGTTTATAAATAGTAAACAAGTATAGTTATTCTTATGACCATAACCATTTAAAAACTTGCTCATAAAACTATTAAAAAGATTATTATTATTTATATTATTTGATAATACATCAACAGATTCAGACATAATAATATCATTATGATTATTAACTAAAATAAAGAAAGGCAATGATTTATTCAAATTTATTGTACTTTGATTATTAAGATTTCCTAACAAAGTTTTCTTAAAATCAATAGACTTTAAAGTAGCTAAATCTAAAAACTTAGACCAAACATATCTTATATATGTTTTTTTATTATCTTCTAAGCTAGTAACTACGTAATCATTATTATTTACTGAACTAATCCTAACTTTACCACTGATCAGATCTTTACTAAATCTAGTAAGAAAATTCCTATATTCTGTGGAATCATAAATAGATAAACCCATATTTCTTAATTGATTAATGTAATCAAGAACAAATTTATTAGAAGTTGATAAAAAGACTGTTTCTTGAAAACAGTAATTAATAAGTTTTTGAAATAAATTACGAGACAAAAGTCTGTCATAATTATTACTAGCGTTAAAATATTCCGAACTATTCTCATTAGCTTGCTCTTTCATCACGAGAAGAGCTTTATTGGAATAGAGATCATTATTTTGACGAATTATATTGTATTTAATATGGTCTCTTTGTCGTAACAAAAAATTTGAATAGTGATTTTTTTGATACATCAAAAACATAATAAAATTAGATAAAAGCATTGAGATAAATAAAATAAAAAAGAAATAATAATTAAATATACTATACATAAAGTATATAATAATATGAAATATTACAAGAGGCATTCATCAATGAAAATATAAAAAATGGAGCTGGTGGGACTTGAACCCACGTCCATGTATATTACCAATTCAGGTTGAAAAGTTCTTTATATAAAATTAATTTAATGATTAATACTTGACTTAAAATATTCACTAACCTATTAGAAAAAACTAATTGACATTAATAAATAAACAATTTAGAGCAGCCGAAAAATAAAATTATAGATAGCTCCATAATTTATATCAAAATCATCTATGCAGTTACTAGATTTCTTGAAAAAGCTAATATATTACTTTTTGCAAATAGAAAAATAAATTGTCTAATTATATATATTACATAATTACACGCTGAAATTTAACCTGTTTTAATATACATGTAGAAATCCTATCAACCCCGTCAGTATATTTTATAATATTTAATAAGCAAAAGTAAAATATTATTCAAAATAGTAGGCAAGGAAGGATTTGAACCTTCGACCACCAAAGCCGGAATTTGGTACTCTATCCACTGAGTTACATGCCTTTATAATAAACAAAAATAAATTATGCTAATAATATAAAATATTTTAAGTAAAATTTATTTATAAAAAATAAAAATTAATCTTGAATATAATATTGGTTAAAATGAATAGCTAATTGAGCCTTAAAAATTTCTTTGCCTAAATACAACTTATGTAAAGTAGAGCATTTATTGACTGGCTCGTAAATAGAAAGTAAATGTATTACTTGATCATCTTGATTTAATAACAAATTAAAACAAATAGGATAATTTAAGGTCAAATACTTAAATGAATTATGATTATAAAAATATATTTTAAGACTATTTTCTTCAGAAATACGTAACACAAAGTAATTATTATCCACAAAAAATATGAAAAAAATAAATTTTGATACTATAATCTAATTATATTATAAATAATTGAAATGTATCTGAAGTCTTGGAGAAATAAAATATGCAGGATGTAATAAGCAACATTGTAAATAAATACGATATTACAGGAAAATACTTAGATTCAACAGGTATTCAAGAAATAGAAGAATACTTTGATACAGCACTCGAAAGATTAGAAGTTACTGAATTAATTGCAAGTAACTCATCAAAAATTGTTAAAGAAACTGCAACTAGATTATATCTTGAACAACCTGAGCTACTAAGACCAGGTGGTAATTCTTATACTACGCGAAGATATGCAACATGTTTAAGAGATATTGATTATTATTTACGTTATGTAAGCTATTCATTAATAGCTGGCAATAACAATATCTTGAATGAACGACTATTAGATGGATTAAAAGAAACATACTCTTCTCTAAGCGTTCCTATTGGACCTATTGTTAGAACAGTAGAGATACTAAAAGATATAGTATTAAATGAGATAGAAAACAAAGGTATCAAAATAATAAATCTAAATATATTAAATAAACCTTTTGACTACATAAGCCTAAACTTAAGTGAGCAAAATATATAATTAATAGAAATTCATTGAATAAATTACAGCAAATCACATTTTTTTTCAGAAGAAGATTAAAGTATAATTTTATGTTTTTAAACATTAGTATACTAAGTTTTATGCTTGGTTTTTTTTTTGCAAATATACTCTCCACAATACCAGCACAAACGGGGGAATGGAATATAATGAGTGGTTCAATTATAGTAACTTTAAATGAAATAACTAATAAAAAAATATACAGTAATAAAAACATGAGCCAATATCCTATAGTTCAATTCCTAAATAATATAAAAATAGGCATTATATATGGTTTATTTGTTGATGCATTTAAATTAGGAAGCTAGTCAGAATAAAATAATAATCTAACTAGTAATATATAGTAATTAGATTATTATTAAATACTTATCTAAACCCTCTAAATCGTGAAAGAATTATAATAAAAATCTAAGCGATAAATATATCATCTAACATACCTAGAAATAAAGCTGGATCACCAGCTTTAGGTTTTTGCTCTTGTGGTCTAAAACGACGAACTGGACCTGACCAAGATAATGTAGGCATGAACTGCTTAGAAAGGAAAGTATAATCTATTCGTGGAGTTTTTAAATTAAAAGGAACTTCTCCTTTATTTCTTTGAAAAATAATACGTCTTCTTTGATAAGGAACGGTATCTTCACCAAAATTCTCTACATATTCATCACTATTTAATAAAATATTTACAAATTCTTCCAATCCTTTTGAAGCTATAATTATAGAAAATGCAAGCTTTTCTCGTTCATTATAAACATCTCGACCTAAAATACGTTGAATACAAATTTCTACAAAGCGATAGTTATTATTAACATCATAATTTAAGTAACGAAATTGAGATGACATTACTATACCTTTAACAAAGTCTTTAATAGTAATTTGATTAAATCTTAACTGTGATTCTAAAAAAGTTTGACGATTCATAGATAAGATTTGATGTTCACTAAAAATCTGTCGATATGCAGCCCAAATAATTTCATCTACTTCTGTAGTAGAAACTAAATTTTCCGTTGTATATAATCTTGGGCTTTCTTCTCCTGTTAAAGCCTCAAAACTATCTACTCTATGATTATGTGTGGATAAAGAATACTGTAAAAGAGGAATAGACATAAACCAATCTCCATCTTGATGCTAAACTAATAAAGGTAACATTCTATTACATAAAATAACATGATATGTTATTAATATACAAAATCAAATAAAAAACCTTATCAAATATAATAATTGATAAAAACAAATTTTATAACAATATTATACTGAAATTTACATGAAGATAATAAAAAAAGATTTAATAACAGATGACTATATAAACTTTTAAACTTAACAACAATCAATAAGTTAAGAAACACAGAACATGAATCAAATAAATTTAGAGCAAGAATTCAGAGTAGCATTGTACACAAAAAAAATCAGATACTTTAACAAGATTCAAACAAAAAAATATCTAATAGTAATTTTAAAAAAAATGATGGTCAAAGATAATACAATAAAATTCTTTATAAAAAAGTCTATGAACTAAATATTAATTAATATTAATTTGTTATACATTTAACATATATATCTTTTATATTGTGTTTCGATGCCAATAGACCAGCTGAATAAAAAATAAACAGCTGCAACATCAATATTCTCTTGAAAGAATATAAAAAGATAATTATAAATTAAGGAGAGCTCAATGCTTGATGCATTTTCTAGAGTTGTAGTAAATTCAGATTCAAAAGCAGCTTATGTAAGCGGTAGCGATTTACAAGCACTAAAAACATTCATTAATGATGGAAATAAAAGACTAGATGCAGTTAACTACATCGTTTCAAATTCAAGCTGTATCGTTTCTGATGCAATTTCTGGCATGATCTGTGAAAACCCTGGTTTAATTACACCAGGAGGTAACTGCTATACAAACCGCAGAATGGCAGCTTGCTTAAGAGATGGCGAAATTATTCTACGTTACGTATCTTACGCTCTTTTAGCTGGAGATGCATCAGTACTAGAAGATAGATGCCTAAATGGGTTAAAAGAAACTTATATTGCATTAGGAGTACCTACTAACTCAACTGTTAGAGCTGTTTGTATCATGAAAGCTGCAGCAGTAGCTTTTGTTAATAATGAAGCTCCTAACAGAAAAATAGAAGTTGCTGAAGGTGATTGCTCAGCACTAGCTTCTGAAGTTGCAAGCTACTGTGATAGAGTAGTTGCTTCAATTAGTTAGTAAAAAAATTATAGATCACATATTCAATACTATACTGAGGAGATAAAAATGAAATCAGTTATTACTACTACAATCAGTGCTGCAGATGCAGCAGGCAGATATCCATCTACTTCTGATTTACAATCTGTACAAGGAAATATTCAACGTGCTGCAGCTAGACTAGAAGCAGCAGAAAAATTAGGATCAAATCATGAAGCTGTAGTAAAAGAAGCTGGAGATGCTTGTTTCAGTAAATATGGCTACCTGAAAAACCCAGGGGAAGCTGGCGAAAATCAAGAAAAAATCAATAAATGCTATAGAGATATAGATCACTATATGCGTCTAATTAATTATACTTTAGTAGTTGGCGGCACAGGTCCTCTAGATGAATGGGGAATTGCTGGAGCTCGTGAAGTTTACAGAACACTAAATCTTCCTAGCGCAGCATATGTTGCATCATTTGTATTTACAAGAGACAGATTATGTGTACCTAGAGATATGAGCGCACAAGCAGGCGTTGAATTTTCTAGTGCACTAGACTATCTAATTAACTCACTAAGTTAATTAACTCTAATCTATAAAATAAAAAAAAGAATCCTAGTTTTTTTTAAAACTAGGATTCTTTTTTTTATTTTATTATCAATTCTAGAACTAATTAAGATTTTATTACTTATAATATAATATATAAATACAAACAGTAAAAGCTATATTAACATAAGATGAATATATCTTTAATAGAAAATAACTTAATTAATGTATCATTTGCATTATTGCTTTTAGGATTGATTATTTATTGGTTAAACTTAGCTCTGAATAGAAGTATAAACCTTAATTTCTTATGCTTCTCTATTACTATTTTAATTAATATTACACTGGCTTCATCTTTATTAATAAGATGGATAGAAAATAATTATTTCCCTCTAAGTAATCTATACGAGTCACTAGTTTTTCTAGGATGGTGTATAACATTCTTACAAATTATAATAGAATCTCAAACAAAAAATATCTTCATTGGGTCAGTAACAATACCAATTACACTATTTGTTGTCGGTTTTGCTAACCTATCTCTACCAAATGATCTGAAAATAGCATCACCACTAGTACCAGCATTAAAATCTAACTGGCTTATGATGCATGTAACAGTAATGATGTTGAGTTATGGAACACTAATGGTAGGCTCTTTATTATCTTTTTTATTACTTATAATATCAAGCGAAAAAAACATTGAAATTAAAGGAAACTCTAGTAATGCTACGAAAAAAGTTTTGTTGAGATATAAAATAAATAGTGTTAATGAAATACTGGAACCTAATAGTGGTATTAATACCCTTAATCTAGTAGAAATAATCGATAACATAAGTTATAGGATAATAGGATTTGGTTTTCCACTACTAACAATAGGTATAATATCTGGTGCAGTTTGGGCAAATGATGCTTGGGGAACATATTGGAGTTGGGATCCAAAAGAGACATGGGCATTAATTACATGGATAATATTTGCTATATATTTGCATTCTAGGATTAATAATAGATTAGACGGTAGAAAACCAGCAATTATTGCATCTTTGGGCTTTATAATAATATGGGTATGTTACCTTGGAGTAAATTTTCTCGGTAAAGGATTACACAGCTACGGCTGGCTAGCGACTTAATATATCTTATATAAATGGGAAAAAATGTTGAATTTAATTATAATTATATAATAGACAATTTTAAATTTAGGACATTATTCATGTATAATATTTGGTCAATAAAGATAGCAATAATTATGATAATTTGTAACTTATTGAGTGTCATGATTGGTAGATATGCAATAGCAGTAAGAGGCCTAGGACCATCAATACCATTATTAGGTCTAGAAGGATTAGGCTTACCAGAATTACTTGCTACAACAAGTATGGGTCACGTAATCGGAGCAGGTGTGATACTTGGTCTCAAAAGCATGCAATATTTATAAAATAGTTAAAAATATATTAAATTTTTCATTACTCAAATCTAAGACTAAGAAATAGGTAAGGCATCTTCATAAAACTTACCTATTTGGCGGAACTTATTGTACCTTCTTTTCTTCCTTTCATCACTAGGTAAACTTAGTAAATAACTTAATTCCGAGATTAACTTAGTTTTAAGATAAAGGAACGCTTTAAAAGGGTAAGCTTGAGCACCACCAATAGGTTCTTGTACAATATGATCAATAATACCTAAAACTTTTAAATCTGAAGAAGTAATTTTTAAAGACTCAGCTGCTATTGGAGACTTTGTACTATCTTTCCATAAAATAGCCGCACAAGCCTCTGGAGTAGCTACAGTATAAACTGCATATTCGAGCATCATAATAGAATCTCCAATACCAACACCTAAAGCTCCTCCAGACCCTCCTTCTCCAATAATAGTACATATTATAGGTACATCAAAAGAAAACATTTCTCTTAAATTTATAGCAATAGCCTCACCTTGACCTAACTCCTCAGCCTTAATACCTGCCCAAGCACCAGGAGTATCAATAAATGTTAGTATTGGAAAATTAAATTTATTTGCATGCTTCATGATTCTTAAAGCTTTACGATAACCACCTGGTGATGCCATACCAAAATTTCTTAGGACATTCTCTTTAGTATCTCGTCCCCTTTGATGACCAATAAAAGCAATAGATTGTGAACCTAAAGAAGCAATACCACTAACTATAGCTGAATCGTCTGTACCTCCTCTATCACCGTGTAGCTCAATCCAATGATCCATGATATTATTGATATAATCAAGCGTAGTTGGCCTATCAGACTGTCTTACAAGATGTAGCCTTTGTAATGGACTTAAAGAATTAAACAAATACTTTTTAATAAGATCTAGTTCCATATAGAGCTTATTAACTTCTCTATCAAGAAACTTCATATCGATAGAATGCTGATTTGACACAAGAATTTTTTTTAGTTGGTCTAATTGAAATTCAAATTCTAAAACAGGCTTTAAAAAATCAAGAGTTAATACTTTTCTAGAAATCATATCAGTAAGTTGTCATCTATAATAAATCAAAATATAATATAAAAAAATAAGATGTAATAATATAATCAGAGTATTTGTTTAGATAAACTAAATAAAAGCTGCTTTGCAAATACTTGATATATAGAAGAGAAATTATAAGTTAAAACTAACAATTCATCAGAAAGATACAATCCATTTTTTAGTAACAAATAAAATAAACTAAAGAACCTGGGATCATCAAATCTTTGAGAAATTCTTGTTGTGGATCTTATTAAATCATCATAGCTTAAGCCTTTATAACCTTTTATATAAGAATTATGTTGTATAAAGCTAGAACACTTATTACAAGATTGGGCTAAATTTGTAATTTCTGACTGTAAGTCATATGACTTATTACAAAGATTTATGCTTATAACTATATCATTAAATAAACCACTTTGATTAGCTTCAAATACAGAATTAGAAGGTATCAAAATATTAGAAGACTTTATATTTACTAAAACGACAATTTTATTCATACTTAACCCTATACGATTAACTACACCTATATTGACACCTTTATAAGTTACAGGCGTACCTTTTTTTAATCCATAAGCATGATCAAATTCTAGAAATAAAGAATATGATTTATTAGTTGGCTTAATAAGACTAGTAAAAGATAAAATAATAAATACTATAAATATAAATAAACTAAAAAAAATTTTGGAATACTTATTTTGATAAATGTGCAAATTAAGAAAATTTAACATATTACTTCTAATAAAAAAAAATTAAGTTAATCAAATACCAAATACATTTAAATTAACTTTTACAGTAAAGATAACTGATTATTATTTGATTAATTCAGAAATATTAATTAGTTTATCAAATTTGTCTTTTAAAGTATCAGATATCACCAGAGAATTACAAGATTGATTAATGTATCTTACCATATCAATAGTACTTTTAAATTTTGTCAGAGATGAGCCAATTCCAATACCAGAAGCCCCATAAATACTTGCTACAGATGAAGTTAAATTTTTACATCCGGATGCAGTAATGATAGGTAGTTTAATACTTTTAGAAATTATATATGTAGATAATAATGAAGGCAAAAAAGTATTATTTAAATTTGATATATCAAAATTGGAATTAATATATTTAGACTTACTTAGATTAGCAATGCCTTCAGTTTGTATTAAATTAACACCTATTATTTCTAATTGTTTTGCTAAGTGTATTTGATCACATAAACTTATGTGATAGGGTATAGTAACACATATATCTATATTTGTTGCAAACTTCTTCACTTCTAGAACTAAAGATAGAATTTGGTCTAAAGTTAAATAAATACCATTTTTATAAAAAAAGTCATAATTACCTATCTCTATGATATCTGCTCCTGCAATTAGACAGTTATATATATCTAGAGCGTTAATTGATGATATACAGACAGGCAAGCTAGATAAGCTTTTCGTATGGTAAACTAATCTAGGATTTGCTGCTATATCTATATAAGTTGCCTTGGATAAGTTTGCAGCTTTAACTATTTTAGTAACATCAGATATGTTTGTGTTATTGATACCACTAATTATCTTTACAGCTGATTTAGATTGCAATGATTTTTTAACTTTACTATGGTGTATATTCATAAAATAAGAGGATTTTAATTATCGTACGTAAAAATATATCTTTAATAATTATTTAAATATAACATAAATCGTTATATTATAAAAACTATTAAAAATATACAATATGCCATAAATATTAATAAGTTAAACCCATACTTCGAGTAGTTTCAGCACCTAAATATACTCTAACACTTAAAAAATCAGTCGGACATGCTGTCTCACATCTTTTACAACCAATACAATCTTCTGTTCTAGGAGCTGATGCTATTTGACCTGCTTTACAACCATCCCAAGGAACCATTTCAAGAACATCACAAGGACAAGCACGTACACACTGAGTACATCCAATACAAGTATCATAAACTTTTACACTATGTGCCATGAGGTATTAACTATCCTTTTAAATTTTAATTAATCAACAAAGATAACTATATCATAAAAGGAAATTAGATCTTATAAATTATTATAATATGTTACAAAAATAATAGCTAAGACTTAATACTAGCATAAGCCGAAACTTGTAGGTCAGTATAAACAGTATTTTGCTCAGAAGGAGGAACTATTTGCCAAAAACGATCTACATAGTTCTCCCACTCATCTAAAATTTTACGCGCTTTCAAGCTTTTAGTTTTAATTTCATACAACTCAATTAAATGTAACAATTGATCTTCAGCTTCCTTAGTAACTATTCTTTTAACCTCTACTATCTCTGAATTGACTTTAGTAATAAAATCATCATTTTCATCTAAGAAATAAGCTAAACCTCCGGTCATACCGGCAGCAATATTACGTCCAGCAGATCCTAATACAACAATTAAACCTCCTGTCATATACTCACAAGCGTGATCTCCAACCCCCTCAATAACTGCTTCAGCTGCTGAATTACGTACTGCAAATCTTTCTCCAGCTTGACCATTAACAAATAAATAACCGCCAGTTGCACCATAAAGACATGTATTACCAATGATTGCAAAATTAGAAGATTTATTTTTATATTCAGGATAAGGAGAAATAATAATTTCTCCTCCATTCATACCTTTACCAACATAATCATTAGCCTCTCCAATTAAACTTAAGTACATACCATTACAAATAAAAGAACCAAAACTTTGACCTGCTGCACCATAAAAATTAATCTGCAAGTTACCTTTAAAACTTTGTTCTCCATATTTTTTAGCTATTACACCAGCAATTCTTCCTCCTACTGATCTATCTATATTACTTATTTTAATATTCTTGCTAAAAGTCAACTCAGTATTAATAGCATGTAAAAAACCTTGGTCATCTAATAAAATATCATCTAAAACAAGACCATTATTATGTATAGTTTCATGAAATTTTAGTAGATTATTAGAGTCTTTATAATTTACAAGAATTCCCAGATCTAAATTTTTAGTTTTAACTAAATCTGCAGAGTTAAAACTCAATAAACTAGTCATTCCAATTATATCTTTTAAACTATGGTAACCTAAATCAGCTAAGATACTTCTAATTTCTTCTGCCATATAAATGAAAAAATTAACTAAATCAGCAGGTATACCAGGATATCTATTTCTTAGATCTTGTCTTTGTGTTGCAACACCTACAGGACAATTATTGGTATGACATATTCTAGCCATTACACACCCAGTAGCAATCATTGCAATTGTTCCAAAGCCAAATTCTTCAGCACCCATAATAGCTGCAATTAATACATCTTTACCAGTTCTTAGACCACCATCAACTCTCAAAATAACTTTATTTCTTAATTCATTTTCAACTAATGTTTGATGAACTTCTGTTAAACCCAATTCCCATGGTATACCTGCATGCTTAATAGAACTAAGTGGTGATGCACCGGTTCCACCATCATGACCAGAAATTTGTATAATATCAGCATTACCTTTCGCAACACCTGCAGCAATAGTTCCTATACCTACCGAAGCTACTAATTTGACAGAAATTTGTGCGTTAGGATTAATTTGATGTAAATCAAAAATCAACTGAGCAAGATCTTCTATGGAATATATATCATGATGTGGTGGAGGTGAAATTAAAGTTACACCTGGTTTACAGTTTCTTAAAGTAGCAATATAAGGACTAACTTTTTTACCAGGTAATTGACCTCCTTCACCAGGTTTAGCGCCTTGAGCTATTTTTATCTCTAATTGTTTCGCATTTACTAAATACTCAGGAGTTACCCCAAAACGACCAGAAGCTATCTGTTTTATAGCTGAACTTGCTATATCATTATTTTGTAAACCTTTTAGATGAGAAAAACTCTTTGATATACCAGAATCATTAACATCATTGATTGTCTTAAATCGAATAGGATCTTCACCACCTTCACCAGAATTTGATTTACCACCGATTCTATTCATTGCTATAGCTAAAGTTTCATGTGTTTCTCTTGATAGTGCACCCAAAGACATACCACCTGTACAAAAAGTAGCTAATATTTGATCAATAGACTGAACTTCACTAATATCTATAGATTTTCTGTTACTGGAGATAGATAATAGATCTCTCATATTTGTGGGCTGCCTATCTTGTAGTAAAGTCTTATATTTGTCATATAGCAAGATATCTGCATTACGAACAGCTTTATGTAAAGTTTTTGACATTTCAGGGTTATTAACATGGTACTCTGCTCCTGGTCTATATTGCACATAACCTAAATTGGGCAATTTTTTGGGCAAATCCATTACAAAAGATGACTTATAAGTAGATAGTGTTTGTGAGAAAAACTCTACACTGTTTATACCAGAAAGCCTAGAAGTAGTATTAAGAAAACATAAATCTACAATATCATTACCTAAGCCTAATATTTCAAAAATTTGTGCACCATGATAACTCGAAATTAAACAGATACCTATTTTAGATAATATCTTCAGAATACCTTTTTCTATAGCATTACGGTAATTAGCTTGAGCATCTTGAATACTCATTTTAGGCAACTTACCATTAGCCATTAATTTTTGGGTTTTTGTATTATGCCACCATTGACGTACAGTTAAAAAAGCTAAATAAGGGCAAATTGCACTAGCACCATAGCCTATAAGACAAGCAAAATGATGTGTATTCCAACATTGACCAGTCTCAACAATAATAGAAACCTTATGCCTTAAACCTCTTGCAATAAGGTAATGATGTAGAGCTCCTACAATTAAAAGGGGAGGTATAAAAATGGCATTTTGAGTTAGTTTATCTGAGCGATCTGTTAATAAAATTATACCTGCTCCTTCTTCTATATTAATAACAGATTGTTGACAAATGATATTAATTTGACTATTAAAGCTCGTAACTGAAGCATCTAAATCAAAAAAAGTGTTAACAGAATAAACTTTAAATATACTACTATTTATAAGTTCCAATTCTTGTTCATTAATAATAGGCGAACTAATAGTAATTGACTTAGCCATACTTTCAGTGGGTTCTAAATAATTACCCTTAGGACCGATATGAGTAACCAATGACATAACTAAACTTTCACGCAAAGGATCAATAGCAGGATTAGTCACCTGTGCAAATCTTTGTTTAAAATAATCATAAACCAGATGTGGCTTATTCGATAAAACAGCTAAAGGAATATCGTCACCCATACAAAAAGTTGGCTCTTTAGCTGAACTTGCCATATGCTCTATAACTAACTCCACATCTTCATTAGAGTAACCATAAGCAGTGTGTAAACGAGATAATTGACTGAGATAACTGGACTCACTTTCTATATTATATGGTTGATTTTCAATTAATACTTGGTTATTAGACAGCCAAGAACCATAAGGTAGTTTATTAGCAACAGCTTTTTTAATAATTAAATTTTCTAAGACTATATTATTAACTAAATCAACAGAAATCATTTGACCAGGACCTAAACGCCCCTTATGTAAAATACTATCCAAACTAAAATCTATGATGCCTGCCTCAGATGATAGCGTAATGATACCATCCGAAGTAATACAATACCTAGCAGGTCTCAATCCATTTCTATCTAAAGTTGCACCTACTTTTCTACCATCACTAAATACAACTAGGGCAGGACCATCCCAAGGCTCTTGTAGATTAGCATAAAAATCATAAAAATCATTGATCTCAGGACTTGAATTTAATGATGGCTGATTATGATATGCCTCAGGAATAAGAATCATTAGTGCTTCTTCAGGATCTTTACCAGACTGAATTAATAGCTCCACAACGGAATCTAAATTAGCAGAATCACTATTAAATAAATTTGTAATTGGAACTAGTTCCTCAGAATAGTTTTTCCATAAACCATCTTGAAATAAAGGTTCTCTAGACTTAGTCCAATTTAAATTACCAAGAAGAGTATTAATTTCACCATTGTGTGCTATACATCTCATCGGTTGAGCTAAAGACCACTTAGGCATTGTATTCGTACTAAATCTTCTATGATATAATGCAAAATTACTGATATATTTGTCATCTTTTAAATCAAGATAATACTGAGATAAAGCTTCTGAACGAACCATACCTTTATAAGTTATGGTTTTTGAAGAGAAAGAGCAAATATAAAAATCCTTATATATCTCAGGACTTGTATTACTTAAAACTTTTTCTATTTTTTTTCTAATTACATATAGCAAACTATCTAAACTATGAGTTTGTGAAGAGGAACTCGAAACCAAACATTGAAGTACATGAGGTTGATTAAGCAACGAATTTGTACCCAAAACATTAGAATTAACAGGTACTGTACGCCACTTAACAATTTTAATATAGTATTGTCCTAGTATCCATTCAAAAATGGATTTAACTTCATTAAGATGATCTGAGGTAGTGAATAACATTGCGACTGCCAATGAATTTTGGTCATATATTTTCAAATCAGGTGTAGATTGCAGAATTAAACCCCAAGGTATTTGGGTAGTAATCCCAGAACCATCTCCTGATTTACCATCAGAACTGCAACCACCTCTATGTTCCATACACTCTAGTGCTTTTAATGCACTAGAAACTATTTTGCGAGATGGATCATTATTAACTTGAGCGACAAAACCAACACCACAAGCATCTCTTTCTTCAATTGAAGAAGGGAAACCCGAAAAATTATTAAGCTTATAGGTAGAATCTTTTGATATTTGCATATATAACTTTAAAATAATAATAAAAAACTGCAGACAATAGATAAAAGATTTATACTTAATAAATGTAATCAAATTATTAAGCTAAAAACAAGTTAAAAATCTTGTATCCAAACAATCCAAAATTAAGATAGTATCTTTATAGTATTGCATACATTCATATAAAAAATACACAGTAAAACTATAAAAAACTAAAATGAAAAAAAACTATCCTCAAAATAAAATTGACTTAAGAAGTATTACATATAAAACAGAAGAACTTCTAGAGATAGTAGAAAATAGGTATAAAATAACAATACAAGTCGCAAACAAAGCTAAACGAAGAAAATATGAAGATGTCGATATTATAGACGACCCACTGAATAAACCAGTTATTAAAGCTATTATAGAAATGGTCGACGAAATAACAGAACCAAAAATTCTAGATGAGTAATTTTAGCAGAAAAAAAATAATTTAATATTTTTTAATAGTAAATCCATCTAAGTATTATAATATTATGCTAAAAAATGTGTACAAAAAGTTTTTTGTCATAGAATAAACAATATAGGAGAAAAATATGCTAGATGCATTTGCAAAAGTAGTAGCACAAGCTGATGCAAGGGGCGAATTTTTAAGTAATAAACAGATAGAAGCGTTAGAAAAAATTGTAATAGACGGGAATAAAAGATTAGATACAGTAAACAAAATCAACTCTAATGCATCTGCTATTGTTACAAACTCAGCTAGAGCATTATTCTCTGAGCAACCACAATTAATACAACCAGGTGGAAATGCTTATACAAGTAGAAGAATGGCTGCTTGCTTAAGAGACATGGAAATAGTACTAAGATATGTAAGTTATGCAATGATAGCAGGAGATTCTAGCGTACTAGATGACAGATGCTTAAATGGTCTTAGAGAGACTTATCAAGCTTTAGGAACACCAGGATCATCAGTAGCTGTAGCTATACAAAAAATGAAAGAAGCATCTATTAGTATAGTGAATGAAAGCAGCGGTGTTACAAGCGGAGATTGCAGTTCTTTAATATCGGAACTAAGTGTATATTTTGATAGAGCAGCTACAGCAGTAGTATAAAATTGAGAACACAAACTTGAGATAAAAACAAAAATACAAGTAGGAACTATTTTTATGAAAACACCAATCACAGAAGCTATAGCATCAGCAGACAGTCAAGGAAGATTTTTAAGCAATGCTGAACTACAATCAATAAATGGACGTTATCAAAGAGCATCAGAGAGCTTAGAAGCAGCAAAGTCTTTGACATCTAATGCACAAAGATTAATAACTGGAGCTGCGCAGTCTGTTTATACTAAATTTCCATACGTTACACAAATGCCTGGACCTGCTTATGCATCTAGTGCTATTGGTAAAGCAAAATGCGCAAGAGACATCGGTTATTATCTAAGAATGACAACTTATTGTCTAGTAGTTGGTGCAACTGGTCCAATGGATGAGTACTTAGTAGCAGGATTAGAAGAAATTAATCGTAGCTTTGAATTATCACCTAGCTGGTACATAGAAGCAATAGAATACATAAAAAATACACATGGTCTATCAGGACAAGCTGCAAATGAAGCAAATACATATCTTGATTACGCCATAAACGTCCTAAGTTAGATACTATACTATTTTTAATATTTCTTATACAAAATTAGAGGTAATTACGTTAGTTATTTCTAATTTAGTAAAAGGTTTTTTGTAACAAAGACAATATAAATGTATCATTATTTTCATTTTATATTTAATAAAATAACTAAAAGATTATTTAATAATTCTGTGATAATAAAATAAGCTATAAAACATATAGAACATATGATTTTCTAGAAACATTTAAGGTGTAACGAAAATATTAAATTATGTACGTTATTACACAAAAGGACCCAAAAAATATATACGTAGTAATAAATAAGGCTAACAAAAATTTTCACAATAAATTCTACAAAATAAAAAAAGAATGAGAACAATAGTATTATTGTCAATAATAAGTTTTTATTAATAACATAATTATCAATTCTGCTAAAACCAATAAATGAGACCTTTTTCTCTAATTAAGTAAAATAAAAAAATTAAGTAAACTAGACAAATGCTCATTAACAATATTAATCTTCAGATTATATGTATTATCCAAAAAAATCCATATTTATCAGATCAAATTTCAACGAAAATTATTAATTTAAATGAAGGATCACATACAAAATTCATAGGCTATAAATGCAATTGTATTACTAAATTAAAAGCATTACAAATATCAAAAAAAAAAATACGATATGTTTGGCTCAAAAGCTCACTATACACAAATATGACATTTGCCAGATCAATGTGGCAAATAGTAAGCAATAAACAATTTAACTATAATATAAAAAAAAATAATCCAATAGGAATATCATTTATAACTAATAAGATTGATATAGATCGACAAATTTATGAACTATACTACTGCTACCACCACAAATTTGAGAAAGAATATAAATTTCATGAAATAATTTGGGGTCGCAAATACATAATCAATAACTTAAGTAACTACAGTACTGTAATACAAGAATTTTTTTCACCAGAAATCATAATCTAAAAAAACAATAAACATATAAGAAAATGATGAACTTATTTAACTATAATTTAAACAATCAATACAAAAATCTGATTCATAAAATCAATATAAAGAGAGAAGAAATCAAATATTATTCAAATGAATTACTCGGAAAACAAACTGAAAAACTTCAAAATAAACTTAAAAATTCTAAAATTAGCAACCAAGATGTTATTATTGAGGCATTTGCGACAATGAAAGAAACTATTTTCAGGTCAACTGGAATGACTCTTTTTGACGTGCAGATACTAGGTAGCTTAATCATGAATAATGGTAATATAGCTGAAATGAAAACAGGAGAAGGTAAAACACTAGTAGCACTACTACCTGCATACTTACACAGTCTGGAAAATAAAGGTGTACATATAGTAACAGTTAATGATTATTTAGCTGAGAGAGATGCAAATTTAGCTCAAAAAATATTTTCCTACCTAAAAATAAGTATTGGTGTAATAACACAAAATACAAAAAGCAAAGATAGAAAAGAAGAATATACAAAAAACATCACTTATATCACAAATAGTGAACTAGGATTTGATTATCTAAAAGATAATATGGCTATTCATAAAAACGACATATTACAAAGAAACTTTAATTACGCTATTATTGATGAAGTAGACTCAATTTTAATTGATGAAGCTAGAACACCACTAATAATCTCTGGAACTGCAAAAATTCAAAAAAACTTTTATCAGAATGCCTACAAAATATCTAATAACTTAATAAACAAAATAGACTACAAAATTGATGAAAAATCAAAAAGTATTGTTCTAACAGTAGAAGGGATTTCGAAATGTGAAAGAATACTAGAAATAGAAAATTTATATAATATTAATACACCTTGGATAAAATATATAATCAATGCTTTAAAAGCAAAAGAACTATTTATTAAAAACAAAGATTATATCGTCAAAGAAAATCAGATTACAATAGTAGATGAATTTACAGGAAGGATAATGACGGGAAGAAGATGGAGTGAAGGACTACATCAAGCTGTAGAAGCAAAAGAGAATGTAAAAATAGAATCTGAAAATAAAGTTTTAGCTTCAATTACTTATCAGAATTTATTTCTATTATATAATAAAATTTCAGGTATGACAGGTACAGCAAAGACAGAGGAAAAAGAATTTATTAATGTGTATAAAATGAATGTAGTAAGTGTACCTGCAAATAAAAAGTGCCTACGAAAAGATCTACCTGATTTAGTTTACAAAAATGAATACAGTAAATGGGAAGCTGTAGCAAATGAATGTGCAGATATGTATAAAAAAGGAAGACCTACTTTAATTGGGACAACAAGCATTAAGCAGTCTGAATTATTATCTGAAATGCTCAAAACACTTGATATACCACATAATTTACTTAATGCAAAACCAGAAAATGTGGCTAAAGAGTCTAACATTATACTAAAAGCAGGTCAATATAAAACTATAACTATTGCTACTAATATGGCAGGCAGAGGTACAGATATTGTATTAGGAGGCAATGCTAAAATAGTAACAGATAAAAAAATGGAAAGCTATATATCAAATAAATATTACAAAGATAATCAGACTAAAGAATTAAATGAAAATGAAATACAGTTAATCATCGAACAAATTAAATTTACACTCGATAATAAACAAGAAGTAAATAAAAATCTAAATAACATAGATAATCTTGCAATAATTTACAAAAAAATTGAAAGTAAAACTACTTTAGAATGTGAAGAAGCAAAAGAAAAAATCTTAAAACTAGGTGGCTTATATGTTATAGGAACAGAAAGACATGAGTCACGAAGAATTGATAATCAATTAAGGGGTAGATCAGGTAGACAGGGAGATACAGGAGAATCAAGATTTTTTTTAAGCTTACAAGACAACTTGTTCCGAATATTCGGAGGTAAAAATATAGAAACAATAATAAATAAATTAAACATTGATGATAATACACCAATAGAGTCAATGCTACTAACTAAAAGCCTAAATTCAGCACAAAAAAAAGTAGAAGCATACTTTTATGATATTAGGAAACAATTATTTGAATACGATGAAGTCATTCATAGCCAAAGAAAAGCAATATACAGTGAAAGAAAAAAAATACTTACTTATACATTCAATAGGGACTGTATAATAGAATATGGAGAACAAACAATACAGGAAATGCTAAATATCTATTATCAAAACCGAAATAAAAAATTTATTTTAGATAAAATTATCATATTACTGAACATTAAACTTGATATAAACATTTTATTAAAAATGAGTGATAACGAACTTAAACATTATTTCAATGAACAACTAAGAGTAAGTTATGACCTTAAAGAAATATATCTAGAACAACTTAGACCAGGATTAATTAGACAACTAGAAAAATATTATTTATTACAACAAATAGACAAAGCTTGGCAAGAACATATTGATAAAATGAGCCTATTGAAAGAATATATTGGGTGGAGAAGCTACGGACAGCAAGACCCTCTCATAGAATACAAAAACGAAGCTTTTAATCTATTCATTAATATGATTACATACATTAGACAAACAGTCATTTATTTACTTATGAGATCTAGATTAATTGTAGATATGTAAATAACAAAGCAATTGACATTCAAATCAAAATAACTTACAATCACCATGGCTACACATGCCCCCATCGTCTAGAGGCCTAGGACATCTCCCTTTCACGGAGGTAACGGGGATTCGAATTCCCCTGGGGGTATCTAAGTAAAACAAAATAACATGATACATCTATTTTAAAGTAGCAGACTTCATTTGAGCACAAAACCTACCAATATCATTAATAACATTTTTATTACCACTACATATATATGTAGACAAAATTCGTGTGAAAGCACTTCCTACAACAAAACCATTAATACTTATATTTGATTTCATAATTTGCTTTATATGATCTGGGTAAGCTATACCAAAACCAAGAATAACCATCTTACCGCTATCTATCAAAATATCATTGGAAATCCTATTAATACTCTTGTCTATAGTATCTCTTATACCAGTCACACCTGTACTACTTACTAGATACAAACAACCACTAGATTTATTTACAATATCTAAGATTCTTTCATCAGAACTAGTGGGCGAAATAAAGAGTATAAGTTCTATATTACTAATTTTACATAAATAGTTAACGTAAACTGATTCTTCTAAAGGTAAATCAGGTATAATAAGCCCTTTTGCTCCAAGAATTGCAATTTCAGCAATAAATGACTTAATACCTCTAACTAAAATTGGGTTATAGTAAGTAAAAATAATGATAGGTGTACTAATTACACCATTAACCTTTTTTAATATAGTAAAAACACTAGACAGATTTGTTCCATTTTGTATAGAAACTTTAGATGCCTCTTGAATTAATGGACCATCAGCTAAAGCATCAGAGTATGGTACACCAAGCTCAATAGCATCAGCACCTTGTTTATCAAGTTCTACTAAAGCATCTAAAGTTAAATCAATATTTGGATAACCAGCCGTAATAAATGGGATAAATGAGCAAACAGACTTTTGGTAATTATTTTTTAATATACTAGAAATGTGATTCATACTAAAATTTGCATATAGGTACTGTGTACAATAAGTAAAGTGGGTTGCCCGGGACTCGAACCCGGAACTAATCGGTTAAAAGCCGAGTACTCTACCATTGAGTTAGCAACCCATCTCACTAAATAAATAACATAATATTTAAATTATCACAACTAAATAAAATAAAAAATGTTGTTACGACCATTAAAAAAAGTATTTGAAAGTATAGAAAATTTTATAATGCAGAAAAAAATCAAGTCTATAATAGTAGCGATTTCTGGAGGACAAGATTCTATATTATTACTTAAAATTTTCGATGAATTAAAACATAAATTACCTACAATAGAAAAGATTTCATATATTTATATAGATCACCAATGGAAAGCAAATAGCTACAAGCACATACAACATCTAATTAATCATATAAAAAGCTATAAAAAAAATCTAATTATATATCAAATATGTAAAAATATAAACTCAGAAAATGAATGTAGAAAACAAAGATATAATTTAATTCACAAGCATGCACATAAATATAAATACGAATTAATTATCACAGGTCATAATAGTAGTGATAAAATAGAAACTTCATTACAAAATATTAATAGATCATCTGGTCAAGAAGGTTTGAGCAGTCCAGTAATAGCAAATCAAACAAATGATGAGATATTTTTATTGCGACCAATGTTAGAAATTGATAAAGAAAAAGTATATTTTCTATGCAAAAAACTGAATTTACCTATATGGTCTGACAGTACCAATTATATCTATCACATAGAAAGAAACAGATTAAGATATGAACTAATACCATATGTACGAAATTTTTTTAGTAAAAAAGTAGAACAAAACATTTTACTTTCAACAAAAAATCATTATTATGAAAATGAGTATATTAAACAAAATGCTAATAAATTATACCTAAACAGTAAACATAAAAACCGAATAGCTATTAATTATCAATACATTAGTAGACAACACTTAATTTTACAAATAAAAACTTTACAAATATTCTACATGTATAACATCAATATAAAAATACATAGCAACGTGGTTAAAAAAATTATTAATCAAATGAATAAAAAAAAAAAAGAAAAAAAAATAGTTTTTGAAGATCAATATTACAAACATATTATAAATAACCAATGGTTATATATAGAAATGAAAGTTAAATAAATTATATTAAAATTTATACTAAAAGAAATAATAAATACTATAATTAATATATAGATAATAATCTAAACAATTTAGGTAAATTAAAAAGTAATAAGAAAGGAATTAAAATATGATTAACTGGCAAGTTATCGGACAACTAGTATCACTTGGTATCATTGTTCTTGTTGGACCTGCTGTAATAATATTACTTTCACTTAATAAAAGTAACTTATAAATCAAAAACAAGAAATCTATTAAATCTAAAATTATTATAAATACAACATAGATAAATTTATATAATATAAAACATTATATGTATTTTAAATAGAATTTTTATAATAAACTATTAATTAACAGATTTAGGTAACATACTTGTATCAAGAAATTGATTATTACCAGCAAAATCACTATCTTGAGGTAAAAAAAGCATACAGTGACATTCACGTCTTTCTCTCATCGGTACGCAAGGACAATTCCAATATGTATTTGATACCTCCGAAACCTTGTCATCGTAATGACGACAAGGACATAAAGGAGCACCGTATTTATCTTTATGTTTTGCTAGACCTTCAATTACAACAGATGTTACACTTGGGTCTATACAAAAAAAGGTTCCTGTTCTTTTTGCATATGCCTCAGAAAACTTTAACATAGCATCAAAACTAGAAGTTGTATTATTAATATCAGACATATTTAGCTAAAAATAAAATAATAAATAAATTATATAGCATTATATATTAATTACGATAATAAAATCTTAAACTCAAAAAGTCTTCATACTTTCAACAAAATATTAAGATAATCTACAGAATACAATAAATTTACATATAATAAAATATATAAGAATCAAATCAAAATTCAAGGTATAAATCATGGCATCATCATACTTACCATCTATTTTAACACCCATTGTTGGTATACTTTTCCCAGGAATAAGTATGGCATTATTGTTTATATATATTGAACAAGACTCTATTGTTTAAGATCTAAAAAAATAAACCATCTCATATATAATCTTCTTATGATTAATATAAAGATGGTTTATAACATTACAACATAAAATTCCTGATAAAACCTAAAGAGAAGATCCTATACCTGAATAAGAACCATAAATAAAAATTCCTAGAACAGCAATAACAGCTATACCACCAACAGTAGCAACTAACCATAAAGGTACTCTACCTGTATTTGACATTTCACTTAATTCTCCGATAATTAAACTATAAAATTACACAAAATTTTGTAGATCAATTCAAAGTAAATCCTTTGTAATATAATCTAAATTTTAGTTAAAAAAGTAGCTAGAAAATAAAACAGCTAGAACAAAAATTAGTAACAAACCCCAGAACAAAGATGTACGATTTAGCTCAACAGGCTCTTTATTAGGATTAGGACCACTCATAATAATATACCTCCTATCTTTGAATAAATTGCATAGATGTAATAGCACCTAGAAAGAACACAGTAGGTATAGCTATGCCATGTATAGCTAACCATCTAAAAGTAAAGATTGGATACGAGATCGGCTGATTAGAACTTTTTTTAGTCACAAATATCTCCTAATTAAATACCTTTTGTTAAATCTTCAAGCTCTTGTTTAGCACTAAAGCGATCATTTACCAATGGAACTTGTTGGCGATCCTGAGTAAAATACTCATTAGGCCTTGGAGTACCAAAGACATCATAAGCTAAACCTGTACTAACAAATAGCCAACCTGCTACAAACAAAGCAGGAATAGTTATACTATGTATAACCCAATAACGAATACTTGTAATAATATCAGAGAAAGGACGTTCTCCAGTTGATCCTCCTGACATAAATAATACCTCCAAACTAAAAATACGTTAATAACATAAAATTTAATATATGATAAAGTCATATACATGCTAATATTGTAATATATATAATATTTATTTTATTACATAGTAAATAATCTTCTTAAATAAAATATTTTCATATAACAGAGAATACGCTCAAAAAATTATCAAATAATACATAAGATAAAAAAAAGTTAGAGATAAAAACAAAAAGTAATGACGTAACAACTGAAGAAGTAGTAGAATTTCCAACACCCTTAGAACCACCAGAAGTCTTAATACCCCAGACGCAACTAATAATAGATACACCAAATGCAAATATAAAAACCTTAATTAATGATTTAAATAAGTCAGAATAAATAGTGCTATAAAATAAATTTAAAAAAAAAAAATCAGGACTAATATTATATAAAACAAAGCAAATAAAAGCACTACTAAAGAAGCTAGTCAACAATGAAAATAGATTTAATAATGGAAACATAACAATTAAAGCTAGAAAACGAGGGTATATCAAATAATAAACTGGGTTAATACCTAAGATAAATAAAGCATCGATTTGTTCCGTAACAACCATTGTACCTATCTCAGATGTAAATAATGAACCAACTTTGCCAATTATAATTATTGCAGTTAATACAGGTGATAATTCTCTAATAAAAGATAATGCTAGAATAGAACTTACAAGATGTGCAGCATCCAAATAAAGAAATTCTTTAACTATTTGTAGACTCAAAACTAAACTAATAAAAAAAGAAGTAATAATATTTATTAATAAAACATCAAAACCGGCATTTTGGATACAATAAAGAAAATTCCGATAATCTAAAACTTTATTACTTACAATATTCAACATATGGAACAACACAGTAAGACATAATCTAGTCCTACTAAAAAATTCAATCATGATAAAAATATAATAATAAACATAACTATAAAATAATCCAGCAAGAAAAAAGTAAAAAAGATTGATTTTTTAACATAATTAATGTATTGTATAAGAGTAGTTAAAAATAAGGGCGGTTAGCTCAGTGGTAGAGCGCCTGCCTTACAAGCAGGTGGCCACTGGTTCAAATCCAGTACCGCCCAATGTTGCAAAGAAAAAGGAAAACTAAAGGGCTTATCGTCTAAGGGATCAGGACAGGGACCTTCTAAGTCTCTAATGTAGGTTCGAATCCTACTAAGCCTATTAAATGAATATTAATTATCTAAAACTTCATCAACAACTTGCTTAACTTTTGTTCCAGAGTCTATAGTATCTAGTGGATCTTTACGCAATCTGTGGCGTAAACACAGAGTTATAACTTGCTTTACATCATCGATGTCGACTTCTTCCTTATTTTGATAAGCAGCAAAAGCCCTCGCAGCACGATTAGTTACAATATCACCGCGTAAACCATCTACGTTCAATAAACCACAAATCTGAGAAATCTTAACTTTAAGACCATAGTCTATTGCAATATTTTTCAGTAGAGATTGAGCATTTATTATTGTACTTTTCAAAGTATCTTGTTGATCTTTAAAGTCATTGATACAAGCATAAGGATCTTGATCAAAACTAGCTCTTTGTTCAACAATTTGTACTCGCAAAGATGCATCACGAACCGTTCTAATTTCAGCATGCATACCAAAACGATCAAGTAATTGAGGTCTTAATTCACCTTCTTCTGGATTACCTGAGCCAACTAAAACAAACCTAGATGGATGCCTTATTGAAATACCTTCTCTTTCAACAGTATTCCAGCCAGATGCAGCAGCATCGAGCAAAATATCAACTAAATGATCATCTAATAAATTAACTTCATCTACATATAAAATTCCTCTATTCGCTTTAGCTAATAATCCTGGATCAAAACTTTTAATTCCCTCATTTAAAGCCTTCTCTATATCAATTGTTCCACATAACCTATCTTCGGTTGCACCTAAAGGTAGGTCTATCATCGGTACCTTGATTGAATGAGTATTAAGATTAATATTATTTTCTATTTGTTTTTTTACAGAATCAGACATTAAATCGTAATCAGAAACATGGGAATTAAAACAATCATCTGTAACCACTTCGATTTCAGGTAACAAATCAGCTATTGCTCTAATAGTCGTGGATTTACCCGTACCACGATCACCCATAATCATTACACCACCAATTTTAGGATCAATTACATTCAATATTAGGGCTAACTTCATCTCTTCTTGACCCACAATAGCAGTAAAAGGAAAAACAGGACGTATTTGATTTTTTATTTTATCCACAATTTTTTTGTAATATCAGTAGTATTTAAATAACAATAATACTATATTAAATTAAAGTAATATGAAAATTCAATAAAAAAAGAACTCTTTTAAAGGATGCCTCACTCAAAATAAAAATTTATAAGCGGCATCTCCGATACTAAAATATCAAAACTACTTTTAAGAATACAGGTCTGTACCTAATCTTATTGCTAAAATTGCTGAAACAAGAGCAAAAAGTAGAGCAACAAAAATTTGGTTATCAGTAATCATAAATTAGCCTCCAGGCACTAAAAAAATAATATTTTAACTATGAGTATAATATAGACAAAATTATAAAAGAACTAACGATATTAAATTAATTTAATATATATTAATAGAATTAATATCACTACTTTTAGTTGTAAGATATCTAACAATATTATCATTAAAACGCATAGACTTTTCTAAGAAGGAAACCAACTTGCCATTAGCTTTATAGTTCATTTGAACGTATATACCATCATAATACTGTCTAATGTTATAACTTAAATGTCGTCTACCCCTATGTTGAACAATAATATGACTAGCTCCTTTTTCTTTTAAAATAGATTTATAATAATTAACTATAGATAAATTTAGAGACTCTGTAACATCTGGCTTTAATATATAAACTGTCTCATAACTATTTAAAAAACTCATTTAATTTTCCTTATAATGTCTATAAAATATTTTTATGGAGTATCAATCTGTATCTTAACAGCTTGAGAAATAACAGGTATATTAGAGTACTTTCCTTCTAAAGATTTAAAAGATGAGTAAATAATAGTAGATAAGACAAACCAAAATAACGTGTTACACAAGATTAATCCATACAAACTGACTCTAAACTCTATGGGTAAAGCTCTAAAAGCTGAACCTAACAAAGAATTAATTAAAAATAATAAAATTGCTTGCAACACATTAAAACGAATAAATGGCCTATTTGGTATTGGACTTTTTGATCGCACAAACAAGTAATACAAAACAAAAAAAGTAATAAAAGCTAAAGCTGGATGAGTAACATAAAAGATTACTAAAGGCATAAACGTTTTTTTATATAAAGTCATTAGACTAAAAGGGTAATCAGGTAAAACTTGTTGACCAAAGTTTTGTAATCCTTCCATCAATGGCAATCCATAAGGAAAAATAGAAGCGAACCTATCTATAAATGTTACCCCCTGAAAATCATTAACGTAATTGTTTAAAAATATTAAATATATTCGATAAAAACAGAAAATAAATAATGCAACAAATATTAAACTAATAATAAAATATAGTAAATAAGTAAACATGTTACTGCAACCATAAAATAACTAAATAAAAAATTATAAAATTCTCACTTTATAAATAGAACTACAATAGTCTACCATCAAATGAAGTAAAAATTAAGTAATACGGTAAATTTTATTATAAATAACAATGATAAAAAAAATTCAAGAAAAAGTGAAAAATATAATCGATATAGAAGATAATTTAAAAATTGCAAATCAAAAATTTGAATCAAGACTAATGTTGGGAACTGGAAGATACAAAAATGTTCAAGAAGCTATACGAAGTATAGAAGCAAGTAAAGCATCAATTATTACAGTTGCTGTCCGAAGAATACAATACTCTAAGAGCTTAGGTAAAAGTAGCTTAATTGATCTACTTAACTGGGACAAACTATGGTTACTACCAAATACAGCTGGCTGTGAAACAGCAGATGAAGCAATTAGAATAGCATCTTTAGGTATAGAAATAAATAAAAGGATAAATCAAGAACAAAATAAGTTTATTAAACTAGAAGTAATATCTGACTCAAACTATCTACTGCCAGACCCAATAGGTACATTAAAAGCAGCAGAATACTTAGTAAATAAAGGCTTTAATGTGTTACCTTACATTTATCCAGATCCAATATTAGCAAAACAATTAGAAGACATAGGATGTAGTGCAATTATGCCATTAGGATCACCTATCGGATCTGGTCAAGGTATAAGAAACACAGAAAATCTTTCAATAATCATTGAAAATACTAGTCTACCAGTAATTATTGATGCAGGCATAGGAACAAGCAGTGAAGCAAATAAAGCAATGGAAATAGGAGCTAAAGCTGTACTTATTAATACCGCTATAGCTAAATCAGCAGAACCTAGAAAAATGGCTGAATCGATGAAACTTGCTGTAATGTCTGGAAGAGAATGTTATCTAGCAGGAATAATGAAAAAACAGATACATGGCACTTCAAGCTCCCCAGAAACAGGATTACTAAAAATTAAATAAAAAATAAAATTTTATTATGGTTATAATTATAGATAATTACGATAGCTTTACTCAAAACTTGGTCCAGTACACAGGAGAACTAGGATATAATATTATGGTTGTTAGAAACGATAAATTTGTCACAGAAAAAATAACACAGATACAACCAACTCATATAATAATTTCTCCAGGGCCCGGAAAACCACAAGACTCAGGTATATGTTTAGAAATTATTAAGAAATATGCACATAATATTCCTATATTAGGTATCTGTCTAGGTCATCAAGCAATAGGTTATATTTATGGAGGAAAAGTAAAAAAACTTACAGAACCAGTGCACGGGAAAATTGATACTATACTTCATAATCAAAAAGATATATTTCAAGGTTTAAAATGTTCATTTGAAGCTACAAGATATCATAGCTTAGTGGTTGATAATTTAACATGTCCTGAAATATTAGAAATTACAGCATGGACAAATAAAGGCATAATTATGGCTCTACGGCACAAAAAGTATAAAAAGTTAAGAGGAATACAGTTCCACCCCGAAAGCTTATGGACAAAAAAAGGTAAAATAATTATCAAAAACTTTTTATCATTATCGTAATAAAGAAATATTTTTCAACAAAAACCTAGAAGGTGCATGAGAAAATAAAATATATATTCTATTAACCAGAATAACATCCTGTTCAAACAATAAAGAAGCTCTATTAGTAGAACCTAAAAAATTTAAAAAAGTTTTACCATAGTAAATCCAAATTTGTGAATAAGATAAGTAACTTAGAAAAGTTGTAACTATCATAATGAAAAAACCAAGATAAACTAAAAATATACTTGGATCATATTTAATTTGTAAACCAGTACTAAGAATTACATTTTCAATACAATAAGGCGTAGAATTCAAATAAAATTGTTGCCCTATTGCAACTTGCGTTAATACAAAGCCTTCATCAGAGCATATTAAAATACTATTATCCATATTTGTTAATACTAAAACAATTTGCTTAGCATCAGAAATACTAAAACTAGATACCCAAAAAACTTGATTGTTTTCTGTCCTCTTAAAAAAGTTTTGCTGAAAAAAATAGCTTTTACCTAAAGATAATCTTAGACCATTCACTTGCCAATCAGTTTGATAAAATATAACATTATTAAAATTAAGAGGCTGATTGACATAAATAAGCTTAGAGGCAAATACCCTATTATTATTTAAATAAAACGATAATCGAGAAAAAAACTGCTTTATAGAACCATTATCATAATAGTTAATATAAAAATCATCTACATGTGGCAATATATGAGAAGGTAAAGAACTATAAAACCCCGAATAGGCTAAATTTTTAAAATGAGATATTTCACCAATAGGTATCATCTCTTGAACAACAAAACTACAAAAAAAACCATAAATAGAACCAACTAGTACTGCAATAATACTAAAATGCACAAAGATAGGTGCTACCCTACCATAGAGACCTTTATATGCATAAATAGATCCATTTCTAGCAAAGACAAAGAAATTTGAACGAATCAGAGAGTAAATAATATTAATAGATGAATATTTATCAGAACTATCGACATTAATACTATATTGATCAACAGAAAGCCTCTTTTGAGAATAAACAAACTTCCATCGTCTTGCATTCTTTAAACTAGGTAATTGAGTTGTTAAAGTACATGATATTAAAGATAGTACAAAAAATATTAACAAAGATATAAACCACACAGTTCGAAAAATATGATCTAAACCTAAAAAAAATATAAAATTATAATACTTAACATAATTCAACTTGTAATACAAGATTTCTTGTTCTTGCTCCAAAATAGAACCTATAATACAAACAATCACAATTAAAGATAAAATAAATAAGGATAGGTTTAAATTAGACAGTTTTTTAAAAAGTTTCCAAAATGTGTTTTTTGAACTCAGATTATGCATAAAGAATTAAAAAATAAGTAAATATTAAAAATTATAAAATGTGAAGTAAAATACTAAAATAAATTAACTAATAAAACAATACCCTAAGTAAAGACAGGAAAGACCCAACAAAAAGTATGAAGCCTAACAGAGTATTAAATAAAGACCAAAAAGTAGATAATAAGCTCAAGCTTACAGCATAAAAATTGAGACTAAAAATTAACACTATAGGTACTATTAATCCCAAAAAATAGGCTGCAACATATAAAAATAAACTAATAGTATCAGAAATATGACCTACAAGAAAATTAAAAATGAATAAAATAGATGTATTACAAGGCAAAGAACTAAAACCAATAATTAAACCTACTAAATATTTTTGGAGAGCACTATTTTTACGATCAGATAGATCAATAAAAGAGCTTAATTTTGAGTATACTTTCGATAAATTTAAAACATTCATAAGGTCTAATGAAATTAAAATCATTAAAGCACTAAGAAAAAATGAAAATTTACTAGAAGCACTATATACACTAACTAAACTAAGAAATTTAACAACAAATAAAAAACTTGTTAGTAGGCCAGAAATAAAAAGAGTAAAGCTATTAAAAGAATTATTTTGATAAGAAATATACGATACAGTCAAAGGCAACATAGATAAAAAACAAGGAGTTAAAATAGTTAAAAAACCAAGTAATATAAATATAGTAATCAATAACAAGATGCTTGACTGATTAGAAGAAATAAGAAGTTGAGAAAAATAATACTGCAAGTAATATAAAACAATATAATATTTATCAAAAGTATAGTTTAATAAGATATTCACTTGGATCCACGTATATATTGAAAAAACGAAAAATAAAAGTTAATAGAAGGAGTAATATGGGTAACTCCCCAGGAAGGACTTGAACCTACGACCAATCGGTTAACAGCCGATCGCTCTACCACTGAGCTACTGAGGAAGTATGACTCATATAATATACCACTAAAATAGTGGAAATACAATCTCAGTATTATAATCACAACTATTGTTTTTCTTAAAAAAAAATGATAGTATTCTCTGGGGACAAAAAGCGGACGTGGTGAAATTGGCAGACACGCTAGATTTAGGTTCTAGTGAGATTATCTCGTGAGAGTTCAAGTCTCTCCGTCCGCATTAATAAATTAAAACCTTTGCAAAATTAAATTTATAGAGCCATTATCTGTTAGCTTTTGGACAACAGGAGTAAAACCTTGCATATTACCTTGTTTAATAACAACATTGTAAGCATACTGCTGAAGTAAACGTTCAGTAAAATAATTAAAGTCGATATCTAAATTCCATAAACCTAAATCTACTACCAACAAATATTGATTTATGTTCCACTCAAAACTACAAGAAGGAACCTGATTAACATATAGATCCGAGTCATAAACAAATACTGTTGAGCTAGATAAATTTTCTGAAGAAACCTTATAAAAGAAACCTAAGTCATCTATTGTCTTCTTTAAAACACCTAGATCAGTAATACTAGTTTTGATTTTGCTAAAATGTGACATAATTAATTTATAATAACTGAAAATTCTTGAAGATAATACTATTATATTAAAAAAAAGTTAAAAAAGTTACTAGTAAATAATTTCTTAATAAAAAACAACTTAGTGAACTAAAAGTTTTTTTTAAAAAAAACTTTACATGTTAATATCAATATTGTAATAATATAATCAACAGGTTCGAAAAAGCCTGGGAAGCATCTAACAAAAATAATCAATAAAAATAATAAATATGACTGCTACTTTAGAAAGACGCGAAAGCGCAAGCCTGTGGGAACGTTTTTGTACTTGGATCACTAGCACTGAGAACCGTTTATACATCGGTTGGTTCGGTGTTGTTATGATTCCAACATTATTAACTGCTACATCTGTATTCATCATTGCATTCGTTGCTGCACCTCCTGTAGATATCGACGGCATCCGCGAACCAGTAGCTGGTTCTTTACTATACGGAAACAACATCATATCTGGTGCTGTAATTCCAAGTTCTGCAGCGATTGGTATTCACTTCTACCCTATCTGGGAAGCTGCATCTTTAGATGAGTGGCTTTATAACGGTGGTCCTTACCAATTAATCGTACTTCACTTCCTATTAGGCGTACTATGCTACATTGGTCGTGAATGGGAACTAAGCTATCGCTTAGGTATGCGTCCTTGGATATCAGTTGCTTTCACAGCACCTGTAGCTGCTGCAGCAGCTGTTTTCCTTGTTTACCCAATCGGTCAAGGAAGCTTCTCTGATGGTATGCCTCTTGGTATCTCTGGTACATTTAACTTCATGCTTGTATTCCAAGCTGAGCACAATATTCTAATGCACCCTTTTCACCAACTAGGTGTTGCAGGTGTATTTGGAGGATCTTTATTCAGTGCTATGCACGGTTCTCTTGTAACTTCAAGTTTAATTCGTGAAACAACTGAAAATGAATCAGCAAATAACGGATACAAATTCGGTCAAGAAGAAGAAACTTATAACATCGTTGCAGCTCACGGCTACTTCGGTCGCTTAATTTTCCAATATGCAAGTTTCAACAACTCTCGTGCATTACATTTCTTCTTAGGACTATGGCCAGTACTAGGCATATGGTTCACAGCTATGTCTGTAAGTACAATGGCTTTCAACTTAAATGGATTTAACTTCAACCAATCAGTTGTTGATAGTCAAGGTCGTGTAATCAACACTTGGGCTGATATCTTAAACAGAGCAAACTTAGGTATGGAAGTAATGCATGAGCGTAATGCTCATAACTTCCCTCTAGATTTAGCTTCTCAAGAATCTTTACCTCTTGCTTTAGTTGCACCTTCTGTTAACGGCTAAACTTAGGTACTAGGTCTAATTAAAAAAAAACTATAACTACATTTATGTTGTTATAGTTTTTTTTATATAAAAATTGATTTCAATAAAAACTAAAGTCCTAATAAACAAAGATAAACTTCAATAACTGGCACAATAAGTATATAAAACTAAAGGTACCAAATAATTTGCTTTAGGATAGAAAAAACGCAAGACATAATTAGTATTAGAAAAATAAAAATACTTACTAATAAGGGGATAGGAAACAACAGAAGACTTATTTCTTAAATGAACTCCTAAATTAAAACGTTTACTAAAAAATAAATATCTAATATCCTGATTTATAGAAGATTGAGTCTTTAAATCATAACTAGTTTTTGACATGACATTAAAAAATCTAGAATCCAAACTAATAGGATAATAATAATTAAAGTAATTAAAATCCTTTTTTAAAGGATAGCCAAAAACTTCCTTAAGAGTCTGACTTTTGCGTCTACGTGTTAACTCTAACAAACCTAGTTCAGACAACTGTATTATTTTAGGAACACAATCGTCATCAATCAATAATCTATTGAAATGCTCTATAAGTTTTAACTTATCTTTTTGCGAAGACATATCTATAAAGTCTATTATAATTACACCACTAATATTACGTACACGCAACTGATAAGAAATTTCTATTGCTGCATATAAATTAATTTTCATTACCGTATCTTTTGAACTATTTAGCTTATTAAAAGAACCAGAATTAACATCAATAACAGTTAAAGCTTCATAATTCTGTATAAATAAATATCCTCCATGCAAAAGATTAACTTTTGACTTTAAAGCATTTTTTATAGAACTCTTAATATACAATTTATCAAGAATACAATCATGATTGCTGTATAGGTAAATCTTTGTCCTAGTACTAGGTGAAATATAGGACCACTTTCTAAGATAATAGTATATTAAATTTAACAAATATCTTGAGTCAACAATGATTTTACTTACATTCCTCTCATAAACATCTCTTATAACCTTTTGAATCAAATCTTCATCTTTATATAAAAGTAGGGGAGCGTGCGTAACAACAAATTGCTTTTGTAAAAAATACCACTGCTGTAGCAATAAACCTAAATCACGAAGTATTAAAGACTCAGATACTCCAGAAGCAGATGACTTGAGAAGCAAACCCATTAAATTAGGCTTAATTAAAACTCCTAAAGAGTATAAGTATAAACGCTCATTTGAGTCATAAATAAGATTTGAAATTAGAACTGTGCTACAGAAAGGCATTAAAACTACATATTTACCATGTAAATGAATATTAGCTGTTAAACGAGGTCCTTTATTAAAAGTAGGTTCTTTAATTATCTGAACCAGCAAAACTTGATTTACCGAGAGTATATCGCTAATATGAAAAGATTGTATTTTTCTCTTCAAATTTTTAACATCACTCATATGTATAAAACCACTTCGACGGTTATGACCTAAATTAATAAACGCAGCATTAATACTAGAAAAAATTTTATGTACTTTTCCAATATATATATCATTTAACTGATACATTCTATTGGTTAAAATAATTTGCTGTACTCTATTTCCTTGTACTAATACCGCTATATTATTAAAATAAGAAATTATAATTTTTTTTACCATTAATATTAATAATATAAATAAGTTTGTATAGCTGTACTCACCAATTTAATATACTATAAATAATATTTAAGTAACTATAATACAAAAAAACAACTTAATACCAAAATTAGTAAGGTATAACGTCAACAAAACGCTTCTTACAAGATCCTATTTTGAAGAAAACAGTGCCATCAACAAGTGAATAAAGTGTATAATCTTTACCCTGACCAACATTTTGACCAAGATTAAATTTATTGCCTCTCTGACGAACAATGATATTGCCAGGTCTTACACTTTGACCACCATACTTTTTAACACCCAGTCGCTTAGAATTAGAATCTCGACCATTCTTAGTACTACCACTACCTTTCTTATGTGCCATTCATATGCTCCTATCTAAAATTAAAAATATCATATATGATCTATAAAAATTCTAGTCAGTCTTTGTCTATGTCCTTTTTTAACACGACTATTCTTTTTAGACTTCATCTTAAATACTGTAATCTTATTACCACCAAAATGTCTAAGTATGGTTGCTTTAACCATTACATTCTCTAAACATGGTTTACCAATACTATAAACATTATCTTTACTTAAAAATAGAACCCTATTCAAATTAATTATATCTCCCGGCTCAGCAGGAATATAGTTTAAATCATAAAATTTACCTGGTTCAACAATAACCTGACAACCACCAACATCAACAACTGCATAAGTCATATATAAAATTTTAGTAAGTTATGTTTCTTAAAAATGTACAATAAAGAATTAAAATTTAAAGTATTATAGACAAGTTAGAAAAATAATGTAAAGCTATTATTATCTAAGACTTTAAAAAAATTTTTTCTATAAAAATAAGAGTATATACAAGAAATCTGAAAACCAAGATTATTACAAGAGGTCAAAAAATAGCCATCCATAATAAAGCCATCAGGAGTTAAAAAAGTACAACCCTGTTTAAGCTTACCATATATTGGTCCAGGTCTTAAATTGTTACTTTTTGCTTTTTTTAGATCAAAAGTACCATAAACCTCAGATTTAATAATCAAAAATTCATAGAACCTATGATATTTTAAAGCATAAAGACGGTAACCATTTTGATCTATAATTAAACCATTATCTAAAATATGAATATATATTATATAGCTAAAATTAGTACGAGAGTATTTTTTACCAAAGTTTAAGTAATACTTAAAACCAAATGGAGCATAAATATGTAAAGGCTTATTTCTTCCTGTCAAATTCAAGGTAGACAGTAAGCCCATTAGACCAGAAACACTAAGAATATGTAAATCAGGAATAATAATTTTAGATAAATTATTAATCTTTAAACTCTGATTTAGAAAATTAAATTGTACCCCTTCAGTGCAATTGAATAACCATGTATCTTTGACCAAAGGTAATTTAATTAATAAGCTTGAATTTTTTTTTCTAAAAATATAAGCATGAAAATCTAAATAAAACAACATAATTCAACTAAATTAATAAAGTAACATTAACTAAATAAGATAATATAAAATTATCAAAGATCACTATATTCATCTAATGATTTAGAATAAATAAAACTAGTTGATTTACCACTCATTAATGATTTAGCTAACGAAAGAGATTTACAACTACTAAAAATAGCTTTATTCATCCATACTGATTTACGAGATTTTGACTTAGATCTAGAAGTTCTTTTTTTAGGTACAGCCATATATAAATAGAAAAAAGTAGTAAAAAAATTGAAAAGTAGAAAAGCTTCTAAAAAACTTTCTATCTTTAGTAATCATAGTTTATAAAAGTATTATACTACATACTACGAAATTGCTGAATCGCAACTCTACCAATATTATATAAAGCCCATGAACCTGCAGCTATTAAGGGAGTAAATACAATTAACAATCTAATATCCATACAATAAAATTCCTTAAATTTTGAGTAAATTGATTTAGTACAAACAATATATCTGTATATATTATAAATACTATACTTAAATCATAATCAATATATCAAAAAATAAATATTGTATTATAAGTAAAAAAATATTATAAAAAAAAATTTAATGCAGGATTTACCATTTACACTCGATCAACTGAGAATACTTAAAGCAATTATCAAAGAAGGAAGCTTTAAAAAGGCAGCAGATAGTTTATATGTTTCACAACCAGCTATTAGTTTACAAATTCAGAACTTAGAAAAACAGTTAAATATACCTTTATTCGAGAGAACAAGTAAAAAAGCAACTTTAACAGAAGCAGGAAATATGTTACTCAGATACGGTGGTAGAATCTTAGCATTATGTGAAGAAACTTGTAGAGCATTAGAAGATATACAAAATCTTCAAGGAGGATCATTAATTATAGGAGCTAGCCAGACAACAGGCACATATCTTATGCCAAGACTAATAGGTTTATTTAGACAAAGATATCCACAAGTTAATGTACAACTTCAAGTACACTCAACAAGATTGATATCATGGAGCGTAGCAAATGGTCAAGTAGATTTAGCTGTTATAGGTGGAGAAGTACCAGAAGAATTAAAAGATATTCTACAAATTACAGCATATGCTGAGGATGAATTAGCACTTATATTACCTACTTCACATACTTTTTCACAAGTATCAAATATACAAAAGGAAGATTTATATCGACTTAGGTTTATAGCTTTAGATACACAATCAACTATTAGAAAAGTGATTGATAAAATCTTATATCAACACGATATTGATAGTAGCAGATTTAAAATAGAAATGGAACTTAATTCAGTTGAAGCAATTAAAAATGCTGTTCAATCTGGATTAGGAGCAGCATTTGTTTCAGTATCAGCTATCGCTAAAGAATTAGAACTTGGAATAATACACTGGGCTAAAATCAAAGATGTAACAATAAAAAGAATGCTATCTATAATTATACACCCAACTAGATATAAATCTAAAGCTGCTGAAACTTTTAGTCGAGAGATTTTAACACTTTTTGTAACACAACATCAAAATTAAACATATATCAAAAATATATATTACTTAGGTATTTTCAGGAATAAAAAGTGAATTAGATTCAAAACTACCAGTGTAAACAAAAACTACTCTTAACTTTAACCACTGTATAAATTGTTTATCTAAAGATACTATAGCAGCAATTGATTTATTAAAACTGTTGTTACTAACATTAGGAGATGTATTAAAACTATCGAGAAAAGTAGGATTTAATATAAACCAGAAATCAATTTCTTTGTTAGAACTTTTATAATAATTAGTTCTTTCACGCAATATTTCTTCTATAGGTTCTTGATCAAGAAAAAAGCTTTGACTCGCTACTGCAAAATAATAGTTGTGCATTTGTTTATAGTAGAATTACTCTAATGATAGATTAAATAAAATATATAAATCATTGTAATATAAAATAAGAAGATGAAAAAGTAATTATGAAATTTTTTAACTAGTGGTTAAAATTAAATAAAAATTAATTTTATAGAAGAAATGGTAAAATACTGGCCAACAAAGCCAAGCATATATCTTAACAATAGTATAGTAGATTTATTTATAGAAACAGAAAAAAAATTTATTTTGGTCAAACAGAATAAGAGTAATCAATATTTATATATAGATATTTTAAGTAGCACTAGTCGTAACAAATTATTCAAACATATTATTAACGACTTAAAAAAATTAATACTGGATTTAATAGAAATCAATTTAAATCCGAATAAAATTACAAATATAAGTGATAAAATTCGGGATATTTTTATTGAGGGCATATCAACAAAATTTTCAAATGAACTAAAAAATGAAGTAATAGAAAAAAAGAAAACAAGAAAGTTTCATAAAAATAACAAAGACATGATGGAACATCTATTAATCTATCTAATATTTGGTTCATCATCAATAAAACAGAATGTTTTTATATTTTCACCTTTATATACTCCATATAATCACATAAAGATTTTATTAGAAAATTTCATTATAGAAATGGCTAACAATGTTATTGAAGATATAATGATGAACCTTAACTACTCATCAAATATTAACATTTTCCTAAAAAACCAGAATATATGCAACAAACTATACTCATCAAACAGATCAATCGTTTTATTTTTAAATAATATTAAGTGGCAGAACTTTTTACGATCTTATATATATGAAGTCAAATGCTTCTATAGCGAACGTCAGCAAATATGGCTACTGAGCTCTCAAGGTATTATTACAAAATATATTCATATATCGGATATAAAAAAAATTACTAGACTTAACCAATTTAAAGTTGCTTTCCTAGTTTGGCTAGAAGCAAAAGATCTAGCTATTCCAAAAACAGAAAAGCTATTAATTCAATTAGCTAAATACTTTTTATATTCATCGTTAAATTTGTTAAGTAATATTGTACTAATAATAATTAAAATTATCGTTTTTTACTTAAGTAAATAAGTCAAAACAATATATAATTATATACAAAAGAAATAATAAAAGTACAAATAATCTATGAATAAAATACAAGATCAGACAAAATACATGGATAAAGAAATAGGCTTTATATTTTCTAATAATGATAAAACAATATCTTTCAATACAGAAAAAAAGATAGATAAAATAATAACGGAAGAAACTAGTACAGAAGCAATTATTTCTAGTGTAGTAAGCAGATATAAAAAAATCGATGAACACATAAGTATTGTAGATGGATTTATTTATCAAAAAATAATAGAAACAAATAACAAAAAACTTATTAATAAATTAAAAAATCATTTACCAAAAGGTGTAATAAATTTAGAAAAATACATAGAAATCAACTATCAACCTTTACAAGAATTGTTAATAACACAAAATTTCCAGGAAGCAGACAAATTAACACAGAAATATTTATGCGAGCTAGTAGAAAAACAAACAAGTAAGAGAAAACAATGGTTATATTTCACAGATATAAGTTTCATCCCAGTCAATGAACTATTTATAATCGACCGACTTTGGAAAACTTATTCAAAAGGAAAATTCGGTTTTTCGGTACAAAAAGATATTTGGATAAAGTATAATAGCAAGTGGGATAAGCTATGGGAAAAAATCAAGTGGTCAGAAATGACAACAGGAACTATGAAGAGATATCCGCAAGAATTTATATGGACAATAGACGCTCCTGAAGGACATTTGCCTCTTTTTAATCAACTTCGAGGAACACAAACACTTTCGTATCTATTCAAAAAAATCAATTGGTAACCACTCAATTATGAAAAACATGAAGAAACTAAGACTTTTTAGAATTCAAAGCTATTAAATCAACGAAAACTTTAAATAAATAATAAGCATCATGAGGACCAGGACTAGCCTCAGGGTGATATTGGACAGAAAATATTGCAGCTTTTTGGTCAAAAGTAGAAGCTATGGTTTCATCATTAAAATTCAGATGTTTAACCAAAAAAGATTCGTGAAGACTGTATTTATTTATTATATCAGAACTTACAGCAAAACCATGATTTTGACTCGTAATTTCTGAATAACAACTATATCCAGAAGGATGATTTAAACCCCTATGGCCAAATTTTAATTTAAAAGTACTGAAACCGCAAGCTAAATTTAATATTTGATGTCCCATACATATACCGAATATAGGAATATTAGAGAAATGAATTAACTTCCTAACAGTATTTATAGCATAGTCAGCTTTTTGAGGATCTCCTGGTCCATTAGAAAGTAAAATACCATCAGGATTTAAAGATACTATAGAATTATAATCAACTGTCGCAGGAACAATATTTACTTTACAGCCAAGTGACAATAAACATCTAAGAATATTGAATTTTAGACCAAAGTCTACAACAACAACATTATAATTATTACTATAATTAAAAAAATTGCTTGGATTAATATACAAAAAGTTTCGAGATACATCATAGTCATCATAACTATTATGAATATAATACGGACTACGAACAGTAACTTTTCTTATCAAATCTTTAGAATTAAACTTGTTAAAATAGACATTCAAACTTGTATCTGAAGTATTGGATAGAAAACCAGGCATTACTCCTGACATTCTTAATTTTCTCGTTAGAGCCCTTGTATCAACACCAAAAATATGAGGTATTTTTTTCTGTAAAATATAATCTTTTAAAGAAAGTGTAGACCTCCAATTACTAGATACAGTTGAAATATTTTTTGCGACTAAAGCCTTAACAAAAATAAAATTAGATTCATTATCTTCTATATTTAAACCAGTATTACCTATCTCAGGATAAGTAAAAACAACCATTTGACCAGTATAACTAGGATCAGATAAAATTTCTTGGTAACCTGTCATCCCAGTATTGAAAACTATTTCACCTGCATAACTTGATAACTCAAACAAAGACCAACCTTTATAAGAAGTTCCATCTTGTAAAGATAGGACTGATGGATAAAGCATATTCAGCATAAAAATTACATTTTATAATAAAAAAATTAATAAAGAAAAAACGAGTAAAATTGATTAATCAAATTTCACTCGAATTAGATAAATAAAACTACCAACTATCATTCATAGCTTGATTAAAAACATAATTAGCAACATTCGAAATCTCTTCCTCACTTAAAAGTTCTGAGAAAACAGGCATTCCATTTCCACCATTAGTTACCTGCTTGATAACACCTGCCAAATTGTCTCTACCATTCGTTTTTAAATCTTCTAAGCTTAGAGTTTTTTTAGGATTTACTAAGTTTTGGCCACCAGCATGACAACTAACACATCTCTGAGAAAAAAGTTGCTCACCTGCATCTAAATCTACGGATAGTTCTTCTGAAATAACTGAGTTAGTAAAAACTGATAATGCAATAAAAAAACTTAAAAACAAAGAAAAGAAAAATTTCATTAAAAAATACCTTGTTAATTTCTACCAATAAATAAGTTTCTCTTGAAACTTTAATACACTTAAATTATATCTTTTTTTAACATATATTATTAGATTAAATAAAAAAAACTAGTAGTAAATTTTGCCTCCTCCCCATTTTTCCTGTGCTACACGCGGCTGAAGCAATATGTAGCCAGCCATAGATAAAAGATCTTCATCAGTCAGATTTCTCATTTTAGGAAATATTTCAGCGCTTTTAATACTAGGATGTAATTCTGCTATAGAATTTTGACCATCATAACTTGTAGGATCTTTCATATAATCAATTAAATTTGCAATATTGTCACGAGCAGGAGTTGCTAAACTTAAAGATTCAAGCTCTAAGCCTATATTTGGATTAGTTTTTGTAATCCCTCCATTATGACATTGGGCACATGAATTATTAAATAAACGTTTACCCCTTTTTACTTGCTCTGGTGTTAACGTGATAGTTTTGCTAGAACTATCAAAAACAACAGTTCTTGTTGCTTCATCTAACTCTACTGAGTGCACTAAAGGAACTTGTAAATTAAATAAAAACAATAAATTTATCAATAATACTAAAATAGCGTTTTTTTTCATCATAGTAAACTCACTTAATACAAAAAAATAAAAGTAATCACATTTTTAAAATCCAACAATATAAAAATCTAACTGATAATATCAAATAAATCAATGATAAATTTTTTAATACTGGTATATGATATATATATTACAATATAGAATAAAAAATATGTTTTAAAATTAATAAAGAGAATTAAAATATAATAAAAGTAATGTCTTAAGCTGATGACGTAAGTGATTTCTAGAAACAATCATATCAATAAATCCATGATCAAATAAATATTCAGAGGTCTGAAACTTATCAGGAAGTTGTTCCTTAATAGTCTGTTCAATGACTCTTCTGCCAGCAAATGCTATTACTGCACCAGGTTCAGCCAAAATTACATCACCTAACATAGCAAAACTAGCCGTAACACCTCCAGTTGTAGGAGAAGTCAATACAGTAAAGTAGGGTAAGTTAGCTACGTGATGTTTATTTAAAGCAGATGATACTTTAGCCATTTGCATTAAACTAAGCATTCCTTCTTGCATTCTTGCACCACCAGAAGCACAGGAAATTATTAATGGCAATCTGGAAGATGTTGCATGCTCTACTAGCCTGGTAAGCTTTTCACCTACTACAGATCCCATACTTCCTCCCATAAACCTAAAATCCATAATACCACAAGCTACCTTCATATCGGAAATAGATGCTAAACCAGTCTGTACAGCATCAGATAAACCTGTCTTTATTTTGGTATCTAATAATCTATCACTGTACAATTTTCTATCAGAAAAACCTAGAGGATCTGTAGAAGATAAATTTTCATCTAATGAAACCCAACTATTATGATCAAAAAGATATTTTATTCTTTCATCACTAAATGCAGGAAAATGATATCCACACTTTGGACAAACCTTATAATTAGATTCTAGGACCTTATAATACATCAAGTGATCACACTGACTACACTTTGTCCATAAATTTTTTCTTACAGAAGAATTAGTATTGCTTATATTAATATTACTAAGTAAGTTTCTTTTTTTTGCTAACCAATTTGATAAAGACATAATAAAATTAAAACATTAAATAAAAATTAATAAACATAAATTCAAGAATACGATAGATCTAATTATATTCTTGAATTGTATAAACTAGTTGCTAAAAAATAAATAATTACTAACCACGTAAAGTTTTGTCTTTTTGGCTAACAAAAAGCAAAGCTAAACTAATAGGTACCACTACAATAACAGTACCTAATAAAAGACTGTTTAGAAAACTAGATAGAGATGAAGTCATTCAATAATCCTTTTTATAAAAAAACACTATAACTGAGTAAATATAATTATATTGTAATAAATATAAGGTTAATTGTTAAAAAAAATAAAAGATAATACTACCAACGTAATACAACACTACCCCAAGTTAAGCCGGCTCCAAAACCAGCAATAACAACAATATCATTCGCAACAATTCTATGAACTTGAACGGCCTCGTGTAGGGCTAGAGGAATAGAAGCAGCAGAAGTATTGCCATACTGACCCAAATTAGAAATAATTTTATCAGAACTTATAGAAAGCTTATCTGCAACTGCCATCAAAATACGTTCATTAGCTTGATGTAACAATAACCAATCAACATCTTTAATTGATAAGTTTGCTTGATGAAGACATGTTAAAATACTTAAAGGAACTTGTGAAACAGCAAATTTATATACTTCTTTGCCATTCATAGAAATATATTGGAAAGATCCTTGATATAATTTTAAAACAGGGTGAGGATCAAAATTTTCTTTGTAAGCAATAGAAAGATAATTAGCATACTTTCCATCTGTTTTCAAATGAAAGTTTAGTATAGAATTAAAACTAACGTCACACGACTGAAGGATTACAGCACCAGCAGCATCTCCAAATAAAATACACGTACTACGATCAGACCAATCAACCCATTTTGATAAAACATCAGCACCAATTATTAAAATATTTTTGTATGATCCATTACGTATAAACTGGAAAGCCGTAACGAGACTAACTACAAAACCAGAACAAGCTGCTGTTAAATCGAAAGCAAGAGCATTTGTAGCACCTATTACATACTGAATCTTACTAGCACTACCGAATAAATCATTCGGACTTGAGGTAGCTAGAATAAGCAAATCTATGTTCTTAGGATCCATTGAGATTTGTTCTATAGCTTTAATGGAAGCTTCTGAAGCAAGTTCAACAATAGACTGTCCATACTGAGTTAAAAGTCTTCTTTCTTTAATACCTGTACGGGTAAAAATCCACTCATCAGATGTTTCAACAACCGAACTAATTTGTTCATTACTAACCTTAGCGTATGGAATAGAAGAACCTGTAGAAATTATTTTTGCTCCTTGAAACATATCTTTTTTCATATAAATTTAATAATAGACTTGAATTCTAATACCTATAGTAAATATTTTCATATAATTCTATATTAAATGAAATTTTATATACAAGATACATTAAAAAACCCGAAATAATATCTAAATAGAATATATTGATTGCTGCTACTTTTCAGTCCTGACAAAATTCATATACTATTTATTATATATAATTTCGGGCTTAAAGGAATTATAACACAAAATTGTGAAATAATTCAATAAACTAGTTAGACATCCCTTGAACTATAAAATCGAAATAGGGAATAACTATATCAGCTTGGTCAGCAGATAGAAACTCTAAAGAAGCTTTTTTCAGGCAATCAATAGAATCTATCATGCCAATAACAGGAACACCAAGAGAATTATACATTTCCTTAACACCTATCACACCAAGTTGCTCGATCGATTCTTTTTCACCAGAAAGAACACTATAAGTTATTAGTCTTAAATACCAACCATAATCACGAAGACATAAAGAACGTTTCCGAGCACCTTCAGCATTTCCTCCTGGTGCAATATATTCTGGATGTATTTGAAAAATTGCTTTACTAGCTAATTTAATTATATCTTGCTGCTTATCTCTCAAGATAACAACAATACCTATCCTTTGGCCTACAGTTTTGAAATAAGATTGAAGTATATTTAATTCACCTATGCTTGGATATCTTAACTCATTATCAGCATCGGTAATAATTTTAGTAACTATACTCATAATAATATATAATTTTTAATTTTCTTAGACTATACAAAATATACTAGCAAAAATATAAGTTTACAAACTAATAAAAAAGACTAATATATTAAAGTTCACAAATAGAACTTTAATAATCTAGTAATCAAAAAGAAAAAGAAAGAATGTCAGGAAAAAAACGATTCACTTCTATTATAAAACCAGCTGTAAATGTTATCCAAATTGTAAGTACTACTGGTGCAGTTGATAAATATTTCATAAAATTATTTTCCATAATTGATCCCTTAAAAAAATAAAAATTGTATCAAAGAAAAGTTAACGAGGTGAAACAGTAATATCATCATTAGAAGCTAATAATTTACCACTATTAAATTCTTGTAAAGCTGCTAAAGGCCAAGTAAAACCGGAAAGTGAGAATTTCAATGCTAGTGGAATATCAATAATGATTTCTTTTTCCATCGGCTTATTTAACTTAGATACAGCCTGTAAATATCCTCTACCAACCCATCCTATCCATCCTGTAATATAGATAAACAATAAACCTGGAAGCATGAAATCTCCTGCATGGTTCCATCTACCATCTGCAATTAAATGTGGTAAACCCTCGCTTCCACATAAGATACCTGCCTTACTATAACTATCAAATCTATTTTGAGTTTTTTGAATCTGACTATTAATTGCGAGAGCTGGTGGCGTACCTGGCTCATACTTAGATAACCTAACTTCTAATCTTTTAAGAGAATTTTTTAATCTTTTATTAAAAGCTGCAGATTCTTTACAAGGGACTAAACCTGCTACATCTGCATAAGATGGATTAGATTCTAATAAAATACAAAAAACAACTAATAAAATACCTAATTTTTTTTTCACTACTTGATTACTTCCTTAAATTACACTAAATATATTAAATAACAAAAAGTTACATTTTATAAAAAATAAAAAATAAATTATACTATAAAATCATAATATATAAAAATAAAATCTGTACGAAAAGTTACATTTTTTGAACATAAACTAATACATAAATATGGCAAAACAGTAATGACATTTTGGAAATTTTTTTTTAACTCTAAAGAAGCTAAAGAATCAGGTACAACAAAATTAACTCTTAAACAACATTTATTTATAAGAAACGAAGAAAAAGAAAACATATATCTAAGTACATGTAAAAAAGTGAATTTAGAAGAACTCGAAAAACTTTGTGATTCAGTAGGATGGGTACGAAGACCATTAAAAAAAGTAAAATTTGCACTTGAAAATAGCTTTTTAGCTATTTCAATTTTTTATATAGAAAATAACAATAAACGTCTAATTGGTTTTGCAAGAGTAACATCAGATGGTTCTTTTAATGCAACAATATGGGATGTGGTCATACATCCAGATTTTCAAGGGAATGGTCTAGGAACACTTTTAATGAACCAGATTATCAAAGAGCTAAGAAATTGTGATATTAGTACTATAACACTATTTGCAGACCCAGAAGTACTAAAATTTTACAAACATATTGGCTTTGTTATAGATCCAGATGGGGTTAAAGGAATGTTTTGGTATCCAACTTAGGTAATAAAAGTATCAATAAAATAATAAAGATATAACTAGACAAACAGAATATTCTTATATATAATTTAAACTACATAAATCAACGGGATATAGCGCAGCTTGGTAGCGCGCCTGCTTTGGGAGCAGGATGCCGCAGGTTCAAATCCTGCTATCCCGATAAATTATACAATTTGATAACGCAGAAAATATAAATAAAATAACAAACACTAAGTTAATATTTTATAATCAAACGTTTTAGCATTTTCTGGACAACCTAGATGATTATACATATTAGCTAAAGATGAAATTATTTGTGCATCATCAGACCCCAATGATAAAGCTTTTAAATAATAATGTTCAGCAAGTCCCCAACAAAATAAATCACGATAAATTCGAGCAAGTGAAAAATAAATATTTTTTCTATCAAGAAGACGCGTTTGGCTTTCTAAACAAAGCTCAGATAATGAAATAAATAAAGCATAATTAGAAATTGTTGAATACAAATAGTAAAAATTTTGATAATCTTTAATCGAAAAAACAAAACTTGATTTATCAAAAGTAAAAACTTCTAAATAAACTAGAATATATAAACACAAAGACTTTAATTGTAAAGATACAAAAACTGCAAATACAAAAAGCAGTAAGCATACAAAACTTAAATAAAGATAAAATAAAACATTATAATCATTCATAATCTAATAAAAAATAAAATTATTATACAAATAAACCAAAATCAATATATAATAGATTGAAACTAATTTTACAAAAAAAATAAAGACCTATGAAAACATCTAGTATAATCACAAGAAAGCGTAAAAACGGATTCTTAAGTCGTATGAAAACAAGTAAAGGGAAAATGGTAATCAGTCTTAGGAGAAAGAAAAAAAGAAAAAGGTTAACGACAATATAACTATATCTTTCTCTATCTTAGAAGATAGAGAATCTAAGACTAATAAGAAAACTTAATGATATAAAATGACATTTAATAAAAAAATTATACAAATTACTCAATCGGATAATCACCTCGTATATGTTCAAACAAATGAAGAAGAAAGACTAGAAAATTTTCTTATTAATGCCAACTATAAAATATTTAAAAATCAGCTTTACTGCTGGGACTTCATTGATGGTTACAAAAGTACCCCCGAATCTTTTTCATCCTGCAAGCAAAATCCACTAGAAGCACTTAATACTATAGAAAAGTATAGTACCAAAGAAGATAGAATCTTTTTTCTAAAAGATTTTTATATTTTTCTAGAAGATGCAGCAATAAATAGAAAAGTTAAAAATATATACAGATGGCTAAAAAAAAATAAGAAGTATATTTTTATAAGTGGTATCAATACAAATATACCTAATAATCTACAAAATTATATATACTGCACTAAATTACCACTACCAAATGAAGAGGAAATTCAAAAGGAAATAGAGTACTTTTTTAACTGCAAAGATATTAATATAAGTAAGTATATTAATACCATATGTAAAGCTTATAAAGGTTTTTCAATAAAACAAATTAGAACATCCCTCTTTCAACTAATAGAACATAACTACAGTCTGTCTGAATTAATCAAAAAAATATTTAAAGAAAAAAGTAAAAACTTTAATAACATAAATGGTTTAAAATTTTATACAAACCATAATAATTACATAAGTTTAGGAGGCTTAAATAACCTTAAAAAATGGCTAACAGTAAGAAAAGTAGCACTATCTCATCAAGCCAATGCGTATGGTATCAAGACCCCAAAAGGAATCCTATTAGTAGGAATACAAGGAACAGGCAAATCTTTAAGTGCTTATAGTGTATCAAAAGAATGGAACTTACCATTATTAAAATTAGACGTGGGTAAAATTTTTGCTAGCACATTAGGAGAATCGGAAAATAGAATAGAAAAGGTTATTGAAATCAGTCATGCAATGGCTCCATGCATCCTATGGATAGATGAAATAGAAAAAATTTTTACAAAAGATAATAATCATAATGATAGCGGTACAACAAGAAGAGTAACTAGTATACTACTGAACTGGTTATCAGATAAAAAAGATGAGGTTTTCATAATTGGAACAGCAAACAAAATCAATAATTTACCAATAGAAATGCTTAGGAAAGGAAGATTTGATGAAATTTTTTTCGTAGATCTACCTAACTTTAAAGACAGAATGAATATATTTAAATTACAAATAAAGCGCATAAGGCCTATAACATGGAATCAATATAATCTTTATTATTTCTCTAAAATAAGTAATGGATTCTCTGGTGCAGAAATTGAACAAACGATAATAGACGCAATGTATATTGGCTTTCATGATAATAGAGAATTTACAAGCCAAGATGTAATAATTGCCATTAGGAGTATTATTCCAATTTCAAAAACACATAACAAAGAGATAAAAAAAATGAGAGCCTGGGGATATTCTGGAAAGACTCAAATTGCGTAATTATTTTAGTATAGTTAATTACAATCGTTATTAAGATATTGTCATATTGTCCTGATCTTGAACTACTTTCCCGGAGAGTGTCCTCTCAAGTATCATCGTCGCTACAGAGTTTAACAGCCAAGTTCGGAATGGTTTGGAGTGGGTCCACTGTGCTATAAAAATCAAGACATAAATTGTAAATTAGTACAATATTAAATATTAGTACTTTAAAATTAAGCTTTCGATCTATTAGTACGTCTCAGCTGAATGCATTACTACACTTACACTTAACGCCTATCAAACGGTTAGTCTTACCGTGATCTATAAAGAGTACTCATCTCAAGGTAGGCTTCCCACTTAGATGCTTTCAGCGGTTATCCAATCCATACTTGGCTACCCAGCGTTTACTGTTGGCACAATAACTGGTACACCAGAGGTATGTTTCTCTCGGTCCTCTCGTACTAAAGAGAAATCCTTTCAATACTCTAACGCCTACACCGGATATGGACCGAACTGTCTCACGACGTTCTGAACCCAGCTCGCGTACCGCTTTCATGGGCGAACAGCCCAACCCTTGGGACGTGCTACCGCCCCAGGATGCGATGAGCCGACATCGAGGTGCCAAACCTCCCCGTCGATGTGAACTCTTGGGGGAGATTAGCCTGTTATCCCTAGAGTAACTTTTATCCGTTGAGCGACAGCCTTTCCACTCAGAACTGTCGGATCACTAAGGCCGACTTTCGTCTCTGCTCGACTTGTAGGTCTTGCAGTCAAGCTTCCTTATGCCTTTATACTCTACGACTGATTTCCGACCAGTCTGAGGAAACCTTTGCACGCCTCCGTTACCTTTTAGGAGGCGACCGCCCCAGTCAAACTGCCCACCAGAAAATGTCTCTTGGCCGGATAACGGCATCAAGATTAGAATTCTAGTTTAATTAGAGTGGTATCTCACTGTAGGCTCCTTTACACCCGCAAGTATAAGATCTTAGCCTCCCACCTATGCTGCGCAAAATAAACTCAAATTCAATTCCAGGCTACAGTAAAGCTTCATAGGGTCTTTCTGTCCAGGTGCAGGTAGTCCGCATCTTCACAGACATTTCTATTTCGCCGAGTCTCTCTCCGAGACAGTGCCCAAATCGTTACGCCTTTCGTGCGGGTCGGAACTTACCCGACAAGGAATTTCGCTACCTTAGGACCGTTATAGTTACGGCCGCCGTTCACCGGGGCTTCAGTTATCAGCTTCGTTATTACTAACCAACTTCTTTAACCTTCCGGCACTGGGCAGGCGTCAGCCCCCATACATTGTCTTAAGACTTCGCGGAGACCTGTGTTTTTGGTAAACAGTCGCTTGGGCCTATTTATTGCAACCCTACAAGGGTACCCCTTCTTCCGAAGTTACGGGGCTATTTTGCCGAGTTCCTTAGAGAGAGTTATCTCGCGCCCCTTAGTATTCTCTACCTACCTACCTGTGTCGGTTTAAGGTACAGGTATTTGCTGCTTAAGATATGAAAAGCTTTTCTTGGAAGTATGACATCAATCACTTCAGCACCGTAGTGCTTTGTACTCACTGCTTAGCTCAAAGTATTTTCGCTACCTCTCATAGCCTAACAAGTTTAAACCGGTAACCAACATCCGGATGATTTAGCCTTCTCCGTCACTCAATATCAACAACAAATAGTACAGGAATATTAACCTGTTGTCCATCGACTACGTTCTTCAACCTCGTCTTAGGTCCTGACTCACCCTTCGCGGACGAACCTTCCAAAGGAAACCTTAGGTTTTCGGGGCATTGGATTCTCACCAATGTTTTCGCTACTCAAGCCGACATTCTCACTTCTGATTCGTCCACACCCACTTACGTTGATGCTTCAACCTACCACAGAACGCTCCCCTACCGATGTAAAACATCCCACATCTTCGGCAAATTACTTAGTCCCGTTCATTTTCGGCGCAAGATCACTAGACCAGTGAGCTATTACGCACTCTTTAAAGGGTTGCTGCTTCTAAGCAAACCTCCTGGTTGTATAGGCATTCTTACTTCCTTTACCACTTAGCAATTATTTTGGGGCCTTAGATGGTGGTCTGGGCTGTTTCCCTTTTGACAATGAAGCTTATCCCCCACTGTCTCACTGGTTGACTACACACTTAGTATTCAGAGTTTGCCTTGATTTGGTACCGCTCTCGCAGCCCGCACCGAAACAGTGCTTTACCCCTAAGCTATAGCATCAACCGCTGCGCCAAAACGCATTTCGGGGAGAACCAGCTAGCTCCGAATTCGATTGGCATTTCACCCCTAACCACAACTCATCCGCTGATTTTTCAACATCAGTCGGTTCGGACCTCCACTTAGTTTTACCCAAGCTTCACCCTGGCCATGGTTAGATCATTCGGGTTCGGGTCTATAAATAGTGACTAACGCTCTATTCAAGCTCGCTTTCACTGTGGCTCCAATATTTTATATTTTAACCTGCCACTACCTATAAGTCGCCGGCTCATTCTTCAACATGCACGAAGTCAAACGATTTAGTCGTCCTCCTACTGCTTGTAAGCTTATGATTTCATGTTCTATTTCACTTCCCTTCCGGGGTTCTTTTCACCTTTCCCTCACGGTACTAGTTCACTATCGGTCATTTAGTAATATTTAGCCTTACGAGGTGGTCCTCGCAGATTCACACGGGGTTTCACGTGTCCCATGCTACTTGGGTACAACTTAGTTTTAGTTTCTGTTTTAAGTTACTGGGTTATCACCATCTATGACACAAGATTCCAATTGTTTCACCTAACATAGCTAAAATTTTTATAGTTGCCCCTCTACCCCACTAAAACGCATTAAAGTGGTTTAGGCTGTTCCCATTTCGCTCGCCGCTACTAAGAGAATCGCTTTTGCTTTCTTTTCCTTCAGTTACTAAGATGTTTCAGTTCGCTGAGTTCGCTCTGACTTATCTATTTATTCAATAAGCAGTATAAAAGAGTTGCCTCATTCGGGAACTTCCGGGTCTAAGCTTACTTCCAGCTCACCGAAATATTTCGTTGGTAGTCACGCCCTTCTTCGCTTCTAAATGCCAAGGTATCCATCATAAGCTTTTATTTGCTTAATTTAACATCATTACAATGCTACTAACTAACATATAAAAAAATTCTAAACTGTTAAAAAACAGCTGGAAAAATTTTTGGAGATAAGCGGACTCGAACCGCTGACATCTGCCTTGCAAAAGCAGCGCTCTACCAACTGAGCTATACCCCCTTGGTGTGGGTTATCCAGGATTTGAACCTGGGACCTCACCCTTATCAGGGGTGCGCTCTAACCAACTGAGCTAATAGCCCTACATTATGATAACGATCTAAGATTATATTATCCCTAATAAGGAGGTGATCCAGCCGCACCTTCCAGTACGGCTACCTTGTTACGACTTCACCCCAGTCACTAGCCCTACCTTAGGTATCATTTATATTGATAACTTTGGGCATGGCCAGCTCCCATGGTGTGACGGGCGGTGTGTACAAGGCCCGGGAACGGATTCACCGCCGTATAGCTGACCGGCGATTACTAGCGATTCCACCTTCATGTAGGCGAGTTTCAGCCTACAATCCGAACTGAGAATATGTTTAGAGATTAGCTTGGCTTTGCAGCTTAGCAACTTGTTGTCATATCCATTGTAGCACGTGTGTAGCCCAGAACGTAAGGGGCATGCTGACTTGACGTCATCCTCACCTTCCTCCGGTTTGTCACCGGCAGTCTTTCCAAAGTACCCAACTTAATGATGGCAACTGAAAACAAGGGTTGCGCTCGTTGCGGGACTTAACCCAACATCTCACGACACGAGCTGACGACAGCCATGCACCACCTGTGTTCGTGTTCCCGAAGGCACTTACTGCTTTCACAGTAATTCACGACATGTCAAGTTCTGGTAAGGTTCTTCGTGTTGCATCGAATTAAACCACATGCTCCACCGCTTGTGCGGGCCCCCGTCAATTCCTTTGAGTTTCACTCTTGCGAGCATACTTCCCAGGCGGGATACTTAACGCGTTAGCTACGATACTGCACGGATCGATACGCGCAACATCTAGTATCCATCGTTTACGGCTAGGACTACTGGGGTATCTAATCCCATTCGCTCCCCTAGCTTTCGTCTCTGAGTGTCAGTAATGGCCCAGCAAAGCGCCTTCGCTTCTGGTGTTCTTCCCAATATCTACGCATTTCACCGCTACACTGGGAATTCCCTTTGCCCCTACCATACTCTAGTCTAGTAGTTTCCAATGCTTGTTTAGAGTTGAGCTCTAATATTTAACAGTGGACTTTCTAAACAACCTACAGACTCTTTACGCCCAATAATTCCGGATAACGCTTGCATCCCCCGTATTACCGCGGCTGCTGGCACGGAGTTAGCCGATGCTTATTCATTAGGTACCGTCATTTATTCTTCCCTAATAAAAGAAGTTTACAACCCACAGGCATTCATCCTTCACGCGGTATTGCTCCGTCAGGCTTTCGCCCATTGCGGAAAATTCCCCACTGCTGCCTTCCGTAGAAGTCTGGACCGTGTCTCAGTTCCAGTGTGGCTGATCATCCTCTCAAACCAGCTACTGATCGTAGCCTTGGTAAGCCATTACCTTACCAACTAGCTAATCAGACGCAAGCTCATCTTCAGGCAAAAAATTATTTCACTTTTCAGCATATGGGACATTAGCAATCGTTTCCAATTGTTATTTCCCTCCTAAAGGTAGATTCTTACGTGTTACTCACCCGTTCGCCACTAAAGCTAAAGCTTTCGTTCGACTTGCATGTGTAAAGCATACCGCCAGCGTTCATCCTGAGCCAGGATCAAACTCTCCATG